AATATTGTTTATTTTTTAAGTCTTAGCACAGTCTCTTAAAAGACGTATCAAAGTCCGCAAAGCTATTAGTTTGCTTACTATAATTGTATACTATTTTTTTTTTTGCGTCAAGCTTTTGCTTTGAAGAAGCAAGCTTTCGTTAAAACTTTTGCTTTGTTTTGCGAAGCAAATTCTCGTAAGAGGCAACGAAGTTGGTTTTGCTTTAGCAAACGTTTTGCTTCTTCGAAGCAAATTCTCGTTAGTGGCTACGAAGTACTTTGCTAAAGCAAAGTGAGCACATACGTGCTTAGAAAGACACGAGTGTCTTTGTTTTGCTTCGAAGAAGCAAATTCTCGCGAGAGGCTACGAAGTTGGTTTTGCTTTAGCAAAACGTTTTGCTTCGAAGAAGCAAAATCTCGTAAGAGGCTTAGCACATACGTGCTTGAAGTTGGTTTTGCTAAAGCAAAACTTGGCACATACGTGCTTAGAATAAGCATACTTTCGCAAAGCGACTGAGGTGTATAGACAAAAGTAGAAAAAAACACAAATAAAAAATTGTTAGTTTTGGGTTTGGGTTTGGAGGGGGTCGAACCCTCGGCCGACCGGTTAAAAGCCGGATGCTCTACCACTGAGCTACAAACCCAATTATCTTACATATATAATACACGATACTCCCGTTAAGTCAACCCAAATGATGCGTGTTACAACACATGTTTATCGATAGATTGCTTGAACAAATTGTTGTTTCTAAGCACGAATGTGCCAAGTTTTGCTAAAACAAAACATCTACGTTACCTTTTTTTTCTTTCTATTCTCTTGTCTATGGACCCGAGTTGATTTATAGGTGCATAGACGACGTCTAAAAAAAGGTGCGTTCTGCCCCAAATCTGTTTACAAAATGACAAAACAAGATTTTCAATTTCTTTCTGCTTAAAAACATTTTGCCCGAGCAAGCACAGATGAAAAGAGCACTTTGGTTTGCTTCTTCAAAGCAACTCAATCTGAGTCCAGAACTAGGCAACGAGATTGTTGCCCCACTCTCGTGTCTTCGTCTTGCAAGAAGCAATGTTTTGCTTCGAAGAAGCAAATTCTCGTTAGTGCGCGACGAAGTAGAAAGACACTTGTGTCTTTGTTTGGCTTTAGCCAAACATGGCACATACGTGTTTAGAATGCAAAGAAGGCTATTTCGATGTATTCTTAAGCACGTATGTGCCAAGTTTTGCTTCGAAGAAGCAAATTCTCGTTAGTGGCGACGAAGTACTTTGCTAAAGCAAAGTGAGCACATACGTGCTTAGAAAGACACTTCTGTTTTTGTTACGAAATTAGTTTTGCTTTAGCAAAACGTTTTGCTAAAGCAAAACTTGTCTCTATGCATCTACGTCCCCCGCCTTCGCGTGGCAAAGAAGTTGTTTGCTAAAGTAAACTTAGCACATACGTGCTTAGAAAGACACGAGTGTTTTTGCAACGAAGTTGGTTTTCTTTTAACAAAACGTTTTGCGAAGCAAAATCTCGCAAGAGGCTACGAAGTAGGTTTTGCTTCTTCGAAGCAAACGTTTTGCTTTGAAGAAGCAAATTCTCATAAGAGACTACGAAGTTGGTTTTGCTTTAGCAAACGTTTTGTTTTGAAAAAGCAAAAAGTTGCAAATTTTCGCAAAAGGCAACGAAGTTACATAAACGATCGACGAAGGTGCATTCAAGAGACACGTCCCCAAAATCTTTTGAAAAAAAAATGTTTGCGTCGTTGCTTACTTTTGTTTATTTCTATTCCAAGATTGTATCGAAGATACCCCTAAAAGAATAGAAAAAGAAATAAGTAATACTACAGTAGCTATTACAGTAGCCTGGCCTAATGAATATTGCTCCAAGTTTTGAAAAATAAGAACTGAGGCTATTAAATCTTTATAAGGTATGTTTGATGAAACCAAAACGAGAGAACCATATTCACCTATCGCTCTAGAAAATCCTAAGGTAACGCCAGTAATAAATGCGGGTAATAAAGGTGGAAAGAGAACCTTTCGAAAGGTACTGTAAGGTGAAGCCCCCAAGGACCAAGAAGCTTCTTCAATTTGAGAATCGATTTCTTGTAAAACAGGTTGAAGAGATCGAACCACAAAAGGTAAAGAAACAAATACCATTGCAGTTGCAACACCTAATCTTGTATAGATAACTTGGATACCAAATCGACCAAGAAACTCTCCAATCCAGCCTTCAGGACTATACACAGTAGCTAAAGTTAAACCGGCAACTGATGTTGGAACAGCAAAAGGTAAATCAATAGCAGCATCTAAAAAGCGTTTTCCAGGAAAATTATAACGAACAAGTACCCAAGCCAATATAAAGCCAAAAAACGCATTAAAAAGTGAAGCTACAAATGCCATGCTAAACGTTACACTATAAGCCGAGAGCGCTATAGGTTGCGTTGCAATAGTAATAAAATCAATAAAGCTGTTTTGACTGGCTTTTGCAATTAAAGCACATATTGGAATGATTAAAAAAAACAAGAAATACATCCAAGTAAAAAGTTGAACAGGGTTTTTAAAACCTTCGTTTCTCAATTTTGTTTCAACAAAAGTTATGGTCGCTGATATGTTCTTTTTAAAAAACTGTAGGTTGTCCAAAACTTTGTTTTGCTTCAACGAAGCAAAATCTCGATAGATGTTCTGTAAAACTATTTTTGCCATGTTATTTCTCGTTTATCGTTTTTTTATCGCTTTCGCGACGAGAGATTGCCGAAAATGCTAAAGAAATAGCCTTTTTACTTTCTTCAGAAGCTTTTTTCTTCCAACTGGCTTTTCTCATGTTTTTTTTTGCTTTCGAAGTACGTTTTTTAGGAACTGCCATAATATAACTTAATAAAATGAATTTTAAATCTTTGCACCAAACGGTACAAATATAAATAAATGTATTTTGCAACGAAGTTGGTTTTGCTTTAGCAAACGTTTTGCTTCTTCGAAGCAAATTCTCGCAAGAGGCTTAGCACATACGTGCTTGAAGTTGGTTTTGCTTTAGCAAAACAAAGAGAGAAGTGTCTTTCTAAGCACGTATGTGCTCACTTTGCTTTAGCAAAGTACTTCGTCGCCACTAACGAGAATTTGCTTCTTCGAGGCAAAACGTTTTGAAAAACGTTCGTCTCGAACCTGTATCTCTCTTTTTTTTTAGAAGGTGTTTTTCTTTTACTAAAATAAAAAGCGCACCTATGGTTTTTAGCATAACTACGTTTTGCTCTAGCAAAGCCTACACTTTTCGAGAATAAAATTCGACTATAAGAAGTTCATTTACTTTTAAACCAACAGATTCACGATCAGCCATCTTTTGAACTGTGCCTTCATTTTTTTCGTGTTGAAAGCTTAAGTGTAAAGGTAATGGCTTTTTTGAGCTTGCGTTTTCTTGAAAAGAAGTCATCAATTCACGAGATTGTTTTTTTTGTGTAACAGAGATTTTATCTTGAGCTTGTAAATTATAACTAGGAATACTGACTTTTTTGCCATTTATCATAACATGTCCATGTGTGATTGCTTGTCGCGCAGCAGCTATAGTTGGAGCCATCCCAAGTCTAAAAACAACGTTATCAAGGCGCATCTCTAAAAGTTGAATCAGTAATTCTCCAGTCGATCCTTTTGATTTTCTTGCTTCTTTTACATACCTTAAGAGTTGGGTTTCAGTAACACCGTAATGAAAACGAAGTTTTTGTTTTTCTTTTAACCTAATACCATATTGAGATTCTTTTCGTCTTAGGTTGCTTTTATTTGGCCCATGTTGACCAGGTGGTTTATCTTTTTTTGGTATTTTAGAAGTTAGCCCAGGCAACTCGCCAAGTCGACGTATAATTCTTAAGCGTGGCCCACGATATCTTGACATATGATTTTTTTATAAAATTTGATATTATTTTTTGATTACGTTTTGTTTTGCTTCGAAGAAGCAAATTCTCGTTAGAGGCCACGAAGTTGGTTTTGCTTCGAAGAAGCAAATTCTCGATAGTGGCTACGGAGTAGAAAGACACTCGTGTCTTTGCAACGAAGTTGGTTTTGCTTTAGCAAAACGTTTTGCTTTTTCGAAGCAAATTCTCGTTAGAGGCTACAAAGTACTTTGCTAAAGCAAAGTGAGCACATACGTGCTTAGAAAGACACGAGTGTCTTTCTTTTGCTTCGAAGAAGCAAATTCTCGTTAGAGGCCACGAAGTGGGTTTTGCTTTAGCAAAACGTTTTGCGAAGCAAAATCTCGCAAGAGGCTTAGCACATACGTGCTTGAAGTTGGTTTTGCTTTAGCAAAACGTTTTGCTTTTTCGAAGCAAAATATCGCAAGAGGCTACAAAGTTAGTTTTGCTTTAGCAAAACGTTTTGCGAAGCAAATTCTCGCGAAAAGCTACGAAGTACTTTGCTAAAGCAAAGTGAGCACATACGTGCTTAGAAAGACACGAGTGTCTTTGTTTTGCTTCGAAAAAGCAAATTCTCGTTAGAGGCCACGAAGTGGGTTTTGCTTTAGCAAAACGTTTTGCGAAACAAATTCTCGCGAGAGGCTACGAAGTTGGTTTTGCTTCGAAGAAGCAAAACGTTTTGCTAAAACAAAAAACTTGGCACATACGTGCTTAGAATGCAAAGAAGGCGATCGTTTTGCTTTACTTGCTTCTATGCATCTACGATGCAAAGAAGGCTACATAGATGCATAAACGAGACCTAAATAAAAAAATCGCAAAACGATTAATAAAAATTGTTGTAGTTAGAATAAATGAAAATGAAATGGAAAACAAGTCGGCATGTTCATTTTAAAACCTTATTTATGCTCGTTTTTGCACCAGTAAAATGCAAAAAAGGCGGCGAAGGTGCGTAGACGCGTGCAAAGAAAGAGATCGTTTTGCTAAAGCAAAACTTGCATCGCAAAAAGACGGAGGTGCATAGACGATCGACTGAGATGCATTTTAACTTTTGCTTAACAAAAAAAACCTATCAACATTAAACTTTACATGTATGGAAAAACAAGCATTCGAGCCGACTGGTTTAATACCTCGATCGATTATAAGGACAGTTGATCGATTTGTACAACAACTTTTACCCGGTAGAGAAAAAATAGCTTTACAAGAATATCGTGTTTCCAGATATCAAATTTTAGTTTCAATCAAATCTTTGCTTACTCTTATTTTAATACCTTTGCTGGTATCTTCTACAATTAAAGTTTTATTTTTTACTCCAATAGTAGAACATTTTTGGAACAATAACCAAAGTGAAATTTTTCTTAATCAGTATCAAGAGAAACGTGCATTTTCGGAAATGCATGATTTTTCAGAAAAAATGTTTTTTGAATCCTTGCTGACTGAACCTCGACCTCAACAAAATTTTGTTTTGCTAAAACAAAACATGGAAGACTTTTCACTTGTTGCAAAATCGCCTTCGCAACGATTGTCTTCTTTGCATTTACCGGTGCACAGACGAGCAGCAGAGGTGCATCCCGAAGGTTTAGAGTGCACGGAAAGTTTTGCACCTTCGGCGCATTTAAGAAAGACGTCCCCAGCATGTTTTAGCACAACAAAACAAAGCAAAGTAAAGCCAACATTTTTGTCGGTGCATTCTTTTCTAGGCACGTACGTGCCCAATTTTGATTTGCTAAAGCAAAACGTAGAAGAATTTGCCCCGAAGGTTCATTTCCAAAGTTTTCATTCAAGCCATACACCTCCAGAATGCACCGAAGGGGGAAAACCTCTTGCGAGAGCTTGCTTCGCAAAACCTTATTTTGTAAATTTTGAAAATGAAAGATATCAAAGATTATTTCAAAGAAAGAGCTTAGAATTAGCGAAAAGTTATAATAAACAAAGTATATTAGCTATTACAAATCTTTTAGGGGATTTTCTTACTTTTTTTACGGTGTCATTGCTTTTTCGAATTATGCGACCAGAATTAATCATTTTAAAATCATTTTTGACTGAGTCCGTCTATAGTTTAAGTGATACTACAAAGTCCTTTCTCTTGATTTTGGGTATGGATTTATTAGTTGGTTTTCATTCCCCGCGGGGCTGGGAGCTTCTTTTAGAAGGTTTTCTTCGGCACATTGGATTACCTGAAAATGAAAATTTTATTTTATTGTTTGTAGCACTTTTTCCTGTTTTTTTAGATACTGTGTTTAAATATTGGATTTTTCGATATTTAAACAAAATATCGCCTTCAACTGTAGTGACATATCATAGCATGATTGAATAACTCTATAAGCAAAGACACTTCTGTCTTTACAACGAAGTTGGTTTTGTTTTAACAAAACGTTTTGCGAAGCAAATTCTCGCGAGAGGCGACGAAGTAGAAAGACACTTCTGTCTTTGCTACGAAGTTGGTTTAGCTTTAGCAAAACGTTTTGCAAAGAAAATTAGAGTTAGCTCCCTACTTTAAAAGCATCTACAAAAAAACCGATCATAGCACCAATTTTAAAAAGATTAAAGTGGTTACTAAGCTTTCTTTTAGCAAAATAATCAACTTCGTTACCAGTAGCAAGAGCTTGCTTCTTCGAAACAAAACCTCTATCGAGAATTTGCTTCGCAAAACAAACACTCCAATTTCTTTTAGATTGCGTATAAGATTTGATCTTGTATCGAATTGGTCTATAGACGAAATAACTAATTATTTCGATAACTACAATTAAAATAGCTATAATAAAACCATCCCATACCATCCATTCTCGAAGAACGTTTAAAGTAGTACCGAAAAGATTACCCCCTAAGAAGCCTATTAACAATATACATAACATACTCAAAATATTTTGCTGTAAATATCGAGTTTTCTTTTTTATTTGCATAAGTTCATTACTTAAAAGATCATCGGCAAGGCTTGTCACTTGGGGTAAAGAAAACGAAGTTTTTATACTGTATCTTTGTATTACAAATCTACAAATTGTTTGCTAAAGCAAACTTAGCACATACGTGCTTAGAAAAATGCTTTGCTTTTTTCTTGCAAAAATTTGTAACTACCAAAGCAGTGAAGTTACTTTTATAGTCACGTACGTGCCTAGGATGTATCGAAGGTGCAAAACCTAGAATGTTTGGGATATTTTACTCTGCTTTGCACTCGTTGCGAAGGCGACACTATACCTACAATGCATTCCGAAGGTGTAAAATTGATGCACCAAAAACATAAATATTATCCGAGAATGACGGGACTCGAACCCGCAACCTCTGCCGTGACAGGGCAGTGCTCTAACCATTGAGCTACAATCCCTTTGACGCTCTAAGCACGTATGTGCTAAGTTTGTTTTAGCAAACCTGTAACTTTTTCTTTAGAGGGTGTGCCTAAAAAAAATAGATTTTAAAACCTAAAATTTGCACCGAAATAGTTTTTAAACACACCTGTGGTACATTGCAAAATATTAAAATTTTTTTAAAATCGTCTTCTTTGCATATACGATGCATAGACAAGAGTACACTATATGAGATCATATCCTATTAATGTACTTTTGTCAATACTTTTTGATTTTAATAGATATTGCATTTTTTATTTATATCTTCTTCCTTTTCTTTACTTACAAATACAACTTTAAGCTTTGCATAGCATAGCTATGCATTAACAAATGAAAACCACGAAGATTTTGCGAAAGCAAATCTTGCTTTCGCAAAACCTACAGCGGATTTAAGTATATTTTTTTCCCAAAATTATAATTTAGAGAATTATGAACTTTTCCCCTCTTCATCATTATTTAATGCCAATAGCTTTTACTCTTTTATTACTATTAATGCTATTGTATTGGGCAGAAGCCGTTTTTTTTGGTTTTGAACCTTTTGCACCTACGGTGAATTCAAACGATGTTTCTAAAAACTTCATTTTATCATCAAAAAGTACAATACAAAAAAGTTCAGTCAATTTTAAAAACTCCGTTCCGTCTTATAATTCTAGTAAATCAAATTCTAGTAAAGAAGATTTTTTTCTTCCTGCAAACCGAAAAACTTCGTTTTTAGATGATATTCTATGTTTTGTTTTAAGAAAACCAAAAACAAATTTTCAATTTGTTAGGCTAAATCAAAACGGAACAAAAAGCTCTTGGCAAGAAAAGTATAAAATTTTTACTCATTTTATATTTCTCCTTTCTATTTTATCATTAACCGTGTTGATCACTTTTAGGTGGGTCGAATCTGGACATTTTCCATTAAGTAATTTATATGAATCTTTATTATTTTTGTCTTGGTGTTTTTTAAGCCTTAAAATAGTATTTCTTGCCGACATATCTCCTTACAAATCGAAAAAGGATGTTTTTAACTTTGCTTTAAATACACCGACTCGTGAATCTAGATTTTCTCATTTAGGGTTGGGTGTCATTTTATCTCCGCTATCTTTGCTTACCTTTGGCTTTGCTTTTTTAAGCTTACCTAAAGAAATGCAACAATCTACTTCTTTAGTACCTGCGTTACAGTCCAATTGGTTGATGATGCATGTAACAGTAATGGTATTAAGTTATGCAGCTCTTCTTGCTGGATCAATCTTAGCTATTGCTTATTTAATTGTAAATCGTTTTTACAAAAATAAAAACAATGGCAGCGAAGAACAAGCTTGTGAATCACAGTCAAAAGATTTGAAGACATCTACAATACAAAACCGTAGGTGCCTTCCGGAAACAGACGTCCCAAGTTTTGCACCGGAAGTGCAAGTTTTCACCTCCGGTGCACGTTTTGCTTTAGCAAAACAAAGAAACCTAGTTACGGTAGAAGATTTTAATTTTTGCACCCTAAATGCATCTGAAGAGATAAATACAAGCACAAATCGAACGTCTTCCTCAACAGAGCTTTTAAAAAGCGAAACCTTATACGAGCAGGCAAACACGATGCAGTTTCATTTAAGTGATCGTTTAGATAATTTGAGCTATCGAATTTTAGCTTTAGGTTTTCCGTTGTTAACCATTGGTATTTTATCAGGTGCCGTTTGGGCAAATGAGGCTTGGGGTTCTTATTGGAGCTGGGATCCAAAAGAAACATGGGCTTTAATAACATGGCTTGTTTTTGCTATTTATTTACACACAAGAATTACAAAAGGATGGAGTGGGGAAAAACCTGCAATTGTTGCTTCAGTAGGTTTTTTTATTGTGTGGTTTTGTTATTTAGGTGTCAATTTGTTAGGAAATGGATTGCACAGCTATGGATGGTTCTCGAACTAGCGTTTTTTATAAAGTCATTTATAAAGTTTTGTTTAGCTCAAGCAAACCTTGTTTTGCGAAGCAAATTCTCGATAGAGGCCACGAAGTGGGTTTTGCTTTAGCAAAACGTTTTGCATCTATGGATTTATTTTTTTCTTTTATTTTTTCGTGCTTAAAAAAGCAAGAAAAAGCAACTGCGTTATTTTATTTTGCGAAAGCAAAACTTAAAAACCTGTTTTTTTTCGAGATGTTTGTTTCTTATAAAATTCAGAAAATTGAAATAGAGCTTTCTCAACTTTAGGGTTAAAAAAAAATTGTATACTTGGAATAATTTGTTTTCGTATACGATTTCGTGAATAACGTACTTTAAAATTCGTCACGTCTGGATACACAGGTAATAGACTTAAGCGACAAGTCCTTGTAATAGTACGACGTGAGCAAGTGATGAGTGGTCTTACAATGGTATGACTTGTTTTATAAGGATAATAGAAAAAAGTATTGATTATTTTTTGATAACGTTTTACTTTGTTTTCTTTTGATAAAGCAAAACATAGCACGTACGTTTTTAAAAGGCTTTGCTTTGTTATGTTTCGAAGAAGCAAGCTCTCGCTCGTGGCAACGAAGTTGGTTTTGCTTTCGCAAAACGTTGCACTCGTCAGTTCACCGGTAGTATCTTTTTTTGCACCTGCCGGTGCATAGACAAGTGTAAAGAAGGCGATCGTCGTGCTATTGCCTTTGCGGCGAACGACGAAAGGGTATTCCGAAGATGCATTTTGAAGTTTTTGCACTCTAAGCACATACGGGCCAAGTTTTGCTTTAGCAAAACGTTTTGCTTCTTCGAAGCAAATTCTCGTTAGAGGCCACGAAGTGGGTTTTGCTTTAGCAAAACCAACTTCGTTGCCACGCGAAGGCAGCGGAGGTGCATTCAAAGTACCAATAAAAAGGGCTCGAGAAAAAAGAAAAAAATGATTTGGTGTAATAAAATCTTCAACTCTACTTAATTTATTGATGATCATAGTAGAAAATTCTTATGATTTTAACGTTTTGCTTACAAATCTCTAAAGAAAAAAAGTCGTATAATCCTCTAAAGATGTAAAACCGTAGGTTCTTACGTTTTGCTTCGAAGAAAGCAAGCTTTTGCTAGCGGCAATTCAGTTGTTTGCTAAATCAAATTTAGCACATGCGTGCTTAGAAAGACACGAGTGTCTTTGCTACGAAGTAGGTTTTGCTTCTTCGAAGCAAACGTTTTGCTTCGAAGAAGCAAATTCTCGTTAGAGGCCACGAAGTTGGTTTTGCTTCGAAGAAGCAAATTTTCGTTAGTGGCTACGAAGTAAAAAGACACTTGTGTCTTTGTTTTGCTTTAGCAAAACGTTTTGCGAAGCAAATTTTCGCGAGAGGCTACGAAGTTGGTTTTGCTTTAGAAAACGTTTTGCGAAGCAAATTTTCGTAAGAGGCAACGAAGTAGAAAGACACTTGTGCCTTTGTTTTGCTTCTTCGAAGCAAAACCTAATCCCTACGTTTTAAAATGAGTATTTGCTTTGCATCTACAGTGCATTATGCACCTTCCCTACAGGCCAAGTACTTGGCCTGTAAGGCGTATACGCTACTGGAAAGTGCATAGCTTAGAATACACCAAAGGCAAAAAGTTGTTTGCTAAAGCAAACTTAGCACATACGTGCTTAGAATGTAAAGAAAGCGATCGTTTTGCTAAAGCAAAACTTGCATCGCGAAGGTGCAGTCTGAGGATATATGTCCCAAGTTTTGCTTTAACAAAAAATATACTTGATTTTTGTTAAAGCAAAACTTAGAAATGAAGTTTTAAAAATTTTCGATTTATTGTTGTATAGATCAAAGTTGTTCTTTGGGAAAACTTTAACCGTAACAGGGACTTAAACAATCTGAACCTAATTTGATTAAAACAAAATTTAGCATTTACGTATTTAAAAAAAGTGTATAGATAAAGTAAATATCTAATCCTGTTCCGGCAGATATTAAATCTCCAATAACAACTTTCTCTTTTAATCCACGTAAAAAATCACTTTTACCAACTACGGCATCTCTGCTTAAAACCCTTGTCGTTTCTTGGAAACTTGCTGCAGAAATAAAACTATCACAGGTAAGTGCAGCTGCTGTTAAACCAACAACTGCCGGCACATAAAGACATTTTTTACCAGGCGTTGTAATATTAGCATTTTCTATTTGTCGAATAGGTAATACCTCTTCCAGCAAAAGACCGGTGCTTCCGCTATCTAAAACTTGACCTTTTGATGTCATTTGTCTAATGATAATTTCAATGTGTTTATCCGCGATAAGCACTCCTTGCGAAAGATAAACTTTTTGTATCATTTCAACGATAATATACTGAATCTCTTCTAAACTTTTCCTAACAGCAATTGGTAGTACATTTTTAAGCCAGTTCTTTCTAAAAATATCTCGAACTTGAGAATGTAATGTATCATGTACATTTTTGAATTTTGATTTCGCTCCTCCTTTTTTTTCTCTTAAACCTGGTGGGGGTGAAGTAAAAGCTTCAAACAATTGTTCAATTCGAGGAATGCCTTGTACAATATCACCAGTAATTAAAGTTTGATGTGTTAAGGTTAAAATAGGAGCACCTTCTTTTACCCACTCTCCTTTTTTTACATGAAGAGTAGCAGAGTCATAAAAAAGAAGTTGTTGCGTTTTTTGAAGAATTAATTGTGTTTTACTAATTGTAAGAACACGGCCAGATGAAGGTAATATTATAGGTTTTTTATAAAAAGGTTTATTTGTATTATCTTGCTTTACCGGAGTTAAGTGCAAACAAATCCTTGATTTGTAGATTTTTTTTTCTTTGTTTTGCGAAGCAAATTCTCGATAGTGGCGACGAAGTAGAAAGACACGCGTGTTTTTCTTTTGCTTCTTCGAACCAAATTCTCGCGAGTGGCAACGAAGTTGAAAAACACGCGTGTCTTTCTTTTGCTTTACATTCGTTTCTGCATCGATAGGTGCAAAGAAATAGCCTTTTTTGCACTTATCGGTATAGAAACGAGCGACGAAAGTGCACCTCGAAGGTGCATTCCGAAGATGCATTCCTATAGTGCAAAACTTACGGTGCATCATCAATTTTGTTTTTTTAAGTTTTTCTTGCGAAAAATCAAGTTTTGTACCAGAGGTGAAAGTTTTCCCCTCCGGTGCAAGTTTTGTTTTGCTTCGAAGAAGCAAATTCTCGCTAGATGTTTTGTTAAAACAAAATCCAGCACATACGTGCTTAGAATGCTTTGCTTTGCATTTACGATGCATTCCGCCAAAGGTGCATTTCAAAGGTACATTCGAACGGTGCAGTCTCGGCACGCTTCGTTTTCTTTGCACCTGCCTTCTTTGCACCTGCCGGTGCACAGACGATTGCAAAGGCAATTTTGCTTCAGCAAAACTTTTTTTAAAAAAAAACGTAGAACTAAAGTTTTTAGATTTGTTTGAAGTTTTCGTAAAAATTTGCTTATTACACAAGGGCAAAACCGTAGGGTTATTCGTGATTGACTGTTGCTTTGTACGATAAACGGCATATCTATTAACGAATCCTATTTTATCTCCTGAAGATAGATAGTCTCCTATTTTTATATTTAAAGAAACAGAATTTACAGAAAAGGCGATAATTTCTAAATGAGTGTAAAAAATATCTGAGAAATTTTCTTTTAAAATTTCTCCCGATAATGGTATTTTTAAGCACGATGTTTTGCGAAGCAAATTCTCGATAGAGGTTTTGCTTTGTAAATTACTGTTATTCGATGCATAGCCACTTTCTTTCGCTAAAGCAAAACTTGCTTTCTTCTGCACTCGTCTATGTACCGGCAGGTACAAAGAAATAGCTTTCTTTGTACCTGCCGGTACATAGACGAGCGACAAAGAGGCATTCCAACGGGGTATCCCGGAGGTAAAAGTTTTCATTTCCGGTATAAAACTTGCCTTTTTTAAGGGTTTTGAAAATTCTGCATTCGCAAAACTTGGTTTCTTTTTTGAAAAACTTAAAAAACAAATAGGCCAAGGACGCGCAACAATGCAACCAGAATGATTAATTGTTGTATTAAAAAACATAGGTGTTGTAACTATTTTTATCTTTTTTTTTATCTAAATTGACGTTTTGCTTTAACCAAACTTCAATCTTTTGCCCAGATTTTGTTTTTTTGTTTTGCTTCGAAGAAGCAAATTCTCGCTAGAGGCCACGAAGTGGGTTTTGCTAAAGCAAAACTTGAGAGTGTCCCGAAGACAACGAAGTTGCTTATCTATGTTCGTCTATGCATCGTAGATGCAAAGAAATCGATAAAACGTAGATAAAATTTTGCAATCGTATATGTACCTCAGTCGCTTCTTTGCATCTACGATGCATAGACGAGTGCAAGTTTTGCTAAAGCAAAACTTTAGAAAAGAGTTAAAAAAAAATGCAAATCCTTTTCTATTTCAAAAACTTCGTTTTTTATTTATATAGCAAACAAATAGATAAATATTAGTTATTGAATTTTATTTTTATAATCTTCATCAACAATATCTCCATATTCTGCAATTGTTTGTAAAAAAAAGCGATTCTCTTTTATATATTCTGGATGTAAATATTTTTTTGCACTGTTAATAGACACGGGAGACCCATAGCTTGTTTGTTTTGCTTCGAAGAAGCAAATTCTCGATAGAGGCAACAAAGTTGGTTTTGCTTTAGCAAAACGTTTGGCTAAAGCGAAACTTGAAGTACTCATTCCCAAAATGCTTTGCTTTGCATTTTCGGTGCATTCTGGGGACGTATGTTTCAAGTTTTGCTTTAGCCAAACCTTCGATGCATTTCTTAAATATTGAGAATCAAAATCTTGATAGAAAGATTGAAAAACTTCGTTTTTAAATTTTATCGGAGATGTGTAATTAAAAGTGCTTCCTATACGAGTAGCCAAAATTTTTAAAAAACCTAATCGTCCTGATTTAACAGGTTCAATATATCTAAATAGATCGCTTTCTAAATCTTCAACTTTGTACGAAGTTAAAAGCTGAGTTTTACATATGTTTTCTTTTGCATCTACGTTGATTTCAATAGGTTTTCTCGGCTCTTTTTTACAAAGCATAGATTTACGCGACATATAATTTCGTAAGATATCTACTAAAAGAGACGATTCTTTTAAATATTTTAAATACGTTTTTCCGCTGCAATCTTCAATAATTCTTCCTGAAAGCTCTGCAAAAAGGATTTGTTCTGTTTTTATTGGTTGATTCCCCTCTTTTTTTTGAATAGAAGCTTCTCCTAAAAGTTGATTCTTTTCCACCTTTTCGCCTTGCCTTACAAATAACATAGTAAAAGGTTGAATTGGTATACTGTGAGGAGATTCTTTAGAATCTTTTCTTAAAATAAGAAAACCTGAAGTTTTTGAAAAAAACGCTATCCTTCCGTGACCGGTTCTAATAAGTAAGCCTTGAAAAGCTTTAGAAAATTCAATTTTTCCAGCATACGGAGCTCGTATTTCCTGTAAAAGATCACCAGAAAATACTCCGCCGGTATGAAAAGTTCTCATAGTAAGTTGTGTACCTGGTTCTCCTATAGATTGAGCTGCGATAACACCAACAGCGTCTCCTAAAGAAACCAAACTACCTTGTGATATACTCCACCCATAACATAATTGACAAACCTCATGAGTAAACCCACAAGTCAAAGGAGATCTAATGAATACTTGATTTCTATGTCGAGTGATGTCTAAAGCAAGTTGAGTATTGATCTCTTTATCTTTTTTAGCTAAAAGTTTATCTGTTAATAAAATATTTTCTGCAAGCACTCGACCAACCAATCGCTCCTTAAGTGATAATAATATCTTGTTATACGATTGTAAATCTTTAAAAGCTATTCCTCGATCTGTATTACACCTAATTCTTTTTACGACTACATGATGAGAAACATCGACTAATCGTCTTGTTAAATATCCAGTATCTGCCGTTCGTAAGGCAGTGTCTACCAATCCTTTTCGTGCCCCAGAACAAGATATAAAATATTCTGTGATTGTTAATCCTTCTCTCAAATTACTTCGTATTGGAAAATTCACAATTTTTCCTTGTTGGTCGGCCATCAACCCTCGCATTCCAATGAGTTGTCTAACCTGTGAAAAATTGCCCCGAGCGCCCGATAAAGCCATAATATAGACAGGGTTAAAGGTATCGTAAATACCAAAATAATCTACCACCTGTTTGCTTAAACTCTCACTCGCTCGATGCCAAGTATCAATAATTCGTTGTGATCGTTCTGTTGCTGTTATTTTTGCACTAATAAAATCTCGATAGGTCGTATTCATCGATTGTTGGGACTCCGATATTAGCCAAGATTTTGTCGTAGGTGTTGTTAAATCATGCAATCCTATAGAAATACCGGCTTTCGTCGCATATTGAAAACCTGTTGATTTTAAAATATCTAATACCTTTAACGCTTCTAATTCTCCATATTTTTTAAACACCCAAGATATAAGTGCTTTAAGCCTTTTTTTGTCAAATGAATGATTAAAAAAAATTGAATTTTCTTTTTCAGATGCGATCATACCTTCTTTTTGCAAAAATTTAAAATATTTTTTTTACCTTTTTTCTGCACTCGTCTGTGCACCGGTAGGTGCAAAGAAGGCGATTATACAAATCGTTGATTTATAAAAGGTTGACACACAAATCGTTTTTTACACTTGTCTATGAATCGTAGATGCAAAGAAGGCTATCGTCTAAGCATCGACGTCGCTTTCGCGTAGCAACGAAGTTGTTTACTAAAGCAAACTTAGCACATACGTGCTTAAAAAGACACTTGTGTCTTTGCAACGAAGTTGGTTTTGTTTTAACAAAACGTTTTGCGAAGTCGCAACGAAGTTGCAAATTCTCGCAAGAGGCAACGAAGTTGAAAGACACGAGTGTCTTTGCAACGAAGTTGGTTTTGTTTTAGCAAACGTTTTGCGAAGCAAATTCTCGCAAGTGGCTACGAAGTACTTTGCTAAAGCAAAGTGAGCACATACGTGCTTAGAAAGACACTTGTGTCTTTGCTACGAAGTAGGTTTTGCTTCTTCGAAGCAAACGTTTTGCTTCGAAGAAGCAAATTCTCGTAAAAGGCTACGAAGTTGGTTATGCTTTAGCAAAACGTTTTACGAAATCGCTTAGCACATACGTGCTTGAAGTGGTTTTGCTTCTTCGAAGCAAAACAAACAGGCCAATTTCAAATGCAGATAAAAACAACTTCGTCGCGAACCCTTATTGTAAAAATAAAAACGCAGCCTAAAGCAAAGAAAGCTTAAGAAGAGAGTCGTTTTAACTTCATTATATTATTCAGTAAAACCCTTCCAGCAGTTGTACGAATATAAAAGCTTTTAGATTCACTACATATACTACTTGTTTGCGTACAAATCGATGCACCAAATTTTCTAACAAAATATAAAAACTTCGTTTTTTCTATCTGTAAAACCGCTGAACTATTACAAATTTTCGATTTTTTGCCAAAGGATTCTTCGCTTTTCGTAGACGTACGTAGACTTGAGCGTTTTTGGTGCATTACAAATTCTAATAAGGCTTCGCTTTGTACAATTTTTGTTTTAGTAAAATAATTAGAATTTATATATTTATCGTAAACATATCGTTGTAAACCAAAACCATAAACACGAAGTTCTAATGGTATTTGAGAAATATTTTCGTTTTCTACTTGACCTTTCCAATAAAGCCATACTGGAGTATGTAATTTGATCTGACCTTTTTGGAAACTTGTTATTATCGAACTCGTATTTAAAAAGCACAGATCTTTGACTGATTTCGTCGGCCTTTCTTTTATGGACTCGTCGCGAAAAAGATTTTGGTGCATAGACGAGCAACTTTGTTGCTTCGATTTAGGGCAACAAGATAGCTTTTTTTGCACCTGCCGGTGCACAGACAAGTGCAAAGGTTTTGTTTTAGTCCAACTTAAAGATTGATCTTCATTAGCTTTAGCCGTCATATAATAAAAACCAAGTACCATATCTTGACTAGGAAGTAACATTGGCTGACCGGTTGCTGGAGATAACAAGTTATTACGTGACCAAAGTAAATCCCAACTTTCTGCTCTTGCCGCAAAAGAAAGGGGAAGATGTACCCCCATTTGATCCCCATCAAAATCGGCGTTAAATCCGGAACACACTAAAGGATGTAACCATATAGCATTTCCAAGAACTAATTTTGGTTGAAAAGCTTGAATTCCAAGTCTATGAAGAGTTGGAGCTCTATTCAAAAGCACTGGGTGGTGATACATGAGTTCTCGAAGAATTTCCCACATTAAAGATGATTTAGATTTCATCATTTTTTTTGCTGTAACAATGCTTGCACAATGTTTTTTTACAATAAGTTGTCGAAGTAAAAAATAATGATACAGCTCAAGAGCTATATCCTTCGGTAAACCACACTCATGAATTTTTAAGCTTGGGGCTACTACAATTACCGAACGACCTGAAAAATCAACTCTTTTCCCTAACAAATTTAATCTAAACCTTCCTTTTTTTCCTTTTAAAATATCAGAAAGCGATTTAAGAGGACGCCCTCCTTGTGTGTAATAAGGTTTAGAACCTCCTTTACCATTTTCCATTAACCTATCGACCGCATCCTGTACTAATCTTTGTATTGCTGTTACCAAATGAAAATCAATAAACCTTACTCTTAAATGGCGATTATTTCGATAGATAACCCGTTGGTACATAATATTTAAATCAGAAGCAACAATAACTTTTTCGCTCATTTGTAAAATAGGGCGTAATTCAGGAGGTAATACAGGTAAATGAGACAAAATCATCCACTCGGGTCTACGGTGATTTAAAGTTAAAAGCTGTGTTACTTTTAGACGACGAGCTACTTTGTAAATTCGTCGAGAAAGCCGTACTATTTGTTTTTTTTGCAAATCTGATTTTTTAGCTTCTTTTACAAATCGCATAAGAGTTTGGTTGGGCACAAAATTTGCCGTCCTCGATTTTACTGAATCAAAACCTACAGTACAGCCTGAAGATGCATAACAATTCTCTTTTTTATATTCATTACTATGTTTTGCTTTAGCAAAACCAACTTCGTTGTCGCTATCGAGAATTTGCTTCTTCGAAGCAAAACATTCAAAGTGGTTTTGAACCTCGTTGCGTTTATCCACAGTTTTTGAGCCGTTAATGGAAGAATCGCTTACATACAAATCTTCTATTTGTAAGAGAATTGATTTATCACGCAAACGCGATGCTACACCAATACCTGTACGCAAAGATTCTGCAAACAAAATATCGAAATGAGTAAAATGTTTTTGGTAAAGAACACGTAAAATTTGTTTTTCAGCAAACAAAAATTTACAAAGATCGTGCTGATCAAATTGTTGGAGCAATTGTTGTAATGCACCTCCACCAGTGTAAGAGAGAATTTCACGAATTGTTGTTAATTCTAAATGAGAAAGCAATGCTGTATTGGTATCTTCATGGATCTTTCTTTTTTTTGAACTTTGATCATTACTTTTTGCACTGTTGTACAAACAAATTTTCTTACAATTCGAAGTGGCGCAGTTCCTTTGCTTTGTTTCGCTTTGCACTTGTAATGCACTTTCAGTGCAAAGCGAAGGCGATCTAAGCACGTTCGTACCAAGTTTTGATTTAGCAAAACTTGGCGAAATCTCCTTGGCGCCGAACGACGGAAATGCCGTCTGAAGGTGCCTTATAGGCACATACGTGCTATGTTTTACTTGAGTAAAGCCTACGGTGCATTTCGGAGTTGTTTTTCGTACAAATGGCCTCATTCTTTTATTTGAGTTGGACGCGTACTTAGAGGGTGCACTTTTTTTGGTGCATGGTCCAGTTTTATCCTCCGTTGCTAAATGATTCAGAAAACAAGATTGAGAAGCTTTGTATGGTCTTAGCTTTTTATTAAAACCACTTTCTAATCGAGAAAGAAAAATCAACGGATCCTTATGTAGAGTTGTACTTAAAGCATTAGCTTTTACTTTTACTAATCTAAAAATTTTATTTCTAAGTTTTTCTTTAGAACAATCAAGTTTTGCAACGGAGGTGAAAGTTTTTACCTCCGTTGGAAGTTTTGTTTTGCTTCTTCGAAGCAAATTCTCGTTAGTGGCAACGAAGTTGGTTTTGCTTTGCTTTGTTTGGCGCTCATAGCGAAAGCGATCGTCATGCATCAACATAGACGATAGCTCATTGCGAAGGATATTTTGTCGTGAGGGCGAAGCAAAGCGATATCGTTTTGGTGACGATCGACGAAGATGCATTCCGAAAGTGTATTTAAAAGGTGCCTTTCGAAGGTGCAAAGCAAGTTTTGCTTTAGTAAAACTTTTTACTCGGTTTTGCTTTTTTAATTTTTTTAAGTTTTTCTTTTTAGGTACTAAGTTGTGTTTAAGCAAAACTTCAGAATATTTTTTAAAAGAGCGGACATAAGGTAAATCCTTTTTAAATTGATCTACACTTTGACGTGCCATTAATTTATGTACATCTTGTAAAGGCTCCCATCTTTTAATATGACAATATTCCATAATAGGGATGTCATTATAAGTTGCGGAAGAATAAAGAAAATTCAATAAAGCGTCACGCAAATAAAAATGAGAAACAAAAGTAGGTAAAAACGGAAGAGTTTGTTGTCGTACATAAGAAGAAGTCCCATACGATGTTAAAAGACCTAAATCTAAAAACGAAGTTTTTAAATATTTCGTTTCATTTTTCTTGTTTTCTTTTGCTTTGTTTTGCTTAAACAAAACGTGGAAGGCTTTGTTTTCTTTGGCTTTGCTTGGTACTCGTTCCAAAAGCGATGTTGTAACTTTTTTTAAGTTTTTCGATTTGTACTTGTTTGCACTCTTCGCGAAGGCGACGGAGGTGCATGAAGAAGGAAGAAAGGGTTTAAAAGCTTCTTTATAGAAATTATTTTGTAACAGCTTTTCAGCGTTAGAAAAAGATGGCATAAAAGGCCAAATCTGTCTTTCATTCTCTTTTTTAGTTAAGCCGTGTTCGATCAAATAAGCATTGCAATAAGCTAAAGCGACAACACTTTTTTTTCGTTTTCCTAAAAAAAGCGAAAGATAACTGGGGCGTCCCTTTAAGTACCAAATATGAGTTACAGGAGAAAGTAATGAAATATATCCTAATCTATAACGACGTGCACGCTGGTCAATGTATTCAACCTCACATTTTTCACAAAAAGTGACTTTGCTATGCGGCTGTTTTTTACCGCAAGCACAAACCAAACTGCTTACTGGACCAAAAATCCGTTCACAAAATAAACCATCTCGAAAAGGAGTAAATCTTTTATAATTAACTGTTTTAGAATTTTTGACTAAACCAACAGATTTGCCATTTGGGAGCTGCCGCGAACCCCAAAGACAAATCTGTTGGGGTGAAGGAATACCTATTTCTATTGAGTCGATCAATATCTGTCGTTGATCTATTTTTAATTCCCGCTTTGCTTTACTACTCAGCATATTTTTTTAAAAACGACACAATTCTAAAAGAGAAAAATAGAAAGAATTTCTCTAAGCACGTATGTGCTAAGTTTGCTTTAGCAAACAATTTGTAGATTTGTAGATTTGTAAGAAGAAACGAAGTTTTTAGATTGGTATGTGCAGCTAAAATTTTTTAAAAATTTTAAAAAACCAAGTTTTACACCTCCGAAATGCACCTTTCTCGCTCATCTATGCATAGACGTTTTGCTTCTTCAAAGCAAATTCTCGCTAATGGCGACGAAGTAGAAAGATACTTGTGTCTTTGTTTTGCTTCGCAAAACGTTTGCTAAAACAAAACCAACTTCGTTGCCTCTTACGAGAATTTGCTTCGCAAAACAAAAACACGAGTGTCTTTCTAAGCACGTATGTGCTAAGTTTGCTTTAGCAAACAACTTCGTTGCCTCTTGCGAGAATTTGCTTCGCAAAACATTTTGCTAAAGCAAAATCAACTTCGTTGCCTCTTGCGAGAATTTGCTTCGCAAAACAAAAACACTCGTGTCTTTCTATTTCGTAGCTTATGGTGCCTATAAAAACAACTTGAATGCTTTGTAATAAAAATATTTGTCGATTTGTTTTTCGCTCGCAAAGATTATGCTAAGCACCGATGGTTTTTGGCACAGCAGAACTTCGGTTTTATATTTGTAACATGCACGTGTTAACTTTGTACAAGCAGAAATAACTTAATGAACAACACCTAAAAAACTTCGTTGAAAAGATTCCGGCGTAACAATATATACACCAAGGTCTAAGCATAATGCCTGAAGTTCACAAAGTAAAACTTTGAAAATTTCAGGATGTCCTAATATAGGTCTACTCTTATGAATTCTAAGATTTGGTTGAAGTGTATCTACGATTGAAGATGGATTAGGTAAAATAGAATCTACAATTTGTTTTCTACCAAAAAAATCATCAGATTTTTTTGTTAATAATTCTTGTAAGGTATACGCAGCTCCAAACCCTTCAAGCGCCCACACCTCCATCTCCCCTAAGCGTTGTCCTCCTTTATTTGATCTTCCGCGCAAAGGTTGTTGCGTAATAAGTGCATAAGGGCCAGTACTTCGAGCATGTATTTTTTCACTAACCATATGAATTAATTTTAAAATATATGCCTTACCCACAGTTATCCATTGATCAAAACATAAACCTGATCTACCATCGACAAGACGTGTTTTTCCAGGGAAATTGACCTGGAATAACCAATTTTGCCCACTTTCTAAACGCGCTTGGTAAAGTTTTAAAAACACAATACTTTTTGAAGCCTCTACCCCGTATCGCTCATCAAAAGCTGTTACTTTAAAATGTTGATTTAAATAATCTGCGGCAAGTCCCAATAAACACTCAAGAACCTGTCCAACATTCATTCGTGATGGTACACCAAGAGGGTTTAAAATGATATCAATTGGTGTGCCATCCGGAAGATATGGCATATCTTGTCTCGGAAGAATTGTAGATATAACGCCTTTATTTCCATGACGACCAGATATTTTATCTCCAACTTGGATAACACGTTTTTCACCTAAAAAAATATTTACGGTTTTCGCAGCTTTTGGTGGTCGAACTTTGTTTTCTGGTTCATTATCAAATTGATTGATCACCCGATGATAAATAACTCTCGCTTCGACTCCTTTCGGTACATATAACGATTTATTGCGCGCTGCAAAGTTTTTTTCCCCTAAGATATCACATAATAATCTCTCATACGGACTCGACGGTTTTTTATTTAAATATCTTATTTTGCCTACAAGGATAGAACCTTCTTTAAGAAAACTACCTATTTTTGGGAGTCCAGATTCTTCTAAATGTTCAACAAATCGATCTTCTATACCTGGCAGATGTCTTGTAAACCACTCATTGCCATCTTTAAGATCTTGGGCTTGAAAGGTATATCTTTCTATGTGCAACGAAGTGTAAACATGTGATCGTACTAAACGTTCGTTTATTACAATAGCGTCTTCAAAGTTATAGCCTTCCCAAGGAATATACGCCACTAATACGTTTTTACCAACAGCTAATTCACCATTATTACTAGCAGAACAGTCACTTACTATGTCACCTTTTTGAACCCAATCAAATTGTTGTATTAAAGGTTTTTCTGTAATACAGGTATTTTGATTTGATCGAGAGAAAGTTGTAAGAAAATTGGCGGACGCTTGTAAAAAAGAGTCTTTTTTTTCCCTAAGTATTGTTTTGCTTTGCAACGAAGTTGGTTTTGTTTTAACAAAACGTTTTGCGAAGCAAATTCTCGATAGAGATTTTACGCTCGTCTCTGCACCGGCAGGTGCAAAGAAATAGCCTTTGCGACGATCAGTGAAAGTGCATTCCGAAGATACATGCCGAAGGTGCAAAGCAAGTTTTGCTTTAGCAAAACGTTTTGCTAAAGCAAAACCAACTTTGTTGCCATTTGTGAGAGCTTGCTTCTTCGAATAAAAACGTTTTGCTAAAGTAAAACCAACCTCGTTGCCACTACCGAGATTTGGCTTCTTTGAAGCAAAACCAACTTCGTTGCCTAAACAAAACGTAGTATTGTGGTAGTAAGCATGAGATTTACAGAAAAACTTGTGCACCGACGTTGATTCTAAAAATTTTGTTTTTAATTCTAAAAACTTTGTTTTTAATTCATTTTTTTCTTGAGAGCAAAGGCGATCAATAATAATTTTATTTGCCGTAACTTGACTTGCAAAGCCAGCTACTTGGGATTCTGTTATATGTCCTGACTCAACAATAACAATTGACTCTAATCCCGTACCGACAATAGGTCTTTCCGAAATCATAAGAGGTACAGCTTGTCGTTGCATATTTGAACCCATAAGAGCGCGGTTTGCGTCATTGTGCTCTAAAAAAGGTATTAACGAAGTAGCCACAGAAATCATTTGAATCGGCGATATTCCAATTAATTGAACTTTATAAGGATTTTCTTTTTTAAAAACGTCTAACTGGTTATCTGTAACACGAACTGGTACCGCTTCGAGTAAAGTATCTTTTGTTCTTAAAATATTATTCGAAGATTTTTGTAAATCACTTGGAGCTATGTATAAACCTGTTAATGATTCTTCTTTAGCTGAAGTAAAAGAAAAACCCAACGAAGGTTGAATTTGTCCTTTGACAACACGATAATACGGTGTTTTAAGAAAACCATTCATATCTACTTTTGTATAAAAAGCTAACGAATTAACAAGTCCTGCATTTTTACCTTCAGGTGTTTCAATGGGACATATACGCCCATAATGAGTCGGATGTATACCTCGAATAGCCATACCTGCGGATTCTCTACTTACTCCTCCAACCCCTAATGAGCTAATTCGTCGTTTGTGTGTTATTTCTGCCAAAGGATTTGTTTGATCCATGTATTGTGAGAGAGGATTAGATCCGAAAAATTCCCTTAAGGCGCCAGTTATTGGTTTTGTACTAAAAACCTCTTTTACAGAGATCTTATAAGTATTTTCCAACTTGCTTCTCTTTGTTTTGCTTCTTCGAAGCAAATTCTCGATAGTGGCTACGGAGTAGAAAGACACTCGTGTCTTTGTTTTGTTTCGAAGAAGCAAGTTCTCACGAGTAGCAACGAGATTGAACTTGGTTCTTTTGCTAGAGCCAAATTTAGTTATGTACTTTCCATTGCATACGCCTGTAAGGCCAAATACATGCTTAGAATGCGTCGAAGGTGCGTTCCGGAGGTGGGTGCAAGAGGAAGGTGCAAAATCAAGATAGAGTATTTCTTTAATTCTAGAATAAGCGAGAGAATGTTGACGCAAACTTTTGAAAAGAAATTGATCACTATAACGAGTTTTATAACCTTTCTGAAATATAGAAGAAAACGTAGATCGAGAAAATGAAGTTTTCCACTCTTGAAGTTTCGTCGAGAGCAAATTTTTAAGTCTTTCTACCCCATTCTCGAACTGTGTTTGGAAAAGCTCTCCTGAAGTACGAACCCGTCGATTTTGAGAATGATCGATGTCATCTGTACATTTTTCTCCTCTTCTTAATTTATAAAGCCAAATAGTTGCAGAAAAAAGATCCATAGCTGTAAGCTGATGAACTTTGTTCGTGTTGGAACTCGCTCTTCGACGAACCAAAACTTTGTTTTGCACTTGTAATGCACTTTCAGTGCAAAGTGAACTTTCAGTGGAAAGAGAAATATACTTTGTGACTGAGGCATTTTGGGAACGTAAGTCTTGCTTTTTCGGTGCCTTCCACGTTTTGTTAAAGCCAAACCGACGGTGCATTCCGAAGGTACTGCCTCCAGGTGCAGCAAATTTTTTTAGAAATATTCGATTTGTTTTTGTATTGTTAAGAAACTGCCGATTTACAGAAGGGTTTCGAATCAAGCCAAATTTATCATTTATTTTTTCACGCCCTAATAAACCTAAATCATATCTTGCCGGAATTTTAAAAGAAGAAAATAAATTTTCAGAACATTTTTTTCTCTTAAAGGCATTTTCTGGGCTTAATCCTTTAAAGAAAGATAAATTACTTTTTTTTTTTTGCCACTCCTCTAATTCCTTGTCTTGTGTTGTTCTATATAATTTGTCATATGTGTGTATAAAAGCATCATGTTCTGCTTTTGAGGATGCTCTACTTTTTTTTTTTTCTAAAAGCGTCGAATAATCTTCATAAAGTAAATTAGAATTTGATGAATTTCTTATAGTAACATTTTGTTTTGCGAAGCAAATTCTCGTAAGAGGCAACGAAGTTGGTTTTGCTTTAGCAAAACGTTTTGTTGAAGCACCGACCTGAAAGGAATGCTTCAATTTGTCTGGTGCGTACAAATTGAAAAAAAAACTTTGATCAAATAAGCTAACTTGATCCTCAATAACCTGTAAACATTTTTGTAAAAATTCAACTTGTATCTTTTTACCTTTTTTAAATTTAGCTTCTATTCTTCCCTTTTTCGTCATTTGAAGTCGTACCCAAACTCCTTTAAGAGGAATGATATCTCCATAAAAACGTGCAAGGTGTTGTTCCTCTTTTTTAATGAGTTTTTGAAAATAAATCCCTGGAGCTCTTACAACTTGATGCACAATAACTCTTGGGGAGCCATTGATAATAAAATGTCCACGTTTTGTCATCATTGGTAATTGACCTAGTAATACCCATTCAGGCACACTTTCATAAACAATGGCTTCGGAAGTGCTTTCTTTTGTTTTGCGAAGCAAATTCTCGCTAGTGGCAACGAAGTTGGTTTTGCTAAAGCAAAATTGAGAATGCACTTTCTTTTTCGGGATACACCTTGACAATCGTTCGTCTGTGCACTGATAGGTGCAAAAAAGGCGATTTTTAAAAACTTTGTTTTTAGGTTTGTATAATGCAAAGAAAGGGTTTGCAGTTTTCTGAAAATTTATAGAACTTCGTTTTTTACAAATGATTTTAACTTGTGCATACAGTTTACAACTATATGTTTTCATATTTAAAATACAATCACGCGGACTAGACTCGGGAGTTATTAATTTAACATTTTGATCATTAAGACAAAGTTCTATTGAATAACTACCACTTTTCACTCGTATCGGAAATTGTTTAGCTAAAAGGTTTCCTATATCTTCTCTTAAAAAATTATAAAAACCTTCTCGTTGAATGTCTAAAAGTTCAGGGGAATCAAAAAGATCAAAACTCATGTTTTATAAATCGTGTATGTTTTATAACTTTGTTTTTTGTTTAAAAGTATTTAAAAATTATTTTAGAAATATTTAACAACTTAAAATCAAAAGTTTTTTGCTAAGCTTTGCTATTGCATGTACTTGTTTTTTTAAGTTTAAGTTTCACTAAAATTTTACAATTTTTTTGCTAAAGCAAAACTTATCATGATTTGCTTTGTAATTGTCTATGCACCTCAGTCACTCGTCTATGCATAGTAGATGCAAAGAATCGCTTTCTTTGCATCTACTATGCATAGACGAGTGCAAAGAAGTCGATTTTGCGATGAGTATAAAGTTTTGGAGACACGTACAAATCAAGAACACTTTCCTATTTTTCGAAACACCTATAGTACCGCGTTTTTTTAAAGTGTTGTTTTGCTACGGTTTTGCTAAAGCAAAAGTTCATAAAAAAATGAAGATTTGTACACAGAGTGCAACCAAAAAGCAAAAATTTAAAGCATTATTTGATATGTAAGCCAACACCAGTTTAATATTTTATACAAAAGTGACGACTTGCATAAAACAAGGTTTTCCCTTTTTCAAAGCACCTTTGGGGACAAAAAAATATAAAAACTTTGTTTCTCAGTTTAAAAAAAGTTTAAAGTGTCGTATTTTTTATAAAATCAAATAAAAATTGATAAATCGAAAACGTATGTGGTATACTTAGTTATCAATTTTTATTTTAACGACGTAAAAGCTAGATAAAGCTTTTATGTATTGTCTTCTACACGGGGTTTCAGAAACAACTTTATAAAAATAGATTTTTTAATGTTATTTTTAATAGCTTCTGAATGTATTTAAAAAAGACACCTGGGGTACCTACTTTTAGAATACAAAGTTTGATAAAGCAAACTTAGCACATACGTGCTTAGAAAGCGATTCTTTGCATCTACGATGCATAGACGAGTGCACGTTTTACTTTAACAAAACGTACAAAAAATATAATTCTATAATAAAATAGAAAAATATGGCGGTATAGCCAAGCGGTAAGGCAGTGGATTGCAAATCCTCGATTCCCCAGTTCAAATCTGGGTGCCGCCTTATAAAAAAATGTTGCCACTATCGAGAGCTTGCAACTTCAAGCACGTACGTGCTAAGCGACTTTGCAAAACAAACTTCAATTATTTTTTTATGTTTTGTTTCTTTAAATTTTGTTTCTTTGCTTATTTGAAGTTGTTTTACTAAAGCAAACCGTAGTTATGCATTGGAAATAAATACAACTTCAATTCCAAGTACTTGGTTTGTAAGGCACATCTACTGTAAGCGCATAGTTTAGAAATTCTCACTTTTTTAGTTATGCAACGTAAATGTATCCGCCTGAAAAAAGCACCTTCAAAACGCACCATAGAGGCAAAGCATTCTGGAAACGTATGCCTTGCTCTTTTCATTACCTTCCACGTTTTGCTTTAGCATAACAAAGTATCGTCTTTGAATGTACCTTTGAAATGCACTCGAAATGTATTGTAGGTTTTATCAAAACCAAAACACGTACACACCACGTTTTACTTTAACGAAACAACTTTGTTCCTGCTATCAATATTGAGTTTCTTTTTTTGCTTCTTTTGATCGAAAGACGCTAAGAAGAGAAATCAAAGACACAAGTGTTTTTCTAAGCACGTATGTGCTAAGTTTGCTTTAGCAAACAACTTCGTTGCAAACTTAAAAATTTTTTGTTTTAATTTTTGTATCACGCCCTTTTCTATTGCAACGACAAATTAAGGTACCAAAATTATGGTATCTTTTTTTATTCCTGTTTAGTTGTTGTTAATTTAATTAATTTTTTTTCTTCTTTTATATATAATGTTGTGTTGCATAACTCGCAAATACAAATAGGCTTCTTCGAAGCAAATTCTCGATAGAGAATTGAATATATTAAATATGTTGTGTTGCATAACTTACAGATACAAAATCAAAATACAATAAGATAGAGACAATAAAATTGGTTTACTAAATCAAAGACACAAGTGTCTTTCTAAGCACGTATGTGCTAAGTTTGCTTTAGCAAACAACTTCGTTGCAAAGTTTTGACTTGTAGTGCGTATATTTGCAGAAAACCAAAAGTTAGCCTTATGTCATGTAAGGATAAATAAGGGTCCATATCGCTTGGCTAGTGACGCATCTTTTTAATGTTGCTATTTTGGATTCAGTACTTTTACGAAGAAAAATCGAAAAATTTTCGTTTCGCTCAATACCTTTTTCTCTACAAAATCTTGTTCTAAACAAAACCTCACATAATTAAAGATATTCACTTACAAGATGATGTCTTTGTAATAACAAAGCAAAACGTAGATATGGACTTAAAAATACATCCTACCACTATTTTGAAATCAATTCAAGAACAAATAACCAATATAATTTTTTTATTTTATATGTTTTTAACAAGTTTAGAAAAAGCGATGTCAATAACGTCTTTCTCGTCGATTACACGAAGTTATCAATTTTGGTTTGCTAAAGCAAAATTCACACATCACCATGAACTAAGCGAACTCACATAATGATACGAAAAGACGAACAGGAAAGGTGAAAAAAATTTTTTAAAGCATTTATCTCCTGTAAAACCGCGTCTTAATAGTCCTTGAAGTATGCAAAAACAAACGTAACTACTATCTATTATCATATACAGAGAATACTAATACGGACTAGCAAGATTCCTCAGACGAAAATTTAAGACAAGTAGTAAGAAATAAAATAATTTTATTTTTATTTTCTGAATCCGTTGGACTCAGACCTTTTCTAATACCAGGATAGTATGCGTACATACCTTAAAACATAGTGACGTAGTAATATAATATACGATAGTAACACGTAGTAAAATTTTATACAATAGTATAAATTAATAATATTGAAAAAAAATTTTAAAATAATAATATATTGTATAATAGTATTAAAATAATAAGATAAATATTTAACAAATTAACATTAGGAGGTTTTATTATCATGGCAGAAGCTATTAACCGAAATTCTTTTATAAAAGATTTAGTTAACGTGCGTGATTGCAAGGAGAGGATAAAAGAAAGAACAGGGCTGGACTTGACCGATAGGAAGATCACACAGATTTGTAAGGAGACTGGGGTTACTGTGTTTAATATAGGAAATGAGAAATTCATACATGTACAGGAGTTTGAGAACAAACTTCCTTCGTATTGCGATACTGCAGTAAAAAAATTCTCAGCTCGGAGCAAAAAGCTTGAGTCTTCTAATCGTGAATACCAAAGAATAGTAAGGGCACTTGAAACCTGCATTCTGATATTGTTTGAGCTAAACACTTCTCTAAAAGAAGATAAAAATTCTAATGATAATGAGGAATTCGCAGAATCTATCGTGAAAACATTTAACTCTGTCGCTCCGCGAGCGGGTAATGATCCTTGGACTATAAGTAATATCGAAGAACGTATGAAACGTTATATTGATAATCCGCTAAAGAATGATCAAGGTAATCCTAAAAAAGCTAGGGAGATTTATGATAAGGCTTAAAGCAAAGTGAGCACATACGTGCTTAGAAAGACACAAGTGTCTTTGCTACGAAGTTGGTTTTGCTTCGAAGAAGCAAATTCTCGCTAGATGTTTTGCGAAGCAAAATCTCGCAAGAGTCTACGAAGTACTTTGCTAAAGCAAAGTGAGCACATACGTGCTTAGAAAGACACGAGTGTCTTTGCTACGAAGTAGGTTTTGCTTCTTCGAAGCAAACGTTTTGCTTCTTCGAAGCAAATTCTCGCAAGAGGCTACGAAGTTGGTTTTGCTTTAACAAACGTTTTGCTTTTTCAAAGCAAATTCTCGCAAGAGGCTACGAAGTACTTTGCTAAAGCAAAGTGAGCACATACAGACACGAGTGTCTTTGTTTTGCTTCTTCGAAGCAAATTCTCGCAAGAGGCAACGAAGTTGGTTTTGTTTTAACAAAACATTTTGCGAAGTCGCTTAGCACATACGTGCTTGAAGTTGCCAATTCTCGATAGAAGCTACGAAGTTGTTACCGCACTTTTAGGTAAGGCCAGGATTTATTCGTGCTAATATATTTCTTCTTTTTTTATTATTTCTGATGTTTTTCACTGGTTTAGAAAAAGCATGACCTTTAACGTTTTACTTGTAAAGAAAAAACCAATTTCTTTTACCCATATAGAAAGATATACCTATTGCAAACAAAACTTTCATTTTAAGCATTTTACACGTACGTGCATCATGTGCCCTTTTTGCTTTAGCAAACATTGTATTTTCCAAGACTTGGTTTCTCCCCTTTTTTTTTGATATTTTATTTCTTATAACAAAATTTTTTGTATTTCTCTCTCAAATCATTACCTTATGAAAGTAGATTACTAATAAGGATGACCGCCCTAGTAACTCCTTTTTAGACATCTATGTTTTATAAGATATATCGTATTTGAAAGTGTTTTATAACGTAGTAATTTTTCTTATGTAAATCAACATTATAACAAGATAACAAACGACATGGCGAGCAGTATAAATGATTCTTCACTTCCAAAAGAATCAACTTTTTTGAGTTTTACACCATTTAAAGATTTTCGTTCTAAATTAAGAAATGAACACGGTTTTGATCTTTCGGATGATCAGATACTTTTTATTACCAAAGAAAAAGAAATCCCTTCTTCTAAAATTAAGGGAGAACTGTTTATTGATTACCAGGTTTTTAAAGATAAGTTGCCCGATTTTTATAAGACAACCTCCGAAAAAACCAAATCCCAAAGCGAAGCTCGGTCAGAGAAAAGCCTTTTTTACCGTTCTGTTGTCACTTTCGCGATGGAAATCTTGAGTGAAAGAATGCAAGACAAGGAAGAAGCTGAGACTCTTCTTAACAAATATAAAAAAAGCAACAAGCAATTTTCGGGAGATGAAAAAACGCTTCGCGAAGCCTTTCAAAAATATGCGACACCTAAAACTAAAAAAAGGGAGTAAACCCTTTACTACCATCTTACTACCTTTTTACTACTTTCTTAAAAGTGTGTTGTTTAACAAGTTTAGAAAAATTCACGTCTTTATCTCGTTGATACTTCGTATACCAAGTCGGGGGTCGATAGCAACGCAGTTGTAACAATAGCTGTAGCAACGCAGTTGTAGCAATAGCAAAACGTTTTGTTAAAAGAAAACTAACTTCGTTGACTTTTTCTTTCGAGAGGCCACGAAGTTGGTTTTGCTTGAGCAAACGTTTTGAAACTTCAAGCACGTACGTGCTAAGCAATTTCTGCAAAGCAAAATCTCGCAAGAGGCTACGAAAACCTCGAAATCTGATGAAACGACTCTACTGATCAGATACTTTTTATTACCAAAGAAAAAGAAATCCCTTCTTCTCGAACCGGCCTTTCTTGCATTATTACTCGTATATGACGAATGCGACTAAAGGAGGTAATCCATCCGCTCCTTCCAGAACGGATACCTTGTTACGACTTCACTCAAGTCACTAGTTCGGCCGTGATAATCCCCCTCCAGTTAAGGTTAGGGTAATTACTTTGGACCAACCCAACTCCCTTAGTGTGACGGGCGGTGTGTACAAGGCCCGGTAACATATTCAACGCCGTATGGCTGACCGGCGTTTACTAGCGATTCCGACTTCATGTAGGCGAGTTGCAGCCTACAATCCGAACTGAGACCGGGTTTTTGAGGTTGGCTTGCCTTCGCAGGGTTGCATCTCATTGTCCCGGCCATTGTAGCACGTGTGTAGCCCAGGACGTAAGGGGCATGCTGACTTGACGTCATCCTCTCCTTCCTCCGGTTTGTCACCGGCAGTCTCTCTACTTTGTAAACCAAGTAAAGACAAGGGTTGCGCTCGTTAAAGGACTTAACCCGACACCTCACGGCACGAGCTGACGACAGCCATGCACCACCTGTTTATACCCTCCGCAATAAAATTGCGGCGAAATCCCTTTTTTCAAAAGGATAAGTAAAATGTCAAGCCCTGGTAAGGTTCTTCGCGTTGCATCGAATTAAACCACAGGCTCCACCGCTTGTGCGGGCCCCCGTCAATTCCTTTGAGTTTCACCCTTGCGAGCATACTCCCCAGGCGGGACACTTAACGCGTTAGCTGCATCACTGCACGTTTTTTATTCGTTCAACAATTAGTGTCCATCGTTTACGGCTAGAACTACTAGGGTCTTTTTCTTCTTTATTTATAAAGATAAAGAATAATGGACTATATCATTTTGTTCAATAAAAGGGCTTCTTTTAAAAAGCACAAGCTTTCTAAGCACGTATATGCTCAGTTTGCTTTAGCAAACTCTTTTGGCTTGGCATTGCCTCTTTCTAAGCACGTATGTGCTCAGTTTGTTTTAGCAAACATTGTACAAATCCAGCGTTGTTGGTAATTAAAATTATTGTATAACAATGCAAACTTGTTCACCATGCTTACAATTTTAAGCACGTATGTGCTCACTTTGCTTTAGCAAAGTTTGCTTTAGCAAATGGAGCTTTCTGTTGTTTAGATACAATATTTTTATAGCTGTGCTAATAGAACTGTCTCGCAGCACTTTTGCACAACAAACTTACTCTAAAGTCTCTACAGGGTTTGTATAAATACAAACTTCCCTCGGGGTTACAAAAAATTTGCTTGATGCACCTTGTGCTTCCCCGATATAGCTGGATGCGCACTCATGCCTCCCGGCACAAGGGGACACCTTCGACCTATATTTTGTGAGCGGGCCAGATTTATCTAATCCTATTCGCTCCTCTAGCTTTCGTTTGTGAGTGTCAGTATCGGCCCAGCAGAGTGCTTTCGCCATTGGTGTTCTTCCCGATATCTATGCATTTCACCGCTTCTCCGAGAATTCCCTCTACCCCTACCGTACTCAAGGCCATTAGTTTCATACTCTTGTTAGACAAAAGTATCAACTCTGTAAAATACAGAGTCGCACCGCATATTCAGGGTTAAGCCCTGATCTTTCACAGCAGACTTGGTGACCCACCTCAAAACGCTTTACGCCCAATAATTCCGGATAACGCTTGCATCCCCTGTATTCAATTTGTTCAAAACTTTCGTTTTGGATTAGACTATACATTCAACTCTTTGTTTTACTTAGCTTTTCAAAAATGTATTTATGAAACAGCATATAAAATTGAAACGAAAGAGTGCCGGCGTGTTAGCTTCAGTAGCTCTCTCCTTTCGGATCAGTCGTTACAGCGTCTTACCCAGGGCAGTTACTTTGATGACAAAAAAACTGCCTTCTACGAACCTAGTAGTATGCATAAAGGTAACATATCCACCTACGTAAAAGATGTTTCTACAAGAACAAGACTTACCACGGTATTCCCACACTATTAGTGAGGGTTCACCGTTCAATGCAGTTATGGTAAACTGCACCTCTCTCTACCCCTTATTTAGAATAGAAAGATCGAGCCGGTTTTCTTAAAAAGGGTTGCCCCTATTTCGCGGCAATACGAAAATACGATTCCATTTGTGTCAAGACTCACGTCCTGAATTAGACTATACATTCAACTTTTCGTTTTACTTAGCTTTTCAAAAATGTATTTATGAAACAGCATATAAAATTGAAACTGAAAAGTGCCGGCGTGTTAGCTTCAGTAGCTCTCTCCTTTCGGATCAGTCGTTACAGCGTCTTACCCAGGGCAGATCTCTGCTCAGTTTGCAAAGTAACTGCCTTCTAACCTTTGTGTGGTTAAAAGATGTTTCTACAAGGGAAAGACTTACCACGGTATTGTCTGGCGGTTTAAAACCAGAGTTCACCGTTCATGCACAATAGTTTTGCTAACATTTCAAGCAAAACTGGCAAATATATTTGCAGTGCATCCCTAGTTGCCCGAATCTTTTATCCGAACAGCTAGATCGAGCCGGTTTTCTTAAAAGGAGTTACCTCCTTTACGCGGCCAATCGTACATAGCAAGTTTTACTTCCTTTCTTCAAAGGGGTTCAAAACCTTGCTATCTCCAGAACCGCGGCTGCTGGCACAGAGTTTAGCCGATGCTTATTCGTCAAATACCGTCATTTTTCTTCTTTGACAAAAGGAGTTTACAACTCACGAGCTGTCTTCCTCCACGCGATAGTGCTCCGTCAGGCTTTCGCCCATTGCGGAAGATTCCTCACTGCTGCTCCCCGTAGGGATCTGGGCCGTGTCTCAGTCCCAGTGTGGCTGATCGTCCTCTCAAACCAGCTACTGATCATAGTCTTGGTAGGCCTTTACCCGACCAACAAACTAATCAGACGCAAGCCTCTCTCTTGGCGATGGGGTTTCCATCTTTCACTTCTCAGCATATGAGGTATTATCAACCGTTTCCAGCTGGTATCCCTCAACCAAAAGGTAAGTTCTTACGCGTTACTCACCCGTCCGCCACTAAACTTTCAGTAAACCAAAAATCTCGTTCGACTTGCATGTGTTAGGCATACCGCACGCGTTTATCCTGAGCTAGGATCAAACTCTCCATAGTAATGTATTTTTTTAATAAAGTCGTTTTATCTTTGTTAAGAATCCACCACTTTATAAAAACTTAGAAAATTAACAGCTTAAAAAAAATGAGTTTTTTTAAAAGAGTAATATAAGTATATATTTTATTTTTGACGTTGTCAAGCGTCACGTTAATGAATAATAGTTGCTTCTACTATATATTTCTACACCGTACCACATTTTTATTTATTTACAATTATGGAAGATTCAAAACCAGATAGCAACTCTTCGGAAAACGCTTTAAACGGGTTTATAAAAGTTTTATAGCAATAGTTTAAAATGTATTGTCAGCAATCCATTATCTTTTTCTACTGATAACAGGGTTTATAAGAGTTTTGATAAAAGTTTTTAAAGCTTATTAGGGTTGAATTCCTGCGGAAAATCACTTAAAAGATCGCAAAGGTTTCTAGTAGAATCTAAACTTTGATGTACCTTGTTGTAATGAACTCGAACTCTATCATAAGGTACGTATCATGAAATATAGAAATTTTTAAAAATTACAAAAAAACTATATTTTACAATGATGTTTTCTTTTTAGCATCTTCGATGCATTATGCTTTAATTTAGTTCTAAAACAGAGATTTTATATTTCGATTATATTTCCCCCCAATAAGATCTCTAATACGTCTAATAAAAGCAAAATGAAAGCCTAAGAATCGATTCTGTGTAAAGTAAGAAAAAAAAAACATTTTGTTTACAAAAGAAAGTACTTCTTTAGCATTAAATTTAAAAGATCTTGAGGAGTTCGAGACGTTATTTTTTTTGAAGAATTTATCTTTTCGAAGTTTCCGTGCTCAATATGTTTTTATGTCCAACTATTTTCTTTACTGTATGAATATCCTGGGTCTCTAAATGATCTGATATGAATGTAATTCGAAAAGAATGGGTCGATAATCTTTTTCCGGTTATTTTGCAGAGAGCCTTCATTCGTTGATTCAAGGCTATCTTGAAAACGTACTCACTGCACTTACCCCGGGAAGAGAATTCTGGAGTAAAGGCTAAGTCGTTAATTTTTTTTCTCATGAAAAGGAAGTCAATCCTGCTCTTGCATTTTCTTAACAAGTCTAAATGAGCAGGAGACAACACAATCTGTAATCTATCTGGACCCTTTTTTATGATCTTTAATTCCGTTCTTCCAGATTCTAATAGCTGCAAAACATGTCTTACCGTCACCTTGACTAAATTTCCAGCTCTTAAACCTGTTATATACAGTAGAACAAACATTACAAAGCAACGCTTACTTGTAAAGGATTTATCACTATTCATTTTCAAAAGCTGAAAAAACTCTTCTGCGGTTAGGCGATCCCTTTTAGGTTGCTCCTTTCTCATTTTTACCTTTAACGCCTTTTCCTCTTTGATTTTGTTGAGTGCTGCAAGATCGTCTGCGGCTTTGCGAAGCAAATCAAGATCTATTGTTTGTTTCTGAAGGATATCTTTTAATTCCTGTATTGTTTTTCGCAGGTCTTCGTTTTGATTATAAAGTAACCAATTTTGCTGAATAGCAAATGTTCAATATTCTTCAAGCCCTGTTCTATAACTTCGTTATTCTTAAACCTTTCTTCTACAACTTCGTCGGGTTTACGCATAAACTTCTCCTCGTTGGGAGAAGCAAAAGAAGAATTTAAAGAATCGAGAGTTAAAGGTAAAAGAAACCTATTATCTGGTAGAGGATTATTCATAATAAGTTGTGTATTTAATGATATGATATTCTTTGCACTTTAAGCCCAAGGATCTAGCAGGATTCCTTACGTATTGCTAAAGCAAAACCAACATCGTAGCCTCTCTCGAGAATTTGCAACTTCGTTGCGACTTCGCAAAACGTTTTGTTTTAGCAAAACCAACTTCAAGCACGTATGTGCTAAGCCTCTTACGAGAATTTGCTTCGCAAAGCAAAAACACGAGTGTCTTTCTAAGCACGTATGTGCTAAGTTTGTTTTAGCAAACAATTTTGTTAACAGTAGCGATAATTTTCAAACAAAACAACTTTCGTTGCGACGAACGATAATTTTCAAACAAAACAACTTTCGTTGCGACGAACGATAATTTGCTTCTTCAAAGCAAAACATTGCAAAACATGAACTGGTATAAAACACAATGTTTGATTTACACCGGTATACAAAAAAAAACAAGGGTTGGAGTTATTAGTAGGAAGTTTTTTCAACCTCCTTTAAGGGTTTGAACCTTAGAAGGAGGCTGCCTGGTCATCCACAGGCTAATTGTTAGATCAAACTCACTAGGCCTATTAGTATGTCTTGGCTAAAACCGTTACCGACCTTGCACCTGACACCTATCAAACAGCTAGTCTTGCTGTGGCCTATTGCAAGAGGCAAACTCTTGCGAGAGAGCGCTCATCTTGGAATGGGCTTCCCACTTAGATGCTTTCAGCGGTTATCCACTCCGCACATGGCTACCCGGCGTATGCCCCTGGCGGAACAACCGGTACACCAGCGGTGCGTCCTCACCGGTCCTCTCGTACTAGGCGAGGATTTCCTCAACGCTCTAACGCTTACATCGGATATGGACCAAACTGTCTCACGCATGTGTGCTGTACAAAAAAAATCGTTTTTAAAAACTTCGTTTTCGTACACTTCCTAATGTTTCCAAAAGGCATGGACTATATCTTCATCTTTTATAATTTTTTTTTCTAAAAAAAATAAAAGAGTCGGCGTGTTATATTCCCACGAATCAGTGGAAATATATCAATTTTTATAAATTGAAGTCTCTACAGGGATTAATTGTTTTGACCAGCAAGGTAGTTTTCTACATCTACTGCTCTAATATTTTTTTTTAGAGTCATTTAACTCTTCTAAAAGATCCACTTTTTTACATAACGGTAGAAAATTTTCTGGTGATTGATTTTTTGTTTGTTAAAGCAAACTTAGCACATACGTGCTTAGAAAGTTTGTTGCAAATCTTTGATTGACCCGTCACCATTTAAAAATCTAGCTAAATAAGCAAGTTTTTCTCCCGAAAGATCTGTTAATTTTGTCATCTCTTTTAATCTTCCCTCGATATTACCAATCAACTTTTTATTTGATAAGGCTTCATCGATATAAGCCGATACTAGATTTACATCACTGTAAACCAACGCAGTGTGACTACGTTCTGAACCCAGCTCGTGTACCACTTTAATGGGCGAACAGCCCAACCCTTGTGACGTACTACCGCCACAGGATGTGACAAGCCGACATCGAGGTGCCAAACCTTCCCGTCGATGTGGACTCTTGGGGAAGATCAGCCTGTTATCCCTAAAGTAACTTTTATTCGTTGAGCGACGGCCCTTCCACGCGGTACCGTCGGATCACTAAGGCCGGCTTTCGCCCCTGTTCGACTTGTAGGTCTTGCAGTCAAGCTCCCTTATACCTTTACACTCTACAGCTGATTTCCGTCCAGCTTGAAGGAACCTTTGCGCGCCTCCGTTACCTTTTAGGAGGCTTCCGCCCCAGAAAAACTGCCCGCCTGACAATGTCAAGTGTCCTGATTCAAGGATCACCATTAGAATTTTAGCTCTTCTAGAGTGGTCTCTCAATGATGGCTCAACGTACCCCACAAGGTAAATATCTTAGCCTCCCACCTAGTCTGCGCAAGAGGAGCCCAAATCCAATGTCAGGCTACAGTAAAGCTTTATAGGGTCTTTCTGTCCAGATGTAAGTAGTCCGCATCTTCACAGACATGTCTATTTCACCGAGTCTCTCTCCGAGACAGTACCCAGATCGTTACGCCATTCATGCGAGTCTGAACTTACCAGACAAAGAATTTTGCTACCTTAGGACCCTCATAGTTAGGGCCGCCGTTCACTGGGGCTTCGGTCGCCAGCTTCTCTCGAAAGATAACCAACTCGCTTCACCTACCAGCACCGGGCAGGCGTCAGCCCCCATACGTCGTCTTACGACTTAGCGGAGACCTGTGTTTTTGGTAAACAGTCGCCTGGGCCTGCTCACTGCGACCTCCTTTTTAAAAGAGGCACCCCTTCTCCCGAAGTTACGGGGCCAATTTGCCGAGTTCCTTAGAGAGAGTTATCTCGCGCCCCTCTGTATACTCTACCTACCTACCTGTGTCGGATTCGGGTACAGATAATATGTTGTTTTATGAAGTTCGAGCTTTTCTTGGAAGCATAACTTTACACATAATACTTACCTCATAACAGCTTAAGCTGCTATAAGAATAAGCACATACGACGACTTAGCTAAAATATAGTTTTTCTTCTACATTTCATCACCTTGTTCGTTTCTCGCCAACTCCAATCATGGCGTATGGAAGCTTTCTTCGTCCCTCGGTTCTTAACAACATTTAGTACAGGAATATTGACCTGTTTTCCATCGACGACGCCTTTCGGCCTAGCCTTAGGCACTGACTAACCCTCCATGGACGAACCTAGTGAAGGAACCCTTAGGTTTTCGGGGCATTGGATTCTCACCAATGTTTGCGTTACTCAAGCCGACATTCTCACTTCCGCCTCGTCCACATCACCTTACAAGTATGCTTCAACCTACAGCGGAACGCTCCCCTACCGATATTGTTGTTTGACAATATCCCACAGCTTCGGCAGACAACTTAGTCCCATACATTTTCGGCGCAAGAGCGCTTTACCAGTGAGCTATTACGCACTCTTTAAAGGATGGCTGCTTCTGGGCAAACCTCCTGGTTGTTTCTGCACTTTCACCTCCTTTGCCACTTAGCTGTCATTTTGGGGCCTTAACTGGTGATCTGGGCTGTTTCCCTCTTGACTATGGAGCTTATCCCCCACAGTCTCACTGATGAATGGTATACAAGCGTAGTATTCTGAGTTTGCCACGATTTGGTACCGCTTTCGCAGCCCGCACCGAAACAGTGCTTTACCCCTACACCGTACTATTTGTTTTGTCATTCATCGCTGCGCCTCAACACATTTCGGGGAGAACCAGCTAGCTCCGAGTTCGATTGGCATTTCACCTACTAACCGCAACTCATCTCACGATTTTTAAAGATCGAAGAGTTCGGACCTTCACTTGGTGTTACCCAAGCTTCATCCTGGTCACGGTTAGATCACCCGGGTTCGGGTCCATAAAAAGTGACAAATATCGCTATTTTTAAAACTTGCTTTCGCTTGGGCTTCGGAAAATTCCTTAACCACGCCACTTCCTATAAGTCGCCGGCTCATTCTTCTACAGGCACGCGGTCAATGTAGACATCTCCCACCGCTTGTCAGATGACGGTTTCATATGCTTTTTCACTCCCCTTAAGGGGTTCTCTTTCACCTTTCCCTCGCGGTACTATTTCGCTATCGGTTATTTAGGAGTATTTAGCCTGACGAGGTGGTCCTCGTAAATTCACACGGGATTTCACGTGCCCCATGCTACTTGGGATTAGATATATACTGGTCTTCACTTATTAAATTGGCTTCTTCGAAGCAAATTCTCGATAGAGAATTGATAATAAACAAGACCCGTCTAAGCACATACGTGCTTGGACAATAAAATTTAGGTTTTGAATACTGGACTATAACCATCTATGGTGTAGGAATCAGCTACTTCTTCTACCCAAAATAATCATCAATTTGTACGAAAACAAAAGTTGATCATTTATTGTATGTTAGCATCAACTTAAATTTTTTGATGCTTTTTTATCTTCCCACGACCCCGAAAACATATTACTGTGTTCGGTTTAGGCTGTTCCCATTTCGCTCGCCGCTACTAAGGGAATCGCTTTTGCTTTCTTTTCCTCCGGCTACTAAGATGTTTCAATTCACCGGGTTTTCTCTTGATTGTCTATGAATTCAACAATTAGTTCTTGAGGTTGCCCTATTAGGGAATCTCCGATTCATTGCTTGTTTCCAGCTCCTCGAAGTATTTCGTTGGTTGCCACGCCCTTCATCGTCTCTAAATACCTAGGTATTCACCGTCATCCTAAAATTATTTGATCTTTGTTTTTCTGTATAAAACGTAGAAAAACTTTTTTTTATTAAATAAAAGACTTGCTCTTAAGTTTTACGAAAGCAAAACATAGATTTTTTTATTGAAAATCGCTTTCTAAGCACGCATGTGCGAAGTTTGCTTTAGCAAACTTTGCATCTACGATGCATAGATGAATGCAAAGCAGTTTTCTTTTATAGTTTTTATTTAAACAAGATCAGTATAATATAACTTAATATTTTAAATCAAGTTACTCATTCAGCTTTATTAATTGAAGCTTTGTTTTTGAACACGAAGCAATACAACTCTAAAAACTTTAGCATGCTATGCACTATAAGCGATACGTTTTGTTAAAACAAAACCAACTTCGTTGCCTCTTACGATAATTTGCTTCGCAAAACAAAACAAAAAAGTAAAGCATCATACTGTGGAGACTGGCGGATTCGAACCGCCGACCTCTGCCGTGCAAAAGCAGCGCTCTACCAACTAAGCTAAGCCCCCCCTTTTTACTGTTTTTTTTAGACTTCTTAGAACTTGCTCGATAATTTTATTTTTAAAAACAAAGCTTTTAAAAACGTTGTTTTATTTTACAAAAATAAGCAATAAAAAGCAATAAAAAAAATGAACTTATCAAACAAAAATTTTTAACACAATTACACTTTAAGTTATGCATCTTCGGATTGCACCTTTATTGCTTCATAAGGATCGCGCTACTTTCGCGATGAGGGCAAAGCAAAATGTATCCCTAAAAGGTGCACCTTTTGAAAAATCAAAATTTCTGCAACTCAGTTGCTTTGCAATAAGCGCAAAAAAGTGGTTTTGCTTTAGCAAAACTTACACTCGTTGTGAATTGCTTTTTTGAGATTTAAAAACTTTAGGCTCAATTTGTAGTAATGAAGCTGGAAACACAGCCTATAATCAATATCTTCAATGCCCCGAAATAGAAAGACATGTACGTGTTTTTGCAACGAAGTTGGTTTTGTTTTAACAAAACGTTTTCTCTACAAAAATAAAATCTTATAAGGGTTGAGCTTTATAAAATAAATTCGAAGAAAAAAGTTCTTAACTTGTTATTTTTAAAGTGAAACTCTGGGCCTTGCTAGATTTGAACTAGCGTTTCGCCCTTATCAGGGGCGCGTTCTAACCAGGCTGAACTAAAGGCCCTTTCTCTGTTTCTTTTTATTGCCAGCAAAATCAGTCTTACTATGTTTTCTAAGTTTTCTAAACGTTTTGCTAAAGCAAAATGACGTTTTTCGTACGTTTTACTAAAGCAAAATGACGTTTTTTGTACGTTTTGCTAAAGCAAAATTTCGTTTTTCGTACGAAAAACGAAGAAAAACGTAGAAAAAAATCAAATTTTGCACTCGTTTGTGCACCGATAGGTGCAAAGAAGGCGATTCGCAATAAGCGAAAGTTTTGTTTTTGCAAAACTTTTGCCAAAAAAGATTGTAACAGATTTTTGTAAAAAATGTCAAGTTAAATACATTAAAGAAAAGGGACAATTATAAGATAGAAACTGGTGATCGTCAAAAGATTTTTCCACTGGATAATAATACTATTTTTTTTTGTCTTTGTAGTAACTAATATACTTTCGAGCCATAATAGAAGTTTTATAAAATATAGGTTTTAACATATTTTGCAAACTTCTAAAACGCATATGGAAAAAAAGTAAAAATCACAGAAAAGGAGTGGCCAATCCTAAAAGGGTGTGGCCACTCCTCAAAAGATGTTTGACAACGAAAAAATCTATCTCGAGACGATTGGCGTGAAAGCGATTCTGTGGCTGCACGTATAGTACTTTCAGTATCTTTCGGTCATTATATCCCTTTAGCTAATTACTTGAAAACTTTCCGTTGACTAATGAAAAATGGTCCACAAAACTAGACAATCGATAGAAATTTTATTTTTTGGTTTTGCTTCGAAAAATCACAACAAAGCTTGTTTTTTTTTTACGGTTTTGCACCGGAATTGTTTTGCTAAAGCAAAACATAGCAAGTAAGAGCGGATAAAATAGAAAAATTACCAACTTGATTTTGTAATTCCCGGTAAAACACAGTTATGAGCCATTTCCCGTAACATATGTCTAGAAAGCCCAAAATCTCTAAAAAAACCTTTTGGTCTTCCGGTTAACAAACAACGATTGTGCAATCTTGTAGGAGAAGAATTTCTCGGTAATTTTTGAATTTTTCTATGTAAAGCTAATCTCGTTTCAAAACGAGATGAAACAGAATCTTGAGAAGAAGTTGATAACTTTTTCATCTCTTGTAATAAACTATTTCGTTTCAGTGAATACTTAATTACTAGACGTCGTCGCTTTTTTTCACGTTCGACCATACTTTTTTTTGCCATGATTTTATTTTATTTTATTTTAAATTTGAAATAATTTAATGTAATTGAATGTTTTGTTAAAGCAAAACGTAGTTATGCTAAGAATTATAGGTGCTCAGTTTTACTTTAGCAAAACATTACCTCGAAGTGGCAACGAAGTTGGTTTTGCTTTAACAAACGTTTTGCTAAAGCAAAACCAACTTCGTTGCCTTGCGAATCGCTTTCTTTGTTTTTTAAGCACGTATGAACCAAGTTTTGCTAACGCAAAACCAACTTTGTTGCCTCTAATGAAAGCTTGCAACTGAGTTGCAACTTCGCAAAACGTTTTGCTAAAACAATACCAACTTCTTTGTTTCTTGCGAGAATTTGCAACTTCAAGCACGTACGTGCTAAGCGACTTCGCAAAACATTTTGTTTTAACAAAACCAATTTCGTAGCCTCTCGCGAGAATTTGCTTCTTCGAAGCAAAACAAAGACACTCGTGTCTTTCTAAGCACGTATGTGCTCACTTTGCTTTAGCAAAGTACTTCGTCGCCTCTTGCGAGATTTTGCTTCTTCGAAGCAAAACGTGTGTTAAAGCAAAACCAATTTCGTCGCCTCTTGCGAGAATTTGCTTCGAAGAAGCAAAACGTTTGCTTCGAAGAAGCAAAACCTACTTCGTAGCAAAGACACTTGTGTCTTTCTAATTCGTCGCCTCTTGCGAAAATTTGCTTCGCAAAAAAAAAAACACGCGTGTCTTTTTAAACACGTATGTGCTCAGTTTGCTTTAACAAACAACTTCATTGCCACTACCGAGGCTTTGCTCGAAGCAAAACAACTTTGTTCTTTCAATCTAAATCTACATTCAGATTAAGCAAAGGGCCTACTTTTATTAATGAATGGAATAAGTCCCATAATACGAGCACTTTTTATTGCTTTTTGAATATGCCTTTGTTGTTTGGCTGTTAATTTATTAATTCGACGGGGAAGAATTTTACCCTCAGCTGTAATTAAATTTCGTAATAAAATAACATTTTTATAATCAATAGTTGCGCGTGATTTTTTTTGAGGTTTCGTTAACTTAACTCGCTCTCTATCTTTTCTACTTGCGCTCGAAGAAGAAAATTGAGATGGATTTGTAATGTTTGACTCGTGGTTTCTAAGTTCTTCAGAAGGAAGCTTTGCTTTAAAAGATGTATTGTCCGTGGATTGAAAATTTCTTTTTTCTTTAGAAAAAACGGCTTCATTTGTTTTTAAAGGTTTGTTAAGAACTTTTCTTTTTTTTTTAATAATCGCAACGATAGGAAATTCAGTTTTTCGTTTTGAACGTCGTTTTGAAAAACGTGTACGTGACACTCTCATATAAATTTTAAAGTGAAAATTTTATTAAGTTTTTAAGCACTATAGGTGCCAAGTTTTGCTTTAGCAAAATTTCTTCCGAGATTTTATTTATTCAAAGCAAAACAAAGCCACATTATAAAACGAAGTTTTTAAAAACTTCGTTTTATAATGTGGCTTTTATTTCAATGCACGTGTAAGCAGAAAGCAATCTATTTTCTAAGCACGTATGTGATAAGTTTGCTTTAGCAAACAATTTGTATGTGTATTCAAAGCATTTACCAAACTAGTTTTGTAGTGGTTTATGTGCCTTCGGTGCATTTACAAAATGAACAAGTTGTTGAAAAGTATCTTTGTCAAGAACTGCTAATTGGGATACAATTTTTCTATTTAAAAGTACTTGAGATTCTTTTGAACGATAAATAAATTGGCTATAACTTAACCCCGAAGCTCGTGTTGCAGCATTGATTCTTGTAATCCATCGACTTCGATAATTTCTCTTACGATTTTTTCGATCGTGTGAAGAATTCTGTAAAGCTTTGAATATTCGTTGGTTTGCAACTCTAAAAAGTTTACTAGATGAGCCGCGAAATCCGGAAGAAAGATTTAATATTTTTTTACGCCTTTTACGTGCGACATTCCCGCGTTTTATTCGAGTCATATTTTATTATTTAGATGTTACCATTTAATTTTAAAAATTATGTAATTTTTATTAATTAAAATGCTTTATGTTGTTTTGAAACTTCAAGCACGTACGTGCTAAGCGACTTCGAAGAAGCAAATTCTCGTTAGAGGCCACGAAGTAAGTTTTGCTTTAGCAAAACGTTTTGCTAAAGCAAGATTGTTACTTTCTTATTTATTGCACAAATCTTTAAAATTGTTTTTCTTTAAAGATCTATGCTTGTCAAAATGAGAGTACACAACATCCTAAGCACGTATGTGCTAAGTTTGCTTTAGCAAACCAGTTAACTTCTGTACGATTATAAACTTGTGTAGATTGTATCGAAGAATGCCCAATAACTCGGCTAACCTGTTCTATATCATTATTTTCCATCAAATCTGAAACCCTTGATATACGAAAAGAATGAGAGCTTATATTCTTTCGAGTCATAGTAGAAGTTTTCTTAAATATTAGCACATACGTGCTTAGAAAAACAGCCAAAATGTTTGCTAAAGCAAACTTAGCACATACGTGCTTAGAAAAATCAATGTAAAAAATGGATAAGGTTTTAAAATTTAAAAATCAGTAATAAGTTTAAAAAAAAGAAAGAAGAATATTTAAAAAAATATACAAAAATATACAAGCCCAAGTAAACCTAAACACAAATTTTTTTGCGTCTGGATAATTCAAAAATATTCCAGTTGAATGTATTTCTTCTAACACATAATTATAATACGTCAATGATGTTTGTGGTGTAATAAAAAGAATAAGAGTTATAGTAACCAACACTCTAAGCAATAGAAAAGGTTTGGATAAAGAAAAAGTTAGTAAAGTAACATCCATAAAATAAAAAAATAATATTATTTTTTTGTGTACAAATTGTTTGCTAAAGCAAACTTAGCACATACGTGCTTAGAAAAAGACTTTGGTAGATTTTGTTTCTTCGAAGCAAAGCCTTAGTTTGTTTTAGCAAACCTTTTTTCTTGCTAAATTTTTTTATCCTTTGGTTTTGCTTGCATACTTTGCTTCAACAAATTTTTTAGGTAGATCTTGCAAACAAATAATAACGTATACGAGAAAAAAATTTACATAAGTCTTGTATAAAGCAATTTAAATATGCTAACATAATATTTATTAAAATCAATATAGTAAAGCTATTTAAGTTTTACTTTAACAAAACGTTTTGCTAAAACAAAACCAACTTCGTTGCCTTTCGCGAGAGCTTGCTTCGCAAAACATTTTGCTAAAACAAAATCAACTTCGTTGCCTCTTACGAGAATTTGCTTCTTCGAAGCAAAACGTTTGCTAAAGCAAAACCAACTTCGTTGCAAAGACACGAGTGTCTTTCTACTTCGTAGCCACTATCGAAAATTTGCTTCGAAGAAGCAAAGACATGCGTGGACCAACAATTTTGTTACCTCTAACTAACGAGAATTTGTTTCTTCAAAACCTCTTGCGAGAATTTGCTTCGAAGAAGCAAAACAAAACAAAGAAATAAAACCTTATTTCATTTTTATAGCCGGGATAGCTCAGTTGGCAGAGCAGAGGACTGAAAATCCTCGTGTCACCAGTTCAAATCTGGTTCCTGGCAAAAACGAAAACCTATATCTTGTAATGATATTTGTTAAATTAAAGTATACGTTTTGCTAAAGCAATGCTTTAAAAAAAAATAAGTTATCATGTTTGGAAAACATTAGACTAGCTTTAGCAAAGCGTACGTGTAACAAACTGAAAAAAAAAAGCAAAGCATTTTTCTTGCAAAAACACATTGTTTCTACGTTTTTCTTTAATATTGGTTGACACCACAGAAACCAAAACTTGCAAATAAGAAAAACCGTTTGAGCGATTTTTATCTCTTCTGAATTAACTTTTATGGGTTCGTGGTCTCATTTTATCGAGTTTAAGTTTTCTAAATTGTTTTTTACAATCGTGCTATAAGTTTTACAAACTTTACTCGTTTTTTTAGAATACAAACTTGTCCTTGTTGCGAAGGCTATCATTGCAAATTAAAAGAAAAGAATTTTACTAGGGCGAAAGGATTCGAACCTCTGAATGTCGAGACCAAAACCCGATGCCTTACCACTTGGCGACGCCCTATTTATTTATAGCTTATTATCTCCCATTTTTTATTAAATGAATAATACCTTGCTTTTATTTTGAAATCAAATTCTCATTTTTTTTAGATTTTGCGAAGTTGCTTAGCACATACGTGCTTGAAGTTGCAAATTCTCGTTAGTGGCAACGAAGTTGCCACTAACGAGAATTTGCATTGCAGAACCAATAGCATAAGCTTTGATTTTTACAGTTATTTAACTAATTCTGCCCAACCTAATTCTTGAAGAGATCGATTTCGTCGTAATGGTCTTGTCACCAGTTCTAAAATATCTCTTGCATTGGTAAATCCATGTATTTGAGCAAACGTAAATTCTACAGACCACTTTGTGCTTATGCCTCTTGCTTCAAGTGGATTAGCATGAGCCATTCCTGTGATCGCTAAATCAGGTTGCAATTCTCGAATTCGTTGAATTTGGTGATAATTGTCAGGCTTTTCTACTATCCGCGGTACGGGCACGCCCATCTCTTGGCATGTTTTTTCTAAAAAGGCGAGTTCTGCAGCTTGAAAACGTCTGTCCATATATGGAATACCTATTTCGTAAACCGTCATCCCACATCGAATAAGAAATCGAGCTAAAGATATTTCAAATAAATTGTCCCCCATGAAAAAAACAGATTTTCCTCGAACCAATTGCAAATAATCTTCTAAACTCTCCCAAATTTCACGTTCTCGCTTCTCTAATCCTTGAGGAGTCACATTAAAAACAGAACATATTTTTTCTATCCAAGCTCGAGTTCCATCTGGACCAATTGGAAAAGGTGCTCCTATTAATGTACAACGTCGACGACGTAATAAAGTTGTTGCAGTTCTACTTAAAAAAGGGTGAATACCAGAAACGTAAACAGATTCGCCGAGAGGCGGTAATTCAGTATAACGTTGAGAAGGCAACCAACCAGCTACCTGGATTCCTTGTTTCTGTAATTCAAGTATAAGCTGATTTGAAACTAAACTTGGTAAAGAACCAAATAAAACTAAAGATCGAGTTGTTTTCGGGGTACGATCTATACTAGACAAAGAAACGTTTTCTTCAACCAGCTCAGGTAAAACTTTGTTTTGTACAGGCCCGTCTTGCTTCTCAGACGGCGAAAGTGTTGGACATCGATGTGCCATAGCAGCTAGAACAGTATCTTCTCCTTGAGTAAATGCATAGTCTAACCCATTGGCTCGTGCAACTACAATAGGAATACCTATTTCAGCTTCAAGACGAGGTGCCATACCTTCTAAATCCATTTTTATAATTTCAGTTGTACAAGTACCAATCCAAACAATAACACTCGGTTTTCTATCTTGTTTTATCTTTAAACAAATTCTTTTTAACTCTTTGTAGTCTGTTAATTGAGCTGATATATCAGCTTCTTCTAATTCAGCCATTGCATATCGTGGTTCTGCAAAAATCATAACACCAAGAGCGTTTTGTAAAAAATAGCCACATGTTTTTGTACCAATAACAAGAAAAAAACTATCTTCTATATTTTGGTACAACCAGGCTACACAACTAATTGGACAAAATGTATGATAATTGCCTGTTTCACAATCGATTTTTAAAGCACTCGAGGCCGATTCCGTGCGTGCAAGCGCATAACTTGGTCGCAGAAGCTGCTCTTTCTCCTTTCTTTGCAACTCAAAGTTGTTTTTCACTTGTCTGTGCGCCGGTAGATGCGAAAAAGGTGATTGTGGTGAAATAGCTTTTGCAACGAGCGATTGTTTATGTTGTGCTCTTCCATAGCTTTCGTCACGAGTGCCCACCAAAGAAAGTGACGAAGGTGCATTCTGAGGGTGTATTCTAAGTTTTGCTAAAGCAAAACCGAAGGGACATGCCGAAGGGGAAAACCGTACGTGTCTAAAAAAGGATTCTTTTTGCAACGAAGTTGGTTTTGCTTTAACAAAACGTTTGGTACAAGAACAAATTAAAGATTTGCGATCCTCGCGAAAGCAATTTGCTGTAAGGTTAAAACTTTTGTTCTTGCATTTATAAGAATAAAAGACGTTTTTAAAAATTTCCTTTTTAGATTTGTCTGCTTTTGCTAAAGAATCACGTAAACCAATATTGTTTTGTGCACCGGCAGTAAAGAAAGCTGATGATGTGATAAACATATAATATATAATAAATCGTTAATTTTTGCTTGAGTAATATAAAATCTTTTTGTAAAGACAAAGGTTTTGTTTTTCTAGGCTATTCACTCGTCTGTGCACCGGCAGGTGCAAAGAAATCCTCTTTGCGACGAGCGATTTAAGCACATACATTTTGCAACTTCAAAATGCACCTTCGTCAATTGTCTATGTCACTCAATCGCTCGTCTATGTATCATAGTTGCCTTGTTGCCTTTGCACTCGTTTTGCTTTAGCAAAATGTGCATCGCGAAAGCGAATATAGTACATAGACGAGTGCTTAACAAAGAAAGCAACGAAGATGCAATCCGAAGGTGCATTCTGAATAAGATAAACGATATAGGTGCTTAGCATAGTTTAGCATAGCTAAAATTTTGTAACTTAGAGGCACCTGTAAGGCTCACGACTATAAAAACATCGCCTTCTTTCTCTAATATTGCTTATTATACCATTGTAAAATGGTTTTCTGAAGCATAGGTTTCACCAAAAGATTCAATTTGATCTTCTTTACTATCTTTTTCAGGATTTAAATAAAAATCTGATAATAAAGTAAAAAGTTCACGATCAGGCAGTTCTTTAGGAAGAACACCTTCAGGTTGAGAAAGAAGGATATCTGCAATATTTAAATAAAAATCACAAACATAATATAAAGATTTTTCAAGCTCAGCCATCTCAAAAAGAGTTTTACCTTTAACACGTGAAATGCGTACATCTTCGATAAGCGGTAAAACCTCTAAAACAGGCATTTTACAATGTTCAACGTAGGTATCTATTAAATCTCGTTGCGATGTACGATTACCAATAAGTCCGGCCAATCGTAATGGATGTGTGCGTGCTTTTTCTCTTACTGATGCCACAATTCGGTTTGCTGCAAATAAAGCGTCAAAACCATTATCTGTTACAATCAAACAATAATCGGCATAATTCAGCGGTGCGGCAAAACCACCACATACAACATCCCCTAAAACATCAAATAAGATGACATCGTATTCATGAAAAGCATTAAGTTCTCTTAAAAGTTTAACGGTTTCCCCAACAACATACCCGCCGCATCCAGCTCCCGCTGGTGGGCCTCCAGCTTCTACACAATCAACGCCTCCATAACCTTGGTAAATAACATCTTCTGCCCAAACATCTTCGTAATGATAATCTTTTGCTTGTAAAGTATCTATGATTGTAGGAATTAAAAAACCTGTAAGCACAAAAGTACTATCATGTTTTGGGTCACAACCAATTTGTAATACTTTTTTCCCCCGTCTCGCTAATGCGATGGAAATATTACAACTAGTAGTCGATTTGCCAATACCGCCTTTTCCATAAACTGCTAATTTCATAATCAAATATTTAAAAATTTCGTTTTTACCTCGGTTGCACGAAAAAGTACAAATCGAAACATCTAAGTTGTTTAGAGTGCCTAGAAAAGATAATAAAAATGCAAATAATTTTTCTAAGCACGTATGTGCTAAGTTTGCTTTAGCAAACAATTGTTATGCAAAACTTAGTTGATAAAAATGTTTGCTAAAGCAAACTTAGCACATACGTGCTTAGAAAAATTATTTTTCGATTTGTAAGCATTTTTATAAATGCAACCATACCTTCGTGTTTATAATTTTGTCTATTTATTGGTTATTTTTTACTTGATAATTGATAATGAAGAAAACGAAGTTTTTAAAAACTTTGGTTTTATACACCTTCACCATAATAATTAAGAAAATTTGTAAAAAACGGTCATAAAATCAAAATTGATTAAAACAATAAACAATAGTATGCCAATAAACAATTTTGCATACAACCTATGTTTAACATAAAAAAAATAAATATTGTTATGCTGTTTTTTTCTGCCGAACTTTCAATTAAGATTAAAGAAAATACAAAGCCAGTAAATAAGTTGAGTAAAATAAAACGTAGTTTTTTACCACGTTTTTCGTAGAAAAAATGAAGATTTGCTTTAGCAAAACGTATGCAAAATAAAGTTTTCTATCAATGTTGTTTTACTTCGAGGAGGCAAGCTTTCGCTAGTGGCAATTTTGTTGCCACTAGCGAAAGCTTGCTTCGAATAAGCAAAACGTTTTGCTAAAGCAAAGCCAATTTCGTAGCCTCTCGCGAGAATTTGCTTCGCAAAACAAAGACACTTGTGTCTTTCTACTTCGTAGCCTCTCGCGATAATTTGCTTCGAAAAAGCAAAAAAAAAGACACTCGTGTCTTGCTACTTCGTAGTCACTATCGAGAATTTGCTTCGAAGAAACAAAACGTTTTGCTAAAGCAAAACCAACTTCGTTGCCTCTTACGAGAATTTGCAACTTCGTTGCGACTTCGCAAAACGTTTTGTTAAAACAAAACCAACTTCGTTGCAAAAACACTCGTGTCTTTTTAAGCACGTATATGCTCACTTTGCTTTAGCAAAGTACTTCGTCGCCACTATCGAGAGCTTGCTTCGCAAAACGTTTTTCTAAAGGAATACCAACTTCATAGCTTCTTGCGAAAATTTGCTTCTTCAAAACAAAAGAAAGACACTCCTGTCTTTCTATTTCGTAGCCTCTTGCGAGAATTTGCTTCGCAAAACGTTTTGCTAAAGCAAAACCAACTTCGTTGCCTCTTATGAGAATTTGCTTCGAAGAAGCAAAAGAAAGACACTCGTGTTTTTCTAAGCACGTATGTGCTAAGTTTGTTTTAGCAAACAACTGAGTTGCCATTAGCGAGAGCTTCTTTTTTCGAAACAAACCAACTTTGTTGCTGGTTTTTGCTTTCGATAAATAAAGCTTAAAAAACAAAAATGGGATATTGTTTAATAAGAGCTTTATACTTGTAAGCCAAAAACTTTTTTGAAAACATCTTTTACTTTATCACCAGAATCAATTGATTCTAAAGGATCTTTACGCAATCTATGGCGCAAACAAAGTGGTATAACACGAAAAATATCTTCTGGGATTACTTGTTCTCGCTCTTCAAAAGCTGCAATTGCTTGACTTGCTCGATTAGTTACAATGTCTCCTCGAAGACCATCTACATTCAGCTCTGAACACACTTCAGATACTTTCATTCGAAGGTCATATCCCATTTCGACTTTTGGTCGTAATTTTCTGGCAGCCTTTATTTTATCTGAAAGTTCTTTTTGTGCTTCTTGATATTGGTTTCTTAAAAGGATTGGTGATTCATCAAATTGAGCTCTTTGTTCAACAATTTTTACGCGTAAATGAGGTTCTTTAACCGTTCCGATTTGAGCATGCATACCAAATCTATCTAACAACTGAGGTCGAAGTTCTCCTTCTTCCGGGTTTCCGGACCCAACGAGAATAAAGCGTGCCGGATGACTTATAGAAATAGATTCACGCTCTACAGTGTTCCAACCTGAAGCAGCAGAATCTAAAAGCACATCTACAAGGTGATCGTCTAATAAATTAACCTCATCAACATATAAAATTCCTCTATTTGCTTTTGCAAGTAGTCCAGGTTCAAAAGCTTTTACCCCTTCCGTTAACGCTTTTTCAATATCGATAGTTCCACAAACACGATCTTCTGTTGCACCTAAAGGTAAATCTACCATTATTATCTTTCTTTTTCTTGTTTCAATTGTTTGATTGTTTTGTATTTTCTCGCGAACTTCTTTGCTCATGAGTTCTAAATCAGAAGGGTCCGAGTTAAACGGGTCATCAAGAACCACTTCAATTTCAGGTAAAAGATCAACAAGAGCTCGAACTGTAGTTGATTTGCCAGTTCCACGATCTCCCATAATCATAACGCCACCGATTTTTGGGTCTATTACATTTAAAATTAAAGCCAATTTCATTTCTTCTTGTCCTACTATAGCGGTAAATGGAAAAACAGGCCTTTGTTTTGCATTTTCGGTGCATTCTAAAGGTGCATTTGCTTGATTTTCTTTTGCACTCTTGCACCTATGGGCTAAGGGCAAATGACTTACTAATTTTTGATTTGTAGGTACGTATAAATCTTCAATTTGTTTGTGTAACGAAAAGAAAATTGAGTTGTAGGATAATTGCTTGTTTCTAAAAATTGTTGTTTTAGAAACTTTGTTTTTATATTTCATTATATGATAGATAGGTTTTGTACTTTTTTTATTGGCTTCTTCGAAGCAAATTCTCGATAGAGAATTGATTATTATTTTTTTATTTGTTTTATTTTGAATAAGCAAAATTTCGATAATGACAACGAAGTTGTTTTCTTTCGAAGAAACTAATTTTCGTTCGTGACAACGATGTAAAAAAACACACGTGTGTTTTTGTAACGAAGTTGGTTTTGCTTTAGCAAAACGTTTTGCGAAGTCGCTTAACACATACGTGCTTGAAGTTGCAAGCTTTCGATAGTGGCAACTCAGTTGTTTGCTAAAACAAACTTAGCACATACGTGCTTAGAAAAACACGAGTGTCTTTCTTTTGCTTCTTCGAAGCAAATTCTCGCAAGAGACTACGAAGTTGTTTGCTAAAACAAACTGAGCACATACGTGCTTAGAAAGACATTTCTATCTTTGCAACGAAGTTGGTTTTCTTTTAACAAAACGTTTTGCTTCGAAGAAGCAAATTTTCGCGAGAGGCTACGAAGTACTTTGCTAAAGCAAAGTGAGCACATACGTGCTTAGAAAGACACTTCTGTCTTTGCTACGAAGTTGGTTTTGCTTTTTCGAAACAAAATACAACAGAGATTTGTACGAGTACTTTATGACGATTTTGGTTTTGTGCGAGTATTTTATTAAGCTCTTATCATACGCTTTTAGTTTGAACCTCTACCATTACTTAAAAAAAGGGAGTTAAAGAATTAAAATTTTGCGTGAGTAAAATTTTAGAATATTTAATTTTTTCTGATTGAATGTTTTTATATTATAAGTTATTAAGGCTTAATTCAATAAAAAGAATAAAACAAAGTCATTAAAAACATAACTCATTATTATTAGTAGAATTAATAAAAAGTTTTTGTTTATAAAAAAATTTGTAATTGTAAATTATCGAATATAACTCGAATGGTTGGTTGGATATGTTGCGCTACTTATAGGTTATACATGTTCTGTACAGAAAATTTAGAATATTTAAAATATTCAAAAGATCTAAATATTTGTACTTTGCACTCGTTGATAAAGAGTTTTCACGATAAGCAATTGCATATGCACCTTCGTTGTTCGTTGTTCGCGACGAATAGAAAGAAAGCGATTTAAGCACGTACGTTTTGCATTCGTTTTGCTCTAGCAAAACGTACGTGCTTTTTTTTTGTTTTGCTTCTTCTTTGAAGTAAAGAAGAAGCAAAACAAAAAAATTTAGGTAAAAAAAAACAAGAAACAAACTAAAGAGCTAAAAAAGCAATACCAAATTATAGTTTGTCAATAGTATCGAATTCAAACTTAATTTCCTTCCACACTTCACACGCTGCGGCTAATTCAGGACTCCATTTGCATGCACTACGAATAACGTCACCACCTTCACGTGCAAGGTCACGACCTTCGTTACGCGCTTGAATACAAGCTTCCAGAGCTACACGGTTAGCTGCTGCACCCGGCGCGTTACCCCAAGGGTGTCCTAAAGTTCCACCACCGAATTGAAGACAAGCATCATCTCCAAAAATTTCAACCAACGCTGGCATATGCCAAACGTGAATACCACCTGAAGCAACTGGCATAACACCTGGAAGTGAAACCCAGTCTTGTGTAAAGTAAACACCTCGGCTTCTATCTTTTTCAATATAATCGTCTCTCATAAGGTCAACGAAACCTAAAGTTACTTCACGCTCGCCTTCTAGTTTCCCTACAACTGTTCCAGAATGTAAGTGGTCACCGCCGGATAAGCGTAATGCTTTTGCTAGTACACGGAAGTGCATACCATGGTTTCTTTGACGATCAATTACGGCATGCATCGCACGGTGAATGTGTAAAAGTAGTCCGTTATCACGACAGTAATGTGCTAGCGTAGTATTTGCAGTAAAACCACCTGTTAGGTAGTCATGCATAATAATAGGAACACCTAGTTCTTTTGCAACCTCTGCTCTTTTCATCATAGCTTCACAAGTACCTGCTGTTGCGTTTAGGTAGTGGCCTTTTACCTCACCTGTTTCTGCTTGTGATTTGTAAATAGCTTCTGCTACAAACAAGAAACGATCTCTCCAACGCATAAATGGTTGAGAGTTCACATTTTCGTCATCCTTTGTAAAGTCCAGACCACCGCGTAAACATTCGTAAACGGCACGACCGTAGTTTTTCGCAGATAGACCTAGTTTTGGTTTGATAGTACAACCTAAAAGAGAACGACCGTATTTGTTTAGCTTATCACGTTCTACCTGAATACCGTGTGGAGCACCTTGGAATGTTTTAACATATGCAGGCGGAATGCGTAAATCTTCTAGTCGTAGTGCACGTAAGGCTTTGAAACCAAATACGTTTCCTACAATTGAAGTAAATAAGTTCGTTACTGAACCTTCTTCAAATAGATCAAGAGGGTATGCAACATATGCAATGTATTGCCCATCTTCTCCTGGTACTGGCTCAATATCGTAACAACGTCCTTTGTAACGATCTAAACTTGTTAAACCATCAGTCCAAACTGTAGTCCATGTTCCTGTAGATGATTCTGCAGCAACCGCAGCACCCGCTTCTTCAGGTGGAACACCTTGTTGAGGAGTCATACGGAAAGCAGCCAAAATATCAGTTTCTTTAACTTGATAATCTGGAGTAAAGTACGTCAAACGGTAATCTTTTACACCAGCTTTAAAGCCAGCACCCGTTTTAGTCTCTGTTTGTGGAGCCATAAGTCAATATATAATGAAAATACACACAAAATCTAAAGTTTTGCTTTGCACTTGTCGCGAAACGACGGAGGTACATTTCGAAGGTAAAAACTTGTTTTGCACTTTTCGCGAAGCGATCCTCGCGAATCAATTCTCGAGAAGCGATCCTCGTGAAGCAACGAAGGTGCATTCCGGAAGTGCAAGTTTTGTTTTAGCAAAATTTTTAGACAGACAATCTACTCGTTTTTATTTATTTTTTTAACAATTTAAAATATATAAAATATAGTATACAACATCGATTGTCGTCAATCAAAGTTTTGTTTTATTATATTGCGCTCATCACTTTTTGCTTTGCACCTACGATGTTTTTTTTAATTTTTCTAAGTTTGTTGAAAAGTTTGCGTTTATCGAGATTTTGCTTCAAAGAAGCAAAACAATGTCATTGTTTTACAAAAATAAAACTTATTAACCTAGCATAGCCTAAAAAAGTAACTTTTGTGCGTCGAGCTAAAAGCAAAACAAAAAAAAGCAAAAGCGAATTATGCATACAAGTCGAAAAACTTTGTTTTTCGACTTGTACACGTGTTTGTAAAGAAAAGACAATATCCCTCTTTAGAAAAAAAAACAAAAGAAAAAAAAAAGACTTTGCGACAAGAGTAAAAAACTTATATTGAATTTATACCTACATTTATCCCCATATAAAATGAAGATATTCTTATAATTTCATGTGATCTTAAAAATTTAAATCTTATTAAATGATCAGCTAATAAATCTAAAAGTTCACGGTTTTCACTTAAGTTTTGAAAAGAGATGTAAAAACAACTTAAAATCAAGTTGTAATAGGCAAAAGGATGACTAAAAACTGGCGATTTTATTGCACTATTGCGCTCTTGCTTTTTTCGTGGCACTGTAGGTCGGTTCTGGTACATCAAATCGGTTATTTGTACACATTTTGACGGCCCAGTAAAAGTAAAATCTTTGGTGCTTATAAATTTTCGATTTGTATTTGTACGTGCATACAAATCTAAAAACTTTGTTTTTGAAGTTTTATTTTCTACATTTTTTAGATCGCCTTCTTTGCATCTGTTGGTACATAGACGAGTGCTGAAATGAGATCGAAAAACAAAAGTTTCAAAACTAGACTTTAACAACATTTTTAAATTTGTCTTCGTTTGACCTGGCTTGTAAGACTTTATTTTTTCTTTAGCTAAATATCTATCGATATTTTGATTCTTCAAAGCAAAAGAAGAAAGAAACAACATTTTTGGAGTTGAGCTCTTTTTTTTGTAAAGAAAATGACAAGCCAAATGTTCAACCGAGGGTTGACTCCTTTGCATTTTCAAGGGTCGGTTTTTATTTAAAAAACTTAGAACACATTTACGGTCCAAAACCGTAAATGGATTCAAATTATTTAAAATATAGTCAATATAAGAGATAGATTGAAGCTGGTCTTTATAAGATAAGTTCGATTTCAAAAATGGAAATTGTTGAATTAAAATTTGGCTAAGTCCAAATTTAGAAATCAAAGAAGAAGAACCTGTGTTTTTAAAAACTCCGCTTTTTGGTTTGTAAGCACTGTTGCCTTGTAAAAACGCTTTCTTTTTAAGTGTCGTTAGTGAATCTAAATACAAAGATTCAGAAGCGGATCCTGCATATAGTTGAACAACATTTTGCGCGAAAGCTATGCTTCTTAAATTCGAATGTTGGAGAGTATTTATAGTAAAATCTTTTCGCTTATTAGCAAAGAATAAACTTTGTATAACCCCTTTTCCAGCTTGATAAAAAGAAATTTGGGAGCATGATTTTGTTCTTACAAATCCTATTTTTGCTTTAGCAAAACTTAGATTTTCTTCGCGCTTTTGGTGTAGAGGTTTTTGGATGATTTCTTGAGCCATTGGTCTAGGCATATTTGGTGCGTCAAAAAGTCTTGAACATCCAAATTTAGATGGTTTTGCTAAATCAAAGCAAAGAGCGTTTTTATTATTTGTAAAAGCTTCGCCATTTACCCGGTTTATTCCATATTCTAAAGTTGAAAGTGTATGAACAGTTGATTTTATGATTGATCGAAAAGCTGAATGGTTTATTGCATCAGAGATAGCAACGCCACTCATATTTTTTGTTTTTTCACCCAAATACCCCCACGGCATCGAATTGGTGTGTCCTATTTTGGACGTGTGTATTTTTAAAAATTCAATTCTTCTTTTTTTGTTTGGGGATTTAAGATGAATAAATCGTTCAAATCGACCAGGTCGAAGTAATGCAGGATCAAGTGAAGAAGGATTTTTGCTTGTTGTTACTATAAGCACACCCTTTAAATGACTTATACCATCCATTACAGTTAATAATCGTAACATAAGATCTAAACGACGCTGTTCTATTATCTTTTCGGTTTCGGTTACTATTGAATTCAAGTTTCCTTTAGAATTTTCAGGCATTTTACTGATTTTTGGCGACCTTGTAAATCGTATATTTGTGTTGTTTACCCCTTGCTTGCAGGCTCTCGAGCTGTTGGGTTTCGGTTTTGCATGAGCAAAACGTTTTGCTAAAGCAAAACCAACTTCGTTGCCACTATCGAGATTTTGATTTGAAGAAGCAAAACCTCTATCGAAAGTTTGCTTCGCAAAACCTTGATTCATTAAAAAGTCATTGAGTAAAAAAGTGTGTGCTTTTTGACTTTCTGAATTTCTTAAAGAAGCACTGTAAATGCAAGAAGCCGAGTTAACCTGATCTTTTTTCTTATTACGTTTTGCATTCGCCAAAGCAAAGCGAGCATACAAATCTTCAATTTGGACATGTGTTTCAACAAAATCTGTTTTTGATTTGTACTTGTAGAAATCGTTTTTATATCTTTTCCATTTTTCTTTTTCTAAATTTTTGCTAAAACCAAACCTTAATATGGTATTACCTATACTGAAATTGTTTCGATTACGTAAGCTATTTGGCAGCTGTTTTGAAAAAGGACTGATCCTTGCGTTATCTTTATCACCATTTATTAGCAATGTTCTCACTTTTCCAATAGCATCTAAATCATCTAAAAAAAGTATACATGGAGCGCGTTTTTCTGCAAATTTAAGAATTTTTTCAAGACGGCGTTGTGGATGGTTTTGTGTCAACGTTAAAGCGCGTAAAGATTCTACAATTACAGGAACTTGAGCTTCACCTCCAACAGCTTTTAAAAACTCAGTACTGTCAGAATTATGTGTTTCGACCAAAACAACACCACGTGGTACCAAGCGTCCTCGACAAGAGTTACGCAGATACCAAACTATCTCACTCAAAGATGAAACAGTGTCGTCACTACCTACTATACCTTTTAAACGCTTTTTGAGATGATATAGTGCAGAAATCTGATTTTTACGAGAATAAGCATTTAAAAAAAGAGGTAAAAGAGCGATTCCTAAACTCGAACTTTTTACCGTATCAACTATTATTTTTCCAAATAAACTGTAGATTTTTTGTAAAATTTGTTTTAGAGCAATAGCTAAAAGCAATTGATGAAACAATAAATGTGAATCTTTTGTTGCCATTTCAAAGATAAACGGCTTATAAATTCTTATTTTAGCTTGCTTCTCTTTCTCATCTAGATTTCGAGTGAAAGCGAATGCTTTAAATTGGGGTGAAAGAGAAGAAACAAGACAAGAATCGGGTTTTTTATTTCTAAAAACCTCGTTTCTAATCTTTTGCGAAGCAAATTCTGGATAGTGGCTACGAAGTAGAAAGACACGAGTGTCTTTGGTTTCTTTTCTAAGGAAATTCAATTTTTGCTTTTGCAAAACAGCTACGCCTTTTTTCTTTGTACCTTTAGCAGATAAGTCAAAGGCTAATTTTTTTCGAGTATCTTCAACTCGTTTTTGAGATTGATACGAGAGACGAGTTAATGGCCATTCGAACGGTTTTTTGAGAGATTTTTTTAGTGTTAACCAAGGTAAATAAATAGCTATCTTTTTGATTTTAAAATTTTGCTTAGGAGTCATTTCTTTTACACCTTCATCGGATTTTGTTGGTGCAATTGACGTCTCTCCAGATTGAATTTCTTGACTACTTTCTATACTCGGCTTTGTTTTGCCCTCGTCTTGTACCTGCGTCGCTTTCTTTGCATCTGCCGGTGTAGAGACGAGTGCAAAGCGACGAAGGGACATTTTTGGGGTACCTTCTTTTTGTGTCGAGTATAAAAAAGGTTGTAATCTTTTCTCTTCTTCGAGAAAATATGTTTTTAATTGCCACTCTATAATTTTTCGCCAATCTGCCTTTTTTATTTCCGGCATAACCATATAGCGTTTTGAAGGAGCACCTAATAAGCTTGACGTGACTCGTCTTTTCTGCCACCATCGATGTGATTGACATAAATTTAAGGAATCTATACGAGATTGAGGGTTATTATTTTGTGAAGCTTTTAAAGATTCTGCTACACGTAAACGTAAACGACGGTTAGGCGTATAAACAGGATGTTGTTGCACTCTACTTTGTTTTGTTTTGCTTCGAAGAAGCAAATTCTCGCTAGAGGTTTTGTTAAAGCAAAACGTAGCGCGTGCGTGCTTAGAATCAAGAGAGAGAAAGTTGACAACTCGTGGTACAATTCGTAATGAAGAAAAGATTTCTTGGTTTTGTTTGTTCAAAGTTTCTGAGCCTACTTTTCTTATTGATGTATACCTACGATTTTGCTTGGCACCTTCCGAATGCACCGAAAGTGGTAAACCTTCGGTATCTTCCACGTTTTGATTTAGCGAAACTTTCGGTACATTCAAATTTTCTAAGTGTTTCTTTGAAAGAGACGGGATGTGTTCTGGTAAATCTTTAAAAACGCGAAGATTTGCAGGTTCATTCGTCAAATCACGATGTTGTTTTACATTTCTTACTTCCGCAAAATCAAGATTCTTTTCTTTTTTTTTGTCAACCAGATTTTCTAAAAGGAGAACATCGTTATCCTCGATTTGATAACTATCCTCATCTTCTCGTAATATTTGATTGTTTATTTGTCTTTGATCTTCTGCTACAAGTCGCTTTGGAAAAATATTAGTAATACCAAAGAAACTAGATTTTCTATCAGTAACTAAAAGATTTGGTATCTTTCGAAAACTGAAAGTTTTGTGTTTTTCCAAAGCATAAGTTTGTAGGTTTTGTTGCTTCGATCTATACGTGTGTTGAGGCAAAACTTTAGAAAAATTGAGTAAACGTTTAATAAACAAAGCTTCTTTATTAGGATACGCGAATTTTTGAAAATTTTTTCGTTTTTCTACATCTAACTCTGCTTCACGCACATTGTGTAACCATTCCCATTTTGTAATTTCTTTTTTTTTCTCTTCTTCATTTTCTTCCTTGTCTTCTTTATTAGATACTTCTTCAAATTGAAAGTCATTTAAAGCTTCGCTTTCTAAATGAGTAGGATCTATACGAGCTTCTTTCGTGGATTCGTTTCGGTTTAAACGCGATCCAAAATCTCCCTCTAAAGTGACAGGATCAATTGAATTTTCTTTAAAAGATTTATATTTTTCTATGTTTTGGTTTATTAAAGCTTCCCTTTCTATATGTTCGTTCCTTGATTGATGAATAGCGTGGTCTTCTTCAAGAGAAGGACTAATAGAAATAGCTGGAGGAGAATCTTTCGGTCTACTTAAATAATCGCTGTAATCTGTAAAAAAGGGCTTTTGAAAAGCGATTTTATGGGGGCTTATTCGAATTTCTTGGTTGACTACCTTTTCGAAAAGAGGTTTTATTTCTTGAAGCTCAATTAATGAAAATTGTTGATACGGCAATTTTTTCTCAGTTTTATTTTTTCCAGCATTTTGCTTTGTATTTACGATATAACCCGTCGTCTTTTTTGAATTGACGTTTTTATAATTTATAAAGGTACTGTTTTCTATTGGCTGGTAAACAATTTTTCGAAGAAAAGAATAAAATTTCGTATCATAAAATGGTAAAGCTGGGGGTATTTTAATATAAACTTTGTTTGTACTTGGTGCCTGTAAATCTTCTATTTCGGCCGATTTATACCCAGACATTAATCTACTGTTAATCGTGGGAATTTTGTATAAAACATAAGATGATACTTTTTCAATAGGGATATTTATCGAGCGATTCCAACTGTTACTCTTATCCCTTTGAAATTTATAAAGCGGAGATTTTTCTACTGAGAATTTGCTTTGCAAATCAATTTCGTGACTAAAGTTGAAATCTTCTAAGGTTTTGCTAATACAAAACGTAGGCTGTTCTAAGCACGTACGCGCTAAATCTTGCAAATTTTGTTCTTTAAATGGCATTGAATGCAAATTTTGCTTTTTCCCAATTTTAGAATTAAAAACGAAGTTTTTGGGATTAAAGGTTTGTTTTAACAAAACTTTAGAAAAAACTTTAGTAGGAATAGAAAAAAAACCATATTCATAAAAGAATTTTTTTAATATATCGTTTTTTCGCTCAATATATTTACGTTTTTCTAAAGTTTGGTGTTTTTTGGGTGCTCTGCACTTACGGTGTATTATAAAGGTGCAAAATTCACACTGCATTCCGGAAGCAAATTCGACGTTTTGTTTTTGCGAATGCAAAACTTTTTTTATAGCTAGATTTGTACTCATCGACTTGCAAGGTTTTGCTAAAGCAAAATCTGTACCCTTTGTTTTTGCTTTAGCAAAACTGAGAAGAGAGAAGCAATTTCTTATTTTATAATTGTCTGCAAATCTTGTATTCGCAGAACATGCCATTTTGGAAGGAATTGTATTATTTTCACTTAACATCCGTTTTGCAAAAATAGATTTATTATCTCCAACATTATGGGACTTACATAAATGATGGTAAGGCCTTTTTGCGTGCATTTGATAAAAAGGTTGAACAATCCATTGATTTTTGAATGACGGAACTCTTGAAATAACACCTGTAAAATCTTTGATGAATTGTAGTTGCCATGGTTCAGAAAAATCTATATATAACTGATCTTTCTGAAAATGAATGTTTTTTAATACGTTTAGCTTAAACACATCTTCCGAAAAACTTCGAAAACTCTGGCATGTTTTGCTTCTTTTATTATTGTTAAGATATTTACTAGTAATATTTTCAAAACATTCCCAAGAATTTTCGTGATAACCAATACAAACTCCAGGTATTTGCTGTCTTATAAAAGGAAAATACCAACTATTTTGATTTTGTCTTTGTAATATACTTGTCATTACAAGAAGCAAGAAAGAACTCCCAAAAGCAAAATTTCTTATACTCATTTGAGGCACCACTATTTTTATCTTATCTGCTTTTTCTTTTAAAAGATCAGAAGGGCGGTTTAAAAAGATAGTACAAATTTTTTTTGAATTTAAGATGAAAGATTTGGAGGCACCGTTGATTTTGTTTTGATGTGTTTTGCTTTGTTTGTCATTCGTCTGTGCACCGGTAAGTGCAAAGAAAGCAATCGTATTGCACTTTAAAAACAAATCAAAAGAGCCGAGCGAAGGCGACAAAGACGCATTACGAGCACGAAGCAAAAATTGGTTTTTCTTACTAAAAAAAGAGAAGTTTTTAAAAACTTTGTTTTTATATATGTACTTAGGCTGTTTATAATTAGAAAAAGAAAGGTTAGGTTCTCGAAGTATTTTCCAACCGTGTAAATCGGATTTATAAAAAGAATTCTTTTTTTTTTCGCTTCTACGATGTTGCACGTATGTGGAATCACGTGCAGCGTATTCGTCAAGTAAGGGAATAAAACGATTACCATAATTAAGTTCAAGCAAGTGATCAGCATTTTCTCTATTAAATAAAATGCGATTTTCATTAGAAAAAATGAGTGTCATATTAACTAAAAAAATTTTTTTTAGACATAGTATAGCAAAAACGAAGTGTACGAATTATTTGCTAAAGCAAAACTTGAGCATCTACGCTTCTTAAAAAGTTTTACTCAATACGTATCTGCCAAGTTTTACTAAAGCAAAACTTATAAAAAACTTAGTTCCCTTTATTTAATGAGGTTACACTATTAAAAGCACTCTGTTTTAATTAGTTCACAAATCTACAATTTAAACTTGCATTAAATAGAAATGTCACAGTATACTAAAACATGAGAATCTTGAAAAGTTTATAAGCAAGGCTAAAAAAATAAACTCTAAAAACGAAGCTTTGCTTTGCTTAAGCCTTACTGGTGCACCTTCTTCAATCTAGGATGCAAAGCATCCTGAAAAGACATATGTTTAAAGTTTTGTTTTAGCTCCATTATATTTAAGCGAAAGCATAGACAAACAACTTCGTTGCCAAGAACAAATATAAAATTGTTTTTTTTGCTTTATCTCGAAGGTGTATTCTAAATTATAAAAATACGTGCCTATAAAACTTTACCTTTGAAGCCGAGTATGGATTTCCGTCGCTTTTTTGTCACGCGTCGAGAAGAATAGTCTGTGACAGAGTATAAAGCAAGTTTCGTTTTAGCAAAACAAAAGCATACTTTTAAAAGTAATAAATAAAGTAGTAAAAATACAATTTACGCATAAAATGTAAAGGTGCCTGTTTAGCTCAGCTGGTTTAGAGCATCCGTCTCATACGCGGAATGTCATTGGTTCAAGTCCAATAGCAGGCAGTCAAGTCATTTATATAATAAAAATAACAAGTCATTTTTTATATAATAATAATATAGAATATATATATTTTCTATGCACCGAAGAGGCATCGGACATATGAATCTAAAAGCAAAGGTTTTAAAAACTTCATTTTCTAAGCACGTATGTGCCAAGTTTTGTTAAAGCAAAACATTGTTTTAGAAGAAAGTTGTTTTGCTTTAGCAAAACATAGCGCCTATACTGCTTAGCATAACTAAGTGTTACTTTAACAAAAAAACTAAGGTTTAATACAAGACAGTAATCGGTTTTTGTTTTTTTTAGAAAAACATCGTTTCTTTGCTACGAAGTAGATTTTGCTTCTTCGAAGCAAACGTTTTGCTTCGAAGAAGCAAATGCTCGTTAGAGGCAACGAAGTTGTTTGCTAAAGCAAATTTAGCACATACGTGCTTAGAAAAATACTCGTGTCTTTGCTACAAAGCAGGTTTTGCTTCTTCGAAGCAAACGTTTTGCTTCGAAGAAGCAAATTCTCGTAAGAGGCTACGAAGTAGAAAGACACTTGTGTCTTTGCTACGAAGTTGGTTTTACTTTAGCAAAATCAACTTACAAAAAAAAATAACGTTGTTGTTTTGAATGTACCATACAGCCTGTTAATGGACTCGAACCATCAACTTTCGGTTTACAAAACCGATACTCTACCAATTGAGTTAAACAGGCATTTTTATAAATTAAATAATTTATTATATAAAATATAGTAATTAAAAAAACAAGTTCGCCAATTTCTATTTTCTTGAGATCTTGTTTACAGCCTATATGCGAACAAATTCTTTTTGCCACCTACAGTAACAACAGTTCTTTTTTAAACATCGTAGTTTGCAACCAGCGAGTGATATAGAGATACGTATCATGAAATATAGAAATTTTTAAAAATTATAAAAAATGATATTTTACCATCTCCCTCTTTGCATCTACGATGCAAAACGTGGGACCTACGGCCTCAGAATGAAAGGCTTTGTACTCATCGTGAAGGCGATTAAAGGTGTCTAGGCGATCGCTCTCTTCGCACTTATCGAGAAAGCGATCGTTTTGTTAAAGCAAAACTTGCATCGCGAAGCGACGGATATACATAGACTATCGTTTTCTTTGCACTTTAAGTGCAAAGAAAACGATTTCGCAAAGAGTGTAAAACAAAGAGAAGCGTGTGTTTTTCTACGTTTTTTGTATGTTTTGTTTTAGCAAAACAAATACGAAATACACTTTCGGAATACACCGTAAAAGCAAAGCAAAGCAAGTTCTGAATACACCGAAGGTTTTACCCCTTCGCAACGCACCTTCGAAAAACACTTTTTAAGCACGTATGTGCTAAGTTTGCTAAACGTCGCTTTCTTTGATTTGCACTGTTTGCGAAATAGCCTTCTTTGCACTTAGGGTGCATAGACTATTAATTCATTATGCGCCTGCGGCTTCTTTAGCTGCATACATCACTTCAAGTGTAATCAGATTGATTTGTTTTTCTTGAGCAAATTTTTCTGTGTTTCTCTTAATTCTTCCTCGTACAAAACCTGGAATTTTTTTTAATTCAGCTAGACCATCGGGTGCCCAACTTATATCAGGTGAATCCGGCGAATTTGATAACGATTTGGTCATCACTTCTTTTGTATCATGACCTCCAAAAATCTCTAAAAGATGGTCTTCCATACCAAGGGTAAACGAATTATAAACTAAATCGGCGATTTGATTTGTTCCTTCATATCCTAAAAATGGTCGATATCCTAATGAAAAATTTTGAATATGCACTGGAGATGATATCACACCACAAGGGATATCAAGACGCTTTCCAATGTGACGTTCCATTTGTGTTCCAAAAATAGTTGCTGGTTCAATGCGAGCTATCATATCCCCTACTTGAGTATGGTCATCTGTAATAAGAACTTCATCACAAAAACCTTGTACCCTTTCTCGAAACCAATCTGCATCATGTTTACAATAAGTTCCTGCACAACACACACGTACTCCCATCTCTCGAGCTAAAATTCGTGTCATAGAAGCAGCATGCGTGCTATCTCCAAACACAACACTTTTTTTGCCCGTTAAATTTTGACAATCAATGGATCTAGAAAACCAAGCAGCTTGTGAAACAAAGCGAGTTTGCTGATCTATATATTTTTCAAAATCAAAAGTTTCTTTGTTTTTTTCGCTTTTTTGCCTTGAATGTACCGAAGGGACAAAACCTTCGATGGATTCGTCGAGAAAACGATCTGAAGAATCAAAATCTAAAGAATGTGTTCTCGATACAGTCGAATCTTGTATCAGCGTTCTAGACGGAGTTTCTTCTTTCTTTTGTACGCTGTTGTTTTTTCCAAGCTTCTTTTTTTGTGTTTGCAAAACAGACGCAATCTCTCTAACAAAGAGTGCGGTATCAACAACTCCCATAGGTGTGGTTGCTATAAGCGGCATATCAAATTCTTTTAAGAGATAATTTGCTGTCATAAGTCCTACTTCTCTATAGGGTACTATATTAAACCAAGCATCTGGCAATTTGTGTAAATCTGTAACTGTGCCTCCTTCTGGGATAACCAAGTTAATATCGATTCCCAAATCATTTAAAAGTTTTTTAAGTTCTCTGGCATCATGTTGATTGTGAAATCCTAAGGTAAAAATTCCAATAATATTAGCAGACGGTTTTTCTGTTTTTATATATTTTTCTTTTTTTGTTTTTTGTAAATAAAATCGAACAACCTGTTCTAATGTCCGATCTGCGGCCTGTAACTCATTCACACGATAATGATTGACATCGGCTAGGATAACATCAGATTTTGATTCTAGTGCCGCTCTATTAACAAAATTTTGTAGATCTTCTTGTAAAATACTCGATGTACATGTTGGTGTTAAAATAATAAGATCTGGTTTTTCTTCCTTGTCTTTCCGTGTAATTGTTTCGACAACTTTATTTTGTGATCCTCTTGCTAATACATGACGATCAACTATACTTGCCGTCACTGGAGTAAAGTCTCTTTCTCTTTCAAGCATAGATCTCATTACATTAAAATAATCATCCCCTAAAGGGGCATGCATTATAGCATGTACATTTTTAAAAGAACTTGCTACCCGTAAGGTTCCAATATGTGCTGGTCCAGCGTACATCCAATAAGCTAGTTTCATAGTTTTATTAATAAATTTGAGAATAATGATAAGCTTTATATATATTAGTATAAAGTGAAATATCAGATTTGTAATTGTGGCCGGTTTGTTTCTAGACACCATAAGCAACGAAGTTGCTTATCTAGATTATGTACCTACGTTGCTTCTTTGTTTTGCATTCTAAGCATGTATGTGCCAAGTTTTGCTTCGAAGAAGCAAATTCTCGTTAGAGGCCACGAAGTTGGTTTTGCTTCGAAGAAGCAAATTCTCGTTAGAGGTTTTGCTAAAGCAAAACGTTTTGCGAAGCAAATTCTCGTGAGAGGCAACGAAGTTGGTTTTGTTTTAGCAAAACGTTTTGCTAAATCAAAACTTGAGATACACTTTTGTTGCTAAGGCAATTCGCAAGGTTTTGCTTCGAAGAAGCAAATTCTCGTTAGAAACAACGAAGTTGGTTTTGCTTCGAAGAAGCAAATTCTCGTTAGAGGTTTTGCTAAAGCAAAACCAACTTCGTTACAAAAAAACGCCAAAGTTGATTTTTTTTATTTTTAAAAATTTGATTTTTCTAAATCTTTGGCTGCAATTACTGTCTAGCTAAAGCGTGGTTTTTTTAATTTTGACTGTACCTATTATTTGTTCCTAAGCACGTATGTGCCAAGTTTTGCTAAAACAAAACATTGATTTCTACTAACAAAAACAAGTTTTGTTTTAGCAAAACTTTAAAAAAACTTAGAAACTTCGTTTTTAGGTTTATTCTTACAAAATAAAATCAAAGTAGATTATAGCAATTTTTTTATAAATCTTTTTTTTAAAGAGCTAGAACAATAAATTGATTTTATTATACAATAGCTCTCAAGTCTATATAAATTTTATTATACAACAGCTTTCGAGTCTAAATAAACAAAAATTAAACAAAAAGTTTGCTAAAGTTTTACTAAAGTAAAACGTATCACTTACAACGCTTAGAAAAAGATTTTTGTTTAAAAAAACCACATTTTGCACCGGATTATGTTTTGCTTCGAAGAAGCAAATTCTCGTTAGTGGCTACGAAGTACTTTGCTAGAGCAAAGTGAGCACATACGTGCTTAGAAAGACACTTGTGTCTTTGTTTTGCGAAGCAAATTCTCGTAAGAGGCAACGAAGTTGGTTTTGCTAAAGCAAAACGTTTTGCTAAATTAAAATTTGCACCCGTCACAAATTGAAAGAGGTAAAGTTTTTTAGGCACGTGCTTGGTCTTTCAAGCGTAAGCACTCGTCTGTGCACCGATAGGTGCAAAGAAGTCTATTTTAAAAAACAGCACCTTTGTCGCTCGTTTATGCACCTCCGTCGCTTCGCGACAATCAACTTTGTTTGCGACTAACGCATAGACAAGCGACAAAGGTGCATTCTCGACGGTGCAAAATTTATCGAGATTAGAACCAAACATACTATACATTTAAGGGGCATATCCGAAAAAGCACAACTCAAAAAAAAACAAATATTAAAAAAAATATGCCTAGATCACAGTCCAATGCCAATTTCATTGACAAGACATTTACGGTAGTAGCCGATATTTTGCTTCAAGTTCTTCCAACATCAAAAAGGGAAAAACAAGCTTTTATGTATTATAGGGATGGAATGTCAGCTCAATCCTCTGGAGACTATGCTGAAGCTTTACAAAATTATTATCAAGCGATGCGTTTTGAACGTGATGCTTATGATAGAAGTTATATTTTATATAATATTGGGCTTATTCATACCAGTAATGGTGAACACGGTCGAGCTTTAGAGTATTATTATCAAGCTTTAGAAAGAAATCCTTCATTGCCTCAAGCATTAAACAATATAGCCGTGATTTATCATTATCGAGGAGAACAAGCAATTGAAGGGGGTCAATCAGAAATTGCAATGATGCTTTTTGAAAAAGCCGCGGATTATTGGAAAGAAGCTATACGATTAGCACCTACTAATTATATTGAAGCTGTTAATTGGCTTAAAACAAGTCAACGAATTTAAAATTTAATTAATAACGTTTTGTTTTTACTAAAGCAAAACAAAGACACAAGTGTCTTTCTAAGCACGTATGTGCTCACTTTGCTCTAGCAAAGTACTTCGTAGCCACTAACGAGAATTTGCTTCTTCGAAGCAAAACGTTCTTTTATTTGCACTTGTTTTGCTTCGGTGTATAGACGATAGCCTTCTTTGCTTTTACGATGCATGCGTAGACTAGCGACAAAAAGGCCTAGACGTTTTGCTTCGAAGAAGCAAATTCTCGTTAGTGGCTACGAAGTACTTTGCTAGAGCAAAGTGAGCACATACGTGCTTAGAAAGACACTTGTGTCTTTGTTTTGCTTTAGCAAAACTTGGCACATACGTGCTTAGAGTGTAAAATAAAACTTAGAACATACATGCCTAAAAGACCGCTTAGGCTACAAAGTTACTGATTGGTTTTTGGGCTCTTTAATGTTAAATACCGTCTAAGGCGTCTTTGACATATTTCCATTAACATATATATACCATTCGAATAATTCAAAAGTTGTGCTCATGTATTTGATTTTTAAATTAAAATGGTGTGGGCTTGTAACTCAGAGGATAAGAGTACGCGTTTCCGAAGCGTGAAGGCGAGGGTTCAATTCCCTCCTAGCTCAAATAAATTAAAATTTAACACTTACGGTGCTTAGAAAGTTTTTGTAAACAAGTCTTAAGCTTTCCAAACATATGTGCTTTTTAAGTTTGTCCCCCGAAAAACGTTTGCTTCGAAGAAGCAAAACCTACTTCGTAGCAAAAACACCTGTGTGTCTTTCTAAGCACGTATGTGCTAAGTTTGCTTGTCAAGTTTTTGCAATGAGGTGGTTTTCACAAACCACCTTCGTTTTGCTGAAGTAATACTTAGAAGGCACCTCAGACGACAAAGAGACATTCCGAAGGTACACCCGGTTGCTTACAAACAGGCTTCTGCACCTCTGGTGCATACCAGAGATAATAAATCTCGTTGCCTTCGGCACTTACTCAAAATTGTATTCACCACAACAAAATGTACATGCTTAAAATGTGTCGTAAATAGAAGTTTTTTTTTGTTTTTTAGCAAAATACAAATTCTTTTTGTTCTCTAAATAAAAAATATGAGAAACGACGTTTTTAAAAAAATTCAAAACGTCGTTTTCTTACAGTTTGAAATCAAGAAAAAATTATTTTATCCCCAGGGGGAGTCGAACCCCCGTCGCTTTCGTGAAAGGAAAGTGTCCTAGGCCTCTAGACGATGGGGACAGTGATAGAAAAAAAATTTCAAGATTATAACTACAAACATTTTTTTTCAATCTACGAGTAATGTAAGTTGATGTTATTTTCTAGGTCAGTTTTTTTTTCATTTTTCAGATACCATTAATATTGATTTTTTTTCTAATTCTGATTTGATTTTGTTTTTTAAGTTAGTTTTTTCTTTTTAGGTACTGTTAATATAAATTTATTTTTGTTTAATTTTGTTTTGGTTTTTTATATTGAAAAACTTTTAGCTTTAATCTATTTTTTCTTTTTTCTATCGCTTTATAATATATAGATTATTAATAATTAAATCAAGTGTTTAAGATTTTTATTTTACGCAATTTTTTGGGTTTTCTACGTTTTAGCTGATCCAGCTAAAACGTAGAAAAAGTTTCAGGAGTTGTTTTGCTAAAGCAAAACGTAGCACCTACGGAATGCACCGTAGGTGCAGAGATTCGAGAATTTTTTTAGGCACATATGTTTTGTTTGGCTAAAGTAAAAAAACTTTGGCGCCAAAACAATAAAAAAAACATAGCCAAACAAAACTTCGATTAAAAAAAAAAGGGATTCGTGAAAAGAAGCCCATGCAAGTTTTTAGAATGCTTTGTAAGTATTGTTTATAAAGATGAACCTAAACCTACGTAAGACCCATAAAAAAGTATACTACCCAAGACAAGAGCTGCAGTTCCGATAACTGTGCCTACAAGCCATAAAGGGATTCGTCCTGTTGTTCCTGTGTTAGACATAGATGGTATAAAAAATAGAAAAGAAATTATAAATTTTGATAAAATTTATAGAATTTGTTTTATTCACTAAGACACGAAAACGAAGTTTTTTAAAGCTTCAATTTTAGAATATGCCTTTTGAAGTTTTGCTTTTTAAATTTAGCTACGATTTTGTTTTGCTTCGAAGAAGCAAATTTTCGATAGTGGCAACGAAGTTGGTTTTGCTCTAACAAAACGTTTTGTTAAAACAAAACAAACAAGTTATCCAGTTTCTTTTTTTTTGTTCAAGCAAAACTTGTAATGCTTTGCTTTGTACTTGTCTTTGCACCGTAAGTGCAAAAGAAGCGGTCGTCTCTAAATCCATCGTTTCTGCACCTACGAAACGCACTTTCTAAGCACATATGTGCTAAGTTTGCTTTAGCAAACATCGCTTTATGAGCAAAACGTGGCACGTACGTGCTTAGAGTGCATAACGTACGTGTTTAGACTGCTTTCTTTGCACCGTAGGTGCAAAGACGAGTGCAAAGACGAGTGCAAAGCAAAGAAACCGACGAAGGTACATTTTGAAGATGCCTAATTTACGCTGCATAACATAGCAAAAGTCTAAGACAAACTTAAGAAGAAGCTTTATTTTGTTTTAGCGAAACAAAAGTAAAAAAAAAATACTTATTAATTAAAAATATAACTTGAAAAAAGAACCGCTAGTACAAAAATTAAAAGAAGGCCCCAATAAAGACTAGTACGGTTTAGCTCAACTGATTGTCTATTTGGATTAGGTTTAGTCATAATATTTATTTAAAACGAAGAAAATTTAATTTAACGTTGAATAAATTGCATTGCTGTAATGGATCCCAGAAAAAAAATTGTGGGAACTGCTAAAGCATGAACAGCTAACCATCGAACAGTAAAAATAGGATATGTTTTAGCTCTTTTTGTAGTCATAATCAATTTATATTATTAATCAAGGCTTTATTTAGACTAGGCACCTTCTTTCTTATGCAAAACACCCTAAATGCTATTTCACCTTGATTAAGATTTTGGATTGAGATTTTGTTTTTTCTAAGCACGTATGTGCCAAGTTTTGCTAAAGCAAAACAAAGCAAAACAATGTTTTTGCTTCGAAAAATCAAAATCTTGCTTCGCATTCGTCAAGAAATGGCCTTCGCAACGAGCGATTGTTTAAGCACCTACGTCTTTTTGCGATGCAAGTTTTGCACCGACAAAACAATCGCCTTCACAACGAATGCAAAGAAGACAACATAGATGCATAGACGAGTATAAATAAAGCGATCGTCAAAGCACCTTCGTTGCTTCGCGATGTAAGTTTTGCTTTAGCATAATGAGTGCAAAGAAAACGACAAAGGTGTATTCCAAAGTTGTTTTGCGAAATCAATATAGAACACTTACAGAATGCAACGTAGGTGCAAAGTTTAAAAAGTTTTTCTAGGCACGTACGTTTTGCTTTAACAAAACAACAGCGGTGTAAAACTTGATTTTGCTACTACACTTCCGGTACTTCTATTTGTTCGAAAAACACAACTTGTCGCTTACGAGGTCTTACTTTTTTGTTTTAAAGATACTTAAAACGAGATAAAAAAAGATGGGCTAAAGCAAATTTCGCACGGAAGATCTTAAAAAACGAAGTTTTTATTCTGCAAGTTGTTCTACTTGCTGTAAAGCATTAAAACGATCCGTAATTAATGGAGCTTCTTGACGAGCTTCAGTAAAATACTCGTTTGGTCGAGGACTTCCAAAAACGTCGTAAGCAAGGCCAGTACTTACAAAAAGCCAACCAGCAATAAATAAGGATGGGATTGTTATACTATGGATAACCCAATAGCGTATACTTGTTAAAATATCAGAAAAAGGTCTTTCTCCTGTAGCTCCAGACATAATGAAAAAAAATTATTAGTTTTGACAAGTTTTACACCTACGGTGCAAAACGATTTTGTTAAAGCAAAATAAGTTTTATTTTTAGTACAAATCTAAAAACGAAACATCAGAGATGGATACCATAAATAAGCAACGAAATCGCTTACGTTGTCTATAAAAGTCACATGGGTGCTTCGTTTTTAATATCTGTCTTTATTTTTAGATGATTTTTTCGTCGATTAATAATAAAAACCAAAATGGAATTTTGCACTATTTAATGTAACTTTATTTATTTGTTTTAACAAAACGTGTTTTTTTTATATGAAAGCATTACTTACTTTCTATTGAACAACCTCTAGTATAAATCAGACAGGTAAAAGAATCAAGTTTTATCAAAAGTGACAGGTATTTTTTTGCTTATTTTTCTATATAAGAAAATAAAGAAAAAAAAAAATAAAGGGTGTACTTGTGAGACAACATTTTCAACGAAATTCACCTTTACATTTTGAGAGTGCAAAACGTTTTGCTTTAACAAAACCAACTTTGTATCCTCTTGCGAGAATTTGCTTCGCAAAACGTTTTGCTAAAACAAAATTAACTTCGTAGCCTCTTGCGAAAATTTGCTTCGAAGAAGCAAAACGTTTGCTTCGAAGAAGCAAAACCTACTTCGTAGCAAAGACACTCGTGTCTTTCTAAGCACGTATGTGCTCACTTTGCTTTAGCAAAGTACTTCGTAGCCTCTTGCGAAAGCTTGCTTCGCAAAACGTTTTGCTAAAGCAAAATTAACTTCGTTGCCTCTCGCGAGAATTTGCTTCGCAAAATAAAGACATAAGTGTTTTTCTACTTCGTAGATTCTCGCAAGAATTTGCTTCGCAAAACAAAAACTTTAGAAAAACTTAGAGAAATTATTTTGTTTTGAGCGTGGCTTATTTGGTAAAATAAAGTATGAAAAATTAATGGCAAAAAAGGAAAAAACGAAGTTTCTTAACCTGTTTGATTTCTAAGTACCTTAGGCAACAAAGTTGCTTATCTTTGCTTTCGCTTAGATAAAGTTTTGCGAAGCAATTTTTCTCGTAAGAGGTTTTGCATCTTATGAAAGCAACATTTGCATCGCGAAGCAGACGGAGGCGCATAGACAATCGCTTTCTAAGCACGTATGTGCTAAGTTTGCTTTAACAAACTTTGCATTTGGCTATGCACCTAAACCGCCTTTTTTGTATTTTAAGCACGTATGTGCCAAGTTTTGCTTTAGCAAAACGTTTGGTTAAAACAAAACTTGTTTCTATGCATCTACAAGGCAAAAAAGGCGACTGAGATACATAGCATAGACTAACGACTGAGGTGCGTAGAAGATTGCCTTTCTGATGAGTGCAAAACAGTTTCATAACGTAATTGAACTTTTAGACACATGAACTCGTCGCAAAGCCGATTTCTGTGCATACATACGTTTTTTTTTTGCTTTTTGAAACAAAAGAAATAGGCTCTTTCTTTGCACTATCAATGCATTTCATAAACATTCTAAATTTTGCTTTAGCAAAACGTTTTGCTAAAATAAAACGAATTTCGTTGCCTCTCGCGAGAATTTGCTTCGCAAAACGTTTTGTTTTAACAAAACCAACTTCGTTGTCTCTTACGAGAATTTGCTTCGCAAAACGTTTTGTTTTAACAAAACCAACTTCGTTGCAAAAACACGAGTGTCTTTCTAAGCACGTATGTGCTAAGTTTGCTTTAGCAAACCATTTCGTTGCCCGCTAGCGAAAATTTGCTTCTTCGAAACAAAACAAAACAGAATAAAATCAAATATTTTGTTGGTTAATGCAAACTCATTATTACTATATTATTGCTATAAAAATATAAAATATTTATGAATTTATTACTTTCCAAATTACCTGAAGCGTATGCACCATTTGATCCAATTGTAAATGTTTTACCGATAATTCCCGTGTTTTTTTTACTACTTGCTTTTGTATGGCAAGCTTCAGTAAGTTTCCGTTAACGGCGGTTTTCATATTTATTTTTGAAATGTTTTATGCACCAATAAGTGCAAATAACGAATTGAATTAAATCTCTACACGAACAAATTGCATCTTTGCTTTGTACTCGCAACGAAATAACCAAAGATGCAAAGCATAAAAAAACTTTAACAAAATTTAAACCAAACTCGTTTCTAAATTTTACTAAAACATAACCAAGTTTTTAATGCATTATTTAGCTTCGAAAGCTTTTACCTAGGGTAAAAAGATTAAATTAATATTATTATGCCAATAACTGAAAGTGAAATATTTATAGCTCTATTTGCTGCTTTATTGGCCGGTATCCTGGCAGCTCGTCTTGGTATTGAGCTTGCGAGGCCGGCAACTCGTTAAAATCTGTTTTTACCTAAGTCTCGCTAAAACAAAATTTCGTTTTGTTTTAGCTATTTATCTACTTGATTGGCTAAAGGCCAATAAAGTAAAAAGCAACAGATGTGAAAAAAAGTTTCTAAGTTTTGTTTTGCTTCGAAAAAGCAAATTCTTTATAAAGGCAACAAAATTGTTTGCTAAAGCAAACTTAGCACATACGTGCTTAGAAAGACACTCGTGTTTTTGCAACGAAGTTGGTTTTGTTAAAACAAAACGTTTTGCGAAGCAAATTCTCGTAAGAGACAACGAAGTTGGTTTTGCTTTAGCAAAACGTTTTGCTAAAACAAAATTTGCTTTGTACTTGTAATGCATTTTCAGTGCAAAGCGAAAGCAACCTCAACATGTATTTGGGGTGCACCTTCGGTGCACCTTTCAGTCGTATGCACTTTAAATCAATAACAGTGGAATTGTTTTCTTTCTGTAAAAAGGTAACAGCTATAATGCTTCGCATAGAAATTATAGATTTGTATTGGGTTTTGCTAAAACAAAACTTAAAGTAGACGTTCTCATAGTACTGAAGGTACACCAGAAAGGCTTATGCACTGTATATAATTGTTTTAATAAAGTATAACTTAGCACCGAAATAGAAAACAAAACTTAGAAAACACAAAAAATTTTAATAGCAGACGTATACGAATAAGACATAAGAAAGATCCATTATGAATTTACAAATTTTTTTCCAATTAATAGCTATACTTTTTGTTTTAGGGGCAGGCCCACTTGTTGTGGTGCTTTTAGCAAGTCGAGGAGGCAATCTTTAAAAAAAACCCTCACTTTTTTATGATTTACGAAAATAACTCATAAAAAAATTTTGCACTACGAAATCGAAGTATCGACATTGATTTTATAGGCACTTACAGTGCTTCATTTAGCTTTAGCAAAACAACATCTATTGTTTTTGTGTATAAGCCGACAAAAACATATTCTTTGTCTCTACAATGCATAGACGAGTGTAAAGCTTCGCAATGCAAGGTTTGCTTTAGCAAAACGAATGCAAAAAAAGCGATCGTTTTGCTAAAGCAAAACTTGCCTCTATGCATCGTAGAGGCAAAGAAGTGACGAAGGTGCATAGATAAGTGCAAAAAAAACGACGAAAACGCAGGATGAAAGAGCACCTTTTAAGCGTATATACTCATTGTGAAGACAATTTCAGTGTATAACTACGTTCTGCTAAAACAAAAACTTATGGGAGATTTTAGGGACGTTTTTTTTTCACCTTCAGCGCTTCTTTGCATTGTAGATGCAAAGAAAAGTAAAAAACATACCCATGGGTACAAAAGAGAAAGAAAGTAAATATTTTTCATTATTTAAAAGGACAATATGGGATTACCGTGGTACCGTGTACACACAGTTGTATTGAATGATCCAGGTAGATTGATTTCAGTACACCTTATGCATACAGCTCTCGTTTCTGGATGGGCTGGATCTATGGCTCTTTATGAGCTTACAGTATTTGATCCTTCGGATCCAATTTTAAATCCGATGTGGAGGCAAGGAATGTTTGTTCTTCCTTTTATGACGCGATTAGGAATTACACAATCTTGGGGTAATTGGACAATTACAGGAGAAACGGCATCAAATCCGGGTATTTGGACATATGAAGGAGTTGCTACTTCACATATTCTTTTATCCGGCGCTTTGTTCATGGCCTCTATATGGCATTGGGTTTATTGGGATTTAGAGCTCTTTCGTGACCCACGAACGAAAAAACCGGCTTTAGATCTTCCAAAAATCTTTGGTATTCACCTATTTCTTTCTGGGTTGTTGTGTTTTGCCTTTGGTGCTTTTCATGTCACAGGAGTTTTTGGTCCTGGTATTTGGGTTTCTGACCCGTATGGCATTACAGGAAGTGTTCAACCTGTAGCTCCATCTTGGGGGGCCGAAGGTTTTGACCCTTATAACCCAGGGGGAATTCCAGCACACCATATTGCTGCAGGAATTTTAGGGGTTCTAGCAGGGCTTTTTCACCTTTGTGTTCGTCCTTCAGAACGTTTATACAATGGGTTACGCATGGGTAATGTAGAAACGGTTTTATCTAGCAGTATTGCTGCCGTTTTTTGGGCTGCTTTTGTAGTTGCAGGTACGATGTGGTATGGATCTGCAGCAACTCCTATTGAACTTTTTGGCCCAACTCGCTACCAATGGGATTTAGGATTTTTTGAACAAGAGATTGAAAAAAGAGTTCAACTTAGTTTAAGCCAAGGGGATTCGCTTTCACAAGCATGGGCAAAAATACCTGAAAAATTAGCTTTTTATGACTATATAGGCAACAATCCAGCTAAAGGAGGATTGTTCCGCGCAGGTGCAATGAATAGTGGAGATGGTATTGCAGTGGGCTGGTTAGGTCACGCTGCATTTAAAGATAAGCAAGGAAATTCACTTTTTGTTCGTCGTATGCCAACATTCTTTGAAACGTTTCCGGTACTTCTTATTGATAAAGATGGTGTTGTTCGAGCGGACGTACCTTTTAGACGAGCTGAATCTAAATATAGTATTGAACAAGTAGGTGTGTCTGTACAATTTTTTGGTGGAGAACTTGACGGTGTTGAATTTACTGATCCGGCAACAGTGAAAAAATATGCAAGACGTGCACAACTAGGTGAAGTTTTTGAATTTGATAGAGCAACTTTACAATCGGATGGTGTTTTCAGAACAAGTCCAAGAGGTTGGTTTACTTTTGGCCATTTGTGTTTCGCTCTTCTTTTCTTCTTTGGCCATATTTGGCACGGAGCAAGAGCTTTATTCAGAAAAGTTTTTGCTGGTATTGATGCAGATATTGATGATCAAGTAGAATTTGGCGCTTTCCAAAAAATTGGCGACCCTACAACACGTCGTCAATCTGTATAATAAACTGCCAAGCAAAACTCCGTATACTTCGTTTTGTTAAATCTAGATCTTCAATTTTGCAGGACTTTATCAGAAAAATGAGCGTTTTCTCGTTACCCTCTTGCTTTATTTAGCGTCTTTATGTTATTTAAGCACGAACAAATCAAAAAATGCTTTGTTTTTTTTTACTACGTTTTTCTATCGAAAAACAAAAACACGAAAACAAAATTTTTAAAAACTTCGTTTTTATAATGTAGCTTTCTTTTTCAATTATTTTTCTAATAGAAAAACAACTTATTTTCTATGCGCTTACAGCGCATAGAAAAGCAACTCATTTTCTATGCGCTGTAAGCGCATAGAAAAGCAACTCAAAAATGCACAGTATAGACAAAGCAAAATTTTTAAAAAACTTTTCTAAGTTTTGATAAAGCAAAGCAAAAAAAAGCAACTTCGTTGCTAAATTTTTGTTTGCAAAAACCTTTTTCTATGCATTTACATTGGCCTGTTTGTAACCAAACAGGCTAGGTACATAGCATAAAAATTGATTTGTTGGCGCATTCAAAACCTGTTTGTTTTGCTTCGAAAAAGCAAATTCTCGCTAGAGGCCACGAAGTGGGTTTTGCTTTAGCAAAACGTTTTGCTAAAGCAAAACAAACAAGCTATGCACCAAAAAGACATAAAAATAGGCAAAACTAGGTTTTGCCCTAAAAAAAATTTTTACTTTATTGCTTTTCTAGGCTATGCACTTTCGATGCATAGCCTAGAAAAGCAAAACAATACCATTTCAATGCGATAGTTAAGCAGTGATACAAAAACAAAGTTGTGTACCTTAAGTTTTGCTTTAACAAAAACGTAGTGTACGCAACTTTGTTTTAGCAAAACTGAGTTTCGCATCAATAAAAATAGGAACAAACATTATGGAAGCCTTGGTCTATACATTTTTGCTGGTTGGGACATTAGGAATTATCTTCTTTGCTATATTTTTTAGAGAACCTCCACGAATTGTTAAATAATTCTATTTTATTTATTTTTTTACAAATCGTTTTGCTAAAGCAAAACGTAGCACCTATCGTGTTTAGCATAAGCTTTACAGGTGCACCTTTGATACATTTTGCATACCTCAAATGGTCTATATCATTCAGGTCGTGTAAATACACTGTTACGTAGTAACTGGTTTTACCTGTTACTATGTAACAGGTTTTACTTTGTCTTGACTCAAAATTGTTTTGCTAAAGCAAAATTTGGCACGTATGTGTCTAGAAAATGTCACTTCCGGTACAAGTTTTGCTTAAAAAACATTCTTTGTATTTGGTTTTTCTAAGGCTAAACTTCGTCAAAACCTTATAAAAAAACTTGTAATTTTAATAAAATTTTGGCTTTGCACCTTCAGTCAGTGAATATAAAAGGTCACTGGTTTTGCTAAAACGCCATGGAGCAATTTGTTTTTGGCACATCTCATTTCTAAACATCCTCTACTTTGCTTTTTCCATGCATTCTAAGCACGTACGTGCTAGATCTTACTTTAGCTAAATTAGCCTCGTACGTGTTTATAATGCCCTTGTATCGTTTCGCGAAGTTTTGCTAAAGCAAAAAATTTGAAATATTATGTTTAAAGTGCAGCAGAACGTACGTGGCTCAAAAAACGTTTATTTCTGGTACAAATTTTTGCTTTGCACTCGGTACAAAATCACCTTCTTTGCACCTATCGGTGTACAGACTTGCGATCTTCTATGTTCTTTCATCGCTTCGCAATGTAAGTTTTGTTAAAACAAAATTTTGAATGCATCATATGTTTTGCAAAAGCAAAACATTGAATGTACCAAAAGTTTTGCATCTTCGGTACATTCAAAACGTACGTCCCTAGAATGCACCTTCGGAGTGCACCTTCAAAAAGCATCTTTGAGGAAAAGCAGATTAAAAAAAAACAACGAAGGTTTGTCTCGTAAAAAATTTAGCAAAAAAATGTTTTTGATTTAAAAATAAAACTTTTCTAAATTATTGCTTTACTCATTTTAAATTTATATTATTAAAGCTTTGCTATGCTTGGTTTTCTATTGAGAATGCACTCCGAAAGAAAATTTCAAAAGTGCATAACATCTTAAAATTTGCTTAAGCTAAACAAAAACGAAATATACAGGATGACAAAAACTCGCTAAAATCCGTAGACTTTCTAATCCTCGTGTTCCTCAAAAGGATCCCGAAGTTGCTTTGATGGTGGACCAAATCCAACATAAATAGAATATCCTGTAATACTTAATAAAAGACACCATAAAAAGATAGTATAAAAGAAAGCTGGATTATCCATAGTTAAATTATTATAATATTTATTACATTTAGAACTTTGTTTCGATAAAACATTTCTACGATGATACTAAACTTTGAAGCAACTTTCAAATCTTTAATTTGTTTAACGTACGAACATTTTTCTATACGTATACAAATCTCAGTTTTAAGCGAAGCATCTTTAATTTTTAGTTAATTTTTAGCAAAACTTGTTTTTTCTAAGTTTTTTAGGCACCTATGTACCGAAGGTTCAAAACCTATAAAGCTTAAAAAAAGGTGCTTAAAATGCACCGAAGGTTTAAAACTTAAACCTTCGGTGCATTTTAAGCACGTATTTGTCATGCACATATAAATCGAACACTGCTTTGGTATATTTTGCTTCTTCGAAGCAAAAAAAACATTCTTGTCTTTTTAAGCACGCATGTGCTAAGTTTGCTTTAGCAAACCAGTTTTCTTGCAAATACACATAAACTAATGTTTTAGAAGTTTATCCACGTATATCTTTTCGACAAGTTTTTATGCAAACTCTTTCTTTTGTAATTTTTATTATGTTGTATATAACAGGTCTTAGATTAAGTAATATACTTTTGGTAACATTTGATCATGTTGATGAACTTTTTAAATACCAAGAAATGCATATAAAATTAATTAAGCGCGGGCCTGTTAGACATAAAATAGTTATTACAGATGACGATTTTTTTATTTTAAAATCAATTGAAGACAAAATTCGTTTTTTAATAAATTATTCTGAAAAGTATTCGCTTTTCTCTAAACAAACTTATCTTATTTCTAATTTTTATAAACCACATGAAAGTTTGACTGTTAGAAATTTGCTAAAATCGTTAAGGCCTATATTTGAGAAAACTTCTACTATGGTTCGAAAGCATATACGTTCTCATTTTTTTCGTATATCAAGGGTTTCAGATTTGATGGAAAATAATGATATAAAACAGGTTAGACAAGTTATTGGGCATTCTTCGATACAATCTACACAAGTTTATAATCGTACAGAAATCAACTGGTTTGCTAAAGCAAACTTAGCACATACGTGCTTAGGATGTTGTGTACTCTCATCTTGATAACTATAGATTTTTAAAGAAAGACAATTTTAAAAATTTGTGCAATAAATAACAAATTAACGATAGAATAAATAAAATTTTGTAATTTTCGAAATTTAATTGCGGGATATTTCAAAGTAATTAGCATAACAAAATACAAATCAAAAATATGACAGAAAGTAAATAAAGATTAATAAAACAATTAAAAATTTATGGCAACTGGGAGTACAACAGCAGTCAAAGGCGGCTCAAAAACTGCAACAAACGAGAAAGGAGTTGAAACAACTTTGGGGACTTTATTAAAACCTTTAAATTCAGAAGCTGGAAAAGTCGCACCTGGATGGGGAACTACTTTGATTATGGGTGTATTCATGGGACTTTTTGCAGTCTTTTTATTGATTATCTTAGAAATTTATAATTCTTCTGTTTTATTAGATGAAGTTAAGCCTATTTTCTAATTGTGTATTAAAATATTCTTAAGTTGCTTTTTTTACATTAGCAAAACAAATAAAGATAAAATACGAACGTGTCTTTTTTTGTATTACAAATTGATTTTTATAAGTGTATAGAAAATCAATTTCGTTTAAATTTGCTCAATTTTTCTAAGAAAAATTTGTTGAAGAAAAACGTGGCACCTATGATTTTTATAATGCACCTTCGTCGCTCGTCTCGAAGGCGATTCGCGAGGTTACCTCGCGAATCGCCTTCGAGACGAGCGGCGCCTAAAGTAGATTTTATTCAAAGGTGCAAAACAGTATTTAAGCTAAGAACCATAAATGCTACGTTTTACTTTAGTAAACCGATAAAAGGGGCTGGCGTAAAAAACAAAATCTTGCATTTGATGTAAAGGAGCGAAAGGGATTCGAACCCTCGGTACATTCGCATGCACACTCGATTAGCAATCGAGCTCTTTCGACCACTCAGACATCACTCCATATGTTATAATAAAAAAAATAATAGTTGTAGTACAAAGAAGGGGCCTATCGTCTAACGGATAAGACAGGAGCCTTCTAAGCTTCTAATGTAGGTTCGATTCCTGCTAGGCTCATAAAAAATAAAAAAAAATATCAACAAATTCTACACAGAAAGATAAATACAAATCTACAAATAAAAAATGCTTTGCATTTTTCTTTCTAAACACGTATGTGCTAAGTTTACTTTAGCAAACAACTTCGTTGCCACGTTTTGCACCGTCGTTTTTTTTTTCTAAAGCAAAACTTGGTTATGCACTGTAAGGGCATAGCTTAAAAAAACTTCACCTTAAGTGCATTCGAAGCATTGTTTTGCTTCGAAGAAGCAAATTCTCGTTAGTGGCTACGAAGTAGAAAAACACAAGTGTCTTTGCAACGAAGTTGGTTTTGCTTTAGCAAAACGTTTTGCTAAATAAAAACTGAGCATTTATGGTGCTTACCATAACAAAGACACAAAAACCAAGTTTTTAAAAACATACATAAATGAATGGAAGCATATAAAAATGAATTTGTAATACAAAAATTTGTAAATGCAAAAAAACGAAGTTTTGAAAAACTTGGTTTTTATATTTTTTACTGGCCGGTTTGTTTACAAACAGGCTTATGCACCTATGGTGCATAGAATAAAAAATATAAAAACCAAGTTTTAGCTACACACACTTGCACCGAAGGTGCAATGTAAAATATAGTTTTTTAGAATTTTTAAAAATTCTAAAATTTAATACTACACAACGAATGAATTAAAAACTCCTACTAAAAACACAAGTAAAATCCATAATCCAAGACCTGAAAATACAGTGCCTTTATTCTGTGTCCATCCCTCGGGTGAAGCAAATACTACAGGAACACCAATAACTAAAAGAAAAGAAAGTCCAACAAATGCAAGTAATGTAAATTGAAAAATAAAAGTCATGTTCCTTTTAAATAAACAACGTGGTTTTTTGTGAGCTTTTTAAGCGAATTTCTGTAAAACAAAAGCTTTAAAAACTTTCTAAGTTGTGCTGAGTCGATAATTATGGTAGGTGCAAAAACCAAATTGTTTGCTAAAGCAAACTTAGCACATACGTGCTTAGAAAACTTTCGTTTTAAGTTTGGTTTTTGCACGAAATGTACGTACAAATCTGTGCATTATCAAAACAAAAAAAAACAGCAAACAAGCCTAAGAATTCACCTTATTAAATATTATTATAGCATAAAGTTGTAGAAGTTTTTTTTTAATTTATTTTATGTACTTCAGTTTTGTTTTAGACTTTCTACACTATTTACCTTTCGGGGTTTAGCTACGATTTAAAACTTTGTTAGAAGTTTTTTTTAATTTTGGCTGCACAAACAAGTACAAATCAAAATAAGGCAATATTCTTAAGGATGCAACGTTTTGCTAAAGCAAAACTTGGCACATACGTGCTTAGAAACTAAATGTAAATTTAAAAATTTTAGATAGAATCTGTTGCTGTATTTTTTTGTAAAGTCCGATCAGAAAGTTTTGTTACTAAACGCGTGCCTTTTCCTATTCGATCACGCAAATAATACAATTTAGCTCGACGTACTTTTGCACGTTTAAGGCATTGTATAGAGTGCAAAGAGGGAGAATACACTCCAAAAACACGTTCAACACCAACACCCTGAAAAATTTTACGTACTGTTATTGTACTATTGACTCCAGCTTTGTGTTGTGAAATAACTGTTCCTTCGTAAGGCTGAAGTCGTTGTTTATTACCTTCTTGAATATAAACACCAACCCGGACCGTATCCCCAACCGAAATTTCAGGTAATTCTTCCTTTTTTCGTTTAGCGAGACGCTTATTTAAGGAAGTGATCAGTTGTTTGTGTTTCATTTTATTGATTCTTTAAAATATACTTATTCAATTTTTTTTGCTTTAGCAAAACGTACGAAAAACGAAGTTTTACATCATCCTTGTTTAGCTAAAATCATTGTTTAGCTAAAACAAAACTTAATTGGCTAAAGCAAACTTAGCACATACGTGCTTAGAATGCACCTTCGTTGTGAAAGCGATTTACAAACAAAATATTTGTCACGTACGTGTTTAAATCAATGTCTTGGCACTTGTTGCGAAAGCGATCGTTTTTGCACGTACGGTGCATAGACGTGTGCAAAAAAAGTGATCGTTTCTGTTGTGCACTTACAGTACCTAATAAAGAAAACTTTGCCACCTACAGCGTATGACAAAACTGTATTCCGTAATTGTTTTGCTAAAGCAAAACTTAGTTATGCTAAACATTATAAACGCTACGTTTTGCTTTAGCAAAACAATGCTCCGAAGTAACAACGAAGTTAGTTTTGCTAAAGCAAAATTTGTAATAAAAGTCTAGAAAAATAGTACACCATCGTTGTTTTAATAAATTAAAATTTGCTTTGCACTCGTTGCGAGATTGCCTTCGCAACGAGCGATCTAAGAACGTACGTGTCAAGTTTTGCTTTAGCAAAATTAAGTGCAAACTTTAGGACTTTCATCTTCGGAATGCATTTGGTTTGGCTAAAGCAAAACCATACACCTCTGGTGCTTAAATTGCACCATAGTCGCTCGTCTATGCATCTACGATGCAAAAAAGTTGATTCGCAAGGTTTTGCTTCGAAGAAGCAAATTCTCGTTAATGGCAACAAAGTTGGTTTTGCTAAAACAAAACGTTTTGCTAAAGTAAAACTTGACACATACGTGCTTAAAATGAAAACGTACGTGCCTATTATCTTGTATTTTCTTTATTAACAACTCAAATTTTTTAAATAATGAAAAATTTTGGGTACACTCTAAACACTTATTTTAGTTAAGACAAAATAGACGAAACAACGCCTGCACCAACTGTTCTATTTCCTTCCCGAATAGCAAAACGCATACCTTTTTCAATAGCAATTGGCTCAATTAATTGAACAATAACCTTAATACGATCTCCAGGCATTACCATTTTAAGCTCGCTATCATCATCTAATCGAAATGATTCAATTTCACCCGTTACATCTGTTGTTCGCACATAAAATTGTGGACGATATCCTGGGAAAAAAGGTGTATGACGACCTCCTTCTTCTTTACGAAGAACATACACTTGTGCTTCAAATTTTGTGTGAGGAGTTATTGTTCCAGGTTTAGCTAAAACCATTCCACGTTGTATATCATTTTTTTGTATACCTCGAAGAAGAATTCCCACATTATCGCCAGCTACACTTTCTTCTAATGTTTTTTGAAACATTTCAAGTCCAGTAACAGTTGTTGTTCGCGTATTATTTAATCCAACAAGTTCAACCGTAGCTCCTACTTTTACAGAACCACGTTCAACTCGACCAGTTGCAACAGTACCACGACCTGTAATAGAAAAAACATCTTCAACCGCCATAAGAAACGGTTTATCCGTTTCTCTTTCAGGGGTTTCGATGTAATTATCAACATTATCCATCAACTCCAAAATTTTGTCTACCCATTCATTGTCACCTCGATTTATTGAAGGGTTTTCTGTTAAAGCACTCAAAGCTAAAAGCGCTGAACCTGAAACAATTGGAATGTCGTTTCCTGGAAACTGATACGCATCTAAAGTTTCACGAACTTCTAATTCTACTAACTCTAAAAGTTCTGGGTCATCTACTTGATCTTGTTTATTTAAAAAAACAACAATATTTGGAACACCTACTTGTTTTGCTAACAAAATATGTTCCTTCGTTTGTGGCATTGGTCCATCAGCTCCAGAAACAACTAAAATAGCCCCATCCATTTGGGCTGCCCCTGTAATCATGTTTTTAACATAATCAGCATGACCCGGACAATCTACGTGAGCATAATGACGTGCATCCGTTTCATATTCGACGTGACATGTATTAATTGTAATTCCACGTGCCTTTTCTTCTGGAGCCGAATCAATATCGGCGTATTGACGAGCTTTCCCACCACTTCGAAGAGCTAAAGCCATAGTAATTGCAGCCGTTAATGTTGTTTTTCCGTGGTCAACATGACCAATAGTTCCAATATTTATATGAGGTTTCTTTCTTTGAAATTTTGAGCGTGCCATAGTGTTATAAAAATTTTTATTGTAATTTTCTAAAGTTTTGCTTTTCTAAGTTTTTCTAAAGTTTTTGTTTGCTAAAGCAAAACGTCATTATGCTAAAGACCACAAATATGACCGTTTAGCTTTAGCAAAACTTGGTTCGTCCGTGTCTAGAAAATTTCACTTCTCATGCAAGTTTTGCTTTGGCAAAACGTTTTGCTAAAGCAAAACCCATTTCGTGGCCTCTAACGAGAATTTGCTTCTTCGAAGCAAAACCTTTTTTTTTGCACTCTAAGCACGTATGTGCTTAGAGTGTAAAGAAAGCGATAAAGCCTAGATAAGCCACTTTGTTTTCTTACCTATGAATTTACATTGACCTGTTTGTTTACAACAAGGTTATGCACTTATAGTGTATAGCATAAATCAGCAATTTTGTTGTCTCTGATGCCTAGAAATAACAAACACGAAAACGAAATTTTTTAAAACTTCGTTTTTAGAGTGTGGCTTTACAAGAAAACTGGTTTGCTAAAACAAACTTAAGTTTTGTTCAAACAAAACTTACGAAAGCTTTTTTTCGATTTGTAAGTACAAAGAATCGAAGTTGTTTTTATTTGTACTTGTACGTGTAAAGAAACAAAACCTATACCTATAATTTGCTCCGTAAATCGAAAGCACTCTAGGTGACACGTTTTTCTTGGGTTAAACAAAAGCCAGAAAGAACCGAGTGGTTATAAGATAGTTATAATTAGCCAACTAATAAGCAATACAATAAATATTTGATAAATATTTGATAATGATTGAAGAATAAAAAAGTACGAATACTTTTGATATAGGTTTTTACTATCGTTGCCTTGTTATGCATCTTCATTGCAGAATACATTTTTAGGTATGTACCCTCTGTGTATTTTTTTGTTAGTAAAATACACTGAACACGTACGCCCCTAGAAAGTGCAAATCTTGAAGTATATTTATTTTACTCACTAAAACACAAAAACGAATAGCATAAGATAATACAAATGTAAAAAATAAAACGAAAGTAACTTGAATCAAAAATACTATAGCATAAAAGCCAACCAATTAAAACCGATGTTTTGCAAACGCTTTGTTAGCTTCAGCCATTTTATGAACTTCATCTCTTTGTCTAACTGCGTTTCCCATTCGTTTAGAGGCATCTAAAAGTTCATTGCTTAACTTTGAAGCCATATCACGACCTGATCTTGCACGAGAAGAGGATAATAACCAACGTATAGCCAATGCTGTTCCTTGTTCCGGATTAACTCTTAATGGAACTTGATGCGTTGATCCCCCCATGCGTCGAGCTTTTACAATAACTAATGGAGTAACGTTGCGTACAGCTTCTTCGACGACTTGAATAGGGTCTCTTTCCGTCGCTTTTTCAATCTTAAAAATAGCGCTGTAACATAATCGATACGCTAAATTTTTTTTCCCTTTCTTCATAATATTATTTACCATCATCTCAATGAGACGATTTTGATAAATGGGATCCGGTAAAATACTATTTTTTACAAATGTTCGTCTACGAGCCATAAATATAATTATATTAAAAATTTTTTTCCCGCTTATAAACTTTCGCTTATATAAAGTATGTACGTACACTAGCCGCATAAAGGTTTTGTTTTTGTTAAAGCAAAATTTGTAAGGCTTTGCTTTGCACTCGTCTTGAAATCGCTTTTTGTGACTAGTTATCTCTAGGCACCTCTGTCGCTTAGAGACCAGCGACGAAAGAACAGTCAAAGCAAAGCGAATATTGTTTTAACAAAATAAAACTTAAAATGTACTATAGCTTTTGCATATAACTAAAACGTTAAAAAACAGTTTTATTTTGGTCGTTTTACACCGTATTTTGAGCGACCTTGAACACGGTTTTTGACTGCTGCAGCATCTAAGGTACCCCGTACAATATGATAACGAACACCAGGCAAATCTTTTACCCTGCCCCCTCTAACTAAAACCACTGAATGCTCTTGTAAATTGTGACCAATTCCAGGAATATAGGCCGTTACTTCAAAACCTGTTGTTAAACGAACACGTGCTACTTTCCGTAAAGCCGAATTCGGTTTTTTTGGAGTAGTTGTGTAAACTCTCGTGCAGACGCCACGTCGTTGGGGACACGATTTTAAAGCAGGCGATTTCGTTTTATTCTTAATTTCTTGTCGAGCGTCACGAATTAATTGTTGAATTGTTGGCATATGTTATTGTTTTTAATGAAAAAAATTTATACCGAAGCACAGTAAATTATTGGTTTTGCATACAAATCCAAAAAAGCGATTGGCACATACGTTTTTAATGCGTTGCACTTCTTTTGTGAAAAGAAAACACGCATTGAGAAACAACGAAGGTGCAATTTAAGCACTGTAGGTGTTAAGTTTTTCTTTCGCAAAACGAAGTGCATAAGTTTCGATTTGTTTGTACAGTCAAAAATTTATAAAAACTTCAGAAAGCAACTTTGGTGCTTCAATTTGCAAACAAAACTTCGTTTTTTACGTTTCTACTTCGTCTTCCAGGCGTATGCACTTTTTCTGTTTTTCTCCTAAAAAACCAAGTTTTTTTTTGTTTACAAAAATATTGTTTTGCTAAATCAAAACGTAACACCTATAGTTTTTAGCTTAACAAAAATTGGTTAAAGCAAAACTTAAAAGAAAAAAGTGGATAATCTCTCAATTTAAATGAAGCTAACAAATAAAGCTCACAAATTTACAAAAAAATAAAATATGGTCATTTTTCGGAAAAATCAAAGTCTTGATTGAATCCGTTTTTCGTACGTTTTGCTAAAACAAAACCTTTATCTGGAATAGGCTTCGAAGAAACAAAAAATTCAATTTTGTTGCCACTAGCGAAAGTTTGCTTCTTCGATGCAAAACCAACTTCGTCGCCTCTTGCGAGATTTTGCTTCTTCGAAGCAAGACAAAGACACTCGTGTCTTTCTATTCGTAACCTCTCGCAAGAATTTGCTTCGCAAAACGTTTTGTTAAAACAAAACCAACTTTATAGCCTCTTGCGAGAATTTGCTTCTTCGAAGCAAAACGTTTGCTAAAGCAAAACCAACTTCGTCGGCTCTCGCGAGAATTTGCTTCGCAAAACAAAGACATTCGTGTCTTTTTACTTCGCAATCTCTTGCGAGAATTTGCTTTGAAGAAGCAAAACTAACTTCGTTGCCTTTTGCGAGAATTTGCTTCGCAAAACGTAGAATTAGTATATAAAAAATCAGTTTAAAAAAATAGAAACGAAGTTTTTAAAAAATTCATTTTAAATTTGTGTGGCAAATTGCTTATAAATCAAAATGGTTTTTTGAAAAAAAGTGCAATAGGGTACAGATTTGACCATGCCCTGTAGGAATTGAACCCACCCCTAAGGTTTTGGAAACCTCTGTTCTACCGATAAACTAAGGGCATTTCGTGCAAAACACAAAATCAATGTTTTGCTTTAGCAAAACTTGGCACATTCGTGCTTAGAAACGGCTGTGCTTTTTTAAACTTTTGGTTATTTCTAGAAATAAAGAAATATTTTGATTTGAGTCGTTGTTAGTCAAAAAAAAAGTTTATTTGTATTCAGGTATGGCTAAGGCACCATTTAAAAAAGAAAATTGGCTTCTTCGAAGCAAATTCTCGATAGAGAATTGATTTGTTATTTGAAATTGTTTTCGGGATGACAGGATTTGAACCTGTGACCCCCTGTTCCCAAAACAGGTACTCTACCAAACTGAGCCACATCCCGATTACACGGCTAATAACTATCAATTTTCTAGAATCTTTTTTATTTTACAATTTCTTATATATTTTACAATTTCTTAGTAGTACATGCAACCGATAATGCATAAAAATGCGATGGCTTATTAAGTTTTATTTTAATAAAACTAAATTTTGCTTAAGCAAAACCAATAAAGGTAGGCATTTACGGTGCCTACCTTTAAAATTAAAAAGAAAAAACTAAAGGGTCTGGAAAAAAACGATTAATTTCAATAAGAAGCGCTGCTGTAATGGAAAACCAAATAAGTGCAACTACTGGGGCTGTAGATAAATAAATTGTAAAATTTTTCATAACATTAAATTAAAAAATTTAAAACGTTTTTTAGCTTATTAGGATTTGTTTTGCTATTGTTTTGAATGCACCCTTGGTTATGCATTTTTTGGGCACGCACGTACCAAGTGTATTCAAAGTACAAAAAAATAGATTTTTTGCTTTGGACTCGTTGCGAAAGCAATCGAAGCACGTACGTGCTTAAAATGTAAAACGTACGTGTTTAGATCGTTTTTTTTTTTCATTTACGATGCATAGACAAGTGTAAAACAAAGCAAAGAAGCGAAAAAGTTATATTTCGTAAAAGCATACAAACATTTTTGATTTGTAAAAAAAAACAAAGTTTTTCAAAACGAAATTTTTAAATTTGTTAGTACATTCTATGGTCACTGTAAATATCTTCAGGGCATTACAACTTTTGCTTCAGCAAAACGTTTTGCTAAAGCAAAACCTCCTCTAGCGAGAATTTGCTTTTTCGAAGCAAAACAAAACGTAAAAAAACAAAAAAAAATATTGGCCTGATCCATAAGAGCTTGGCTTTTTAAGTAATACCAAAGTTGATATGCTTTCTCTATTACTATTATATCATAAATCTTATAAAACAAATATTCAATTTTTTTTACGCTTTTTTATATCTCTATCTTGCTTCGATTTTGTTTATGACACCTACGGAATGCAACTTCGTTGCTCGTTATGAAGGCAATTTGCGAAGCTTTGCTTTAACAAAACTTGGCACGCACGTGCTTAAAGTGCATTATGTGTTTAAAAACCTCATCATTAAATGTGTGAATAATAAATCAGAGAAGAGATACACTATAAAATCTATATTCGGGTGAACGACGGGGATCGAACCCGCGCATGAAGGAGTCACAGTCCTTTGCCTTACCACTTGGCTACATCCACCATGGTATTCATTTTTCTATATACAAAAACGAAACATTGTTAAACTATAAATAAATTTGTACAACTCCAATTACTATTTTATCTTCATTCACCGTTCTAAAGCAAGATTGCTATTTGATTATATTTGTAAATTTCTTTTTTTGTCTTTTTAAGCACGTACGTGCCAAGCTTTGTTAAAACAAAGCATCGCAAAAAGCAATTCTTAAAGTATAAACTTATTGACTAAATTCGATTATTTCGTTTTGCTCCTATTAATCTAAATTATAGAAAGAACTTACTAGACATCGAAAACATAAAGAAACTAATAAGCAAAAATAATGTTTTGTTTTGCAAGCGTCTATGCACCTCCGTCGCTCGTCTATGCATCGTAGATGCAAAGAATCGCTTTCTTTACATCTACGATGCATAGACGAGTGCAAAGAAAGCGATTAAAGCACGTACGTTTTTAAAATGTGCCTTCAAAATACAATTTCAAAACAAAGGAAAACAAAGAAGCGAAAAAGGCGCATTCCGATGGTGTAAAATCTGAGTTACTTTTTTTTGTTTTGCTTGAACAAAATTTAAAAAAGTATTTTAAAAACTTCGTTTCTTCTTACAAATCTAATAACGTCATTTTTTTTTTTAATTTGTATTTGAACGCTAAAAAGTTTTTGCAACGAAGTTGTTTGCTAAAGCAAACTTAGCACATACGTGCTTAGAAAGACACTTGTGTCTTTGTAATAAAGAGAATTAAGAACGAGCTGCTTGGAAACGTGCTCTGGCTCTTTTGAAAGCAAAATTAGCTTCAATTTTTTCTTTACCGCTTAAAGAAGGTTGTGCAAGTCGTTTTTGCGCTTCTAAAAAGTTTTTTTCTGCTTGTGCTTTATCGATTGTCTCTGCTGACTCCGCACCGTTTACTAAAACTGTCACTACATTATCTTTAACAATTCCAAATCCCCCCATAACGGCAACATTACTCCAACTGGTATTAGATCTTAACAAAATGACACCTACTTCTAATGCAGTTACTAAAGGAGCATGGTTTTTTAAAACCCCCATTTGCCCCGTATTTGTAGGAAGAATAATTTCTTCTGCCTTCTCTTTTAAAAAAACCTTATCAGGGGTCATAATTAATACTTCTAATGACATACTTTTTACTCCAAATTACTATTTTATTAAAATTAAAATTTTGTTTTTAAAAACCAAGCACGTGTGTGCTAAGTTTGCTAAAGCAAACCCTCCCCTTTTTTATTTTATTTAACGAAAATTTAACTTGTTATGCTTTGCACTTACAGTGCATCCCAAAGGTGCAAAAACTATGGTGATTCTATAATGTTCTCGTAGGATCACCTATAACTTTCGTACCACATATGTGCTTTGAGTGCACTTTCGGAAAACAAAACTTGGGTATGAATATACAATACATTCCGAAGATTATACACTCGTCTATGCACCTCCATCGCTTCGCTCCGATCGCCTTCGCACGATGATCGCCTTTTCTTTGCACCTGCAGTGCATAAACGAGTGCAAAGAAAACGATTTAAGCACGTACGTTGTGCACCTTCGGGGTGCACCGTAAATGCTTAGCATTACAAGTTTTGCTTTAGCAAAATACACAACCGAAGGTGCAACTGTAAAGCTTATGCTCACCAGCGTTTGGTTTTTAAATTTGTAAATTGATTAACTTTGTTTTAGTTTATCAGCTTTTTCTATAGCTTCATCAATTTTTCCAACAAGATAAAAAGCTTGTTCTGGTAAATCATCAAGCTCTCCTGAAATAACGGAGTTAAATCCTTGAATAGTTTCCGCTAAAGCAACGTATTTACCAGGCGAGCCTGTAAATACTTCTGCAACAAAGAAAGGTTGGGATAAGAATCGTTCCACTTTTCTTGCTCGTGCTACGATAAGTCTGTCTTCTTCAGATAGTTCGTCTAATCCTAAAATTGCGATAATATCCTGTAATTCTTTATATCTTTGCAAAGTTTGTTTCACATCTTGTGCACACGCATAATGTTTTTCTCCTACAATCCAAGGTTGTAGCATAGTAGATGTAGAATCGAGTGGGTCTACAGCTGGATAAATACCTTTAGAAGCTAATGCACGAGAAAGAACTGTTGTTGCGTCTAAATGGGAAAACGTAGTAGCCGGAGCTGGATCGGTCAAATCATCAGCGGGCACATACACGGCTTGAATTGAAGTGATGGAACCATCTTTCGTTGACGTAATTCTTTCTTGTAAGCCACCCATTTCAGTAGCCAATGTTGGTTGGTATCCAACGGCTGAGGGCATACGTCCTAACAAGGCTGAAACCTCGGAACCTGCTTGTACAAAACGGAAAATATTATCAATAAATAAAAGCACATCTCGTTTGCTGATATCTCTAAAGTATTCCGCCATAGTTAAAGCCGTTAAACCAACTCGCATACGAGCACCAGGTGGTTCATTCATTTGGCCATAAACCAAAGCTACTTTTGATGAAGAAAGATCTTCTTCATTAATTACTTTAGATTCCTTCATTTCGGCATACAAGTCGTTGCCTTCTCTTGTTCGTTCACCTACACCCCCAAAAACGGAAACTCCACCATGAGCTTTTGCAATATTGTTGATAAGCTCCATAATTAAAACTGTTTTACCAACGCCGGCTCCACCAAATAAACCAATTTTACCGCCACGTCTATAAGGAGCTAAAAGGTCTACAACTTTAATGCCTGTTTCAAAGATAGCTAATTTTGTATCTAAATCCACAAACGCGGGAGCAGGGCGATGGATAGGTAATCCTTCTTTAGCTCCAACATCACCTAAATTATCTACTGGATCTCCAAGAACATTAAAAATTCGTCCTAAAGTCGCTTCCCCAACTGGCACTGTTAAAGGATTTCCAGTGTCTACAACATCCATACCACGCATAAGACCATCCGTTGCATTCATTGAAATAGCTCGAACACAATGATCGCCTAATAGTTGTTGAACTTCACACGTTACTGAAATTTCTTGTCCAGCTTCATTCTTGCCATTGACTAAAAGAGCATTATAAATGTTCGGCATTTTACCGGCCGGAAAAGAAACATCTAATACAGGTCCAATAATTTGTGTAATGCGACCTACATTTTTTGTTTTACTAACCTCTTTTTTAGAAGAAGTTTTGCTCGACGAGCTTGCAGAAGATGCCGCAAATACAGAAAAATTTACTTTTGAAGATAAAGTCATAATTAATAAATTGTCTAATACGTTAAAAATATTTGAATTGCTTACTACATTTTTCTAAAGTTTTACTTTAGCCTCGGTAGCGGCAACGAAGTTGCTTTTCGATTCTTTGTTTTGTGTCGAAAAGGAATTGCATAGGTGCATTTTAGACCCATACGTTTTGTTTTGCGAAGCAAATTCTCGATAGAGGTTTTGCTTCTTCGAAGCAAATTCTCGATAGAGGTTTTGCTTCTTCGAAGCAAATTCTCGATAGAGGTTTTGCTTCTTCGAAGCAAATTCTCGATAGAGGTTTTGCTTCTTCGAAGCAAATTCTCGATAGAGGTTTTGCTTCTTCGAAGCAAATTCTCGATAGAGGTTTTGCTTCTTCGAAGCAAATTCTCGATAGAGGTTTTGCTTCTTCGAAGCAAATTCTCGATAGAGGTTTTGCTTCTTCGAAGCAAATTCTCGCAAGAGGCCACGAAGTTGGTTTTGCTTCTTCGAAGCAAATTCTCGTTAGAGGTTTTGCTTTAGCAAAACGTTTCGTGAAGCAAATTTTCGGAAGAAACAACGAAGTAGTTTGCTAAAGCAAACTTAGCACATACGTGCTTAGAAAGACACATGCATTTGTAATGGTAAAAAGCTTTTTTAAAACCAAATTGCAATGTTTTTGTTTGAACAAAGATAATGTTTATAATTAGCAAAAATCTAAAAATAAAGTTTGTAACTGTTTTGGTTGATTATAAGCACCATAAGCAACGAAGTTGTTTATCTAGGTTTTAGCAGAGACAAAGTTTTACACCTTCGAGCTGCATCTTTGTCGTGCGGTTTTGCTAAATAAAAACTTGGAACGTACGCTCTTAGATCACTTTTTTTGTCCCTAAGGTGCATAAAGAATTGTTTTCTAAGCACGTATGTGCAAAGTTTGCTAAAGCAAACTTTGCATCTATGATGCATAGACGAGTGCAAAACATTTTAAGCAACGTAGGTTGTGCATTTTCGGTATATTTTAAGCGCGTACGTGTTACGTTTTGCTTATTTGAAAGAAAAGAAACAAGTTATGTATCTTTTTTCTTATGCATTGTAAGCACATAGCCTAAAAAGTCAAGAATAAATTGAAGTGATGTTATGCTAAGAACTAACAAATCGAAAAAAGCTTTGGGATATTTTGCTTCTTCGAAGCAAAAACTGAGTTTGCTTCGAAGAAGCAAACCAGTTTTACTGTTACGTTTTTCTTTGCACGCATCTATACACTTACAAAATACATTGAACGAAACATTTTAAAATGCTATTTTTTAGCTTTAAATAAAAAGTACATTTTAAATATAATGCTTTGTTTTTCGATGTCACATCTATAAGAAAAGCTTTTATAAAAAAATAAAGATCAACAATTATTGTTCAAAAATCATGCAAGTAACTCTTTTAGTTGCGTACGTTTTGTTTTGCTAAAGTAAAAATTGTAAGTCACTGAAGAATTTTGCGCTCTAAGCACGTACGTGCCAAGTTTTGCTTTAGCACAACCTCGCAAATCGCCTTCGCAGCGAAGTGTATTTTAGAAGTGCTGTTTTCTACGCTACGCCTTTATAGTGCATACGCCTGGAAGACTAAGCAGTTAGCCTTCCAGGCGTATGCACTCGTTGCAAAATCGTGTTTTTTGGATCTACGATACATAGACAAACGACAAAAGTACATTACAAAATAGCTTAGCAGAGAAAATACAAAACAAAACTTAGTAAAAAAAGGAAAACGTTATTGGGCCGAGCTGGATTTGAACCAGCGTAGGCATATACCAACGGATTTACAATCCGTCCCCTTTAACCACTCGGGCATCGACCCTTTATTTTTATTCTTTGTTTTAGTAAGTATATACATGCTTACCCTCTAAAAACAAGTCCTTCAAATTCATTGACTCTATCTCTTCTATACAAATGCAAAATTGAAAACGATATTTTTAGATTTATACTTCCAAAATGTGTGCTTTGAAGTTGGTTTTGCTTTAGCAAAACGTTTTGCAAAACAAGCTCTCGATAGTGGCAACGAAGTTGTTTGCTAAAGCAAACTTAGCACATACGTGCTTAGAAAGACACGCGTGTCTTTCTTTTTCGAAAGCAAAACGGAGTTGTGCACCGTGGAAGTGCAGGTGCACAACTCCGTTTTGCTTTCGAAAAAGTGAAAAAAAAGTTGTTTTTGCAAAACTTTGATTTAGAAGCCATCATGTTGAGCCACCTGTAAGAACTGTGCGTGCAATAGTGTGAATTTTTTTTAAGATAAAGCTTACACCGCTTTACACGGTTACACTTGCAAACAAATTTGCCCTTAAAAAGAAAATCATACAAATTCGTCTAATTCTATGGAGCAGTGGCGTTAATGGAGTAAATCGATAAAATTTTAGAAAAGACCTAGCGTTAGTGAGATGTCAATAGGTAATGTTGCTCCTATTCCTAGATATATTGCAAACACTGTTCCGATTAAAAACACGGTTGTAGCTACGGGACGTCTAAAAGGATTTTGAAATTTATTTATGCTTTCAATAAACGGTACTGTAATTAAACCTGCAGGAACAGCGGCCATAAGAAGAACACCTAAAAGTTTATTTGGCACTGTGCGTAGAAGTTGAAAAACTGGAAAGAAGTACCATTCGGGAAGAATCTCTAACGGTGTGGCAAAAGGGTTTGCAGGCTCTCCAATAGCAGCAGGATCTAAAACAGCTAAACCAATAACACCAGCAAAAGTACCTAAAATAACTACAGGGAATATGTAAAGCAAATCGTTAGGCCATGCAGGCTCACCATAATAATTATGGCCCATGCCTTTAGCTAATTTTGCTCGTAAAATAGGATCTGAAAGATCCGGTTTTTTTGTAACTGCCATATAATTTTAAAATACTTAATTTTTTTATTAATGTTTTGCAACGAAGTTGTTTGCTAAAGCAAACTTAGCACATACGTGCTTAGAAAGACACGCGTGTCTTTGCAACGAAGTTGCGACTTCGAAAAAGCAAATTCTTGCTAGAGGCAACGAAGTAGAAAGACACGAGTGTCTTTGCTACGAAGTAGGTTTTGCTTCTTCGAAGCAAACGTTTTGCTTCTTCGAAGCAAAATCTCTCAAGAGGCTACGAAGTTGGTTTTGCCTTAGCAAACGTTTTGCGAAACAAATTTTCGCAAAAGGCAACGAAGTTGTTTGCTAAAGCAAACTTAGCACATACGTGCTTAGAAAGACACTCGTGTCTTTGCAACGAAGTTGATTTTGCTTTAGCAAAATGTTTTGCGAAGCAAATTCTCGCAAGAGGCAACTAAGTTGGTTTTGCTTTAACAAAACGTTTTGCTTCGAAAAAGCAAAGTCTACCAAAGCATTTTTCGATTTGTAACTGCAAAGCAAGTTTTGCTTTAGCAAAACTTTCGATTTGTACATGCAGAGCTTACAAAAGAAAAACATTTTGTTATAGAGGTCCAGAGATTCCTTGCTTTCTAATCATTAGAAAATGTGCAAGCATCAAAACAGCTGTTACGAGAGGTAATACAAATGTGTGTAAACTGTAAAAACGAGTTAGTGTAGATTGTCCAACACCAACGCCACCTCTTAAAAGCTCCACGACTGTAGGGCCTATTACTGGAATAGCATCTGGAACTCCTGTTACAATTTTAACGGCCCAATATCCAATTTGATCCCAAGGAAGTGAGTACCCTGTAACACCAAAAGACACGGTGCATACCGCCATCGTTACCCCAGTAACCCATGTTAATTCTCTTGGTCGTTTAAAACCGCCAGTCAAATACACACGAAAAACATGTAAAATCATAGACAGAACCATCATGCTAGCTGACCAACGATGAATTGAACGAATAAGCCATCCAAAGTTTACAGAAGTCATAATATATTCTACTGATGCAAAAGCTTCTGCTACGGTTGGACGGTAGTAAAAAGTCATAGCAAACCCCGAAGCTACCTGCACTAAAAAGCATGTAAATGTAATTCCCCCAAGGCAGTAAAAAATGTTCACGTGGGGCGGAACATACTTAGATGTAATATCATCGGCGATTGATTGAATTTCCAATCGCTCTTCAAACCAGTCGTACACTTTACTCATATTTCGGATTATTACATTATAAAATCACGATTAGTCTAAATTTAAAATTTCCAATACTTAAAAATCTTTTATTTTAAGTTTTTATAAAGTTTGACACATTTTTTTAGATTTTTCTACGTTTGAAATATACCGAAGGCTATACTAAGTAGAAAGACATTTATGTCTTTCTGCTTAGTAGCAGCTATCGAGAATTTGCAACTTCAAGCACGTATGTGCTAAGCGACTTCGCAAAACAAAAGGTACGTGTCTAGAAAAACAACTCCGGTGCTTTGTATTTACAAATTTGCAATAAAAGCAACCTCGCTCTAAGCACATATGTGCTAAGTTTGCTTTAGCAAACCTTTACAATAAAAATGCTTTGCTTTTTTAGATTTGTAGATGTATAAAAAAATTGATTTATGTATAAAAAAGCACGTTATACAAATCTAAGATTTGATTATAGTGGTTGGTTTTGCATGAACAAATATAATATCTTTGGATTTATATTTGTTCATGTATAGAAAGGCTAAAATAAAATTTTGGCAAAAGATCATTCTTAAAATATTTTTATTTGTAGAGTATATAAAGATAAATATTACTTTCAAGTCTTTAAAAATCTACAAAATACAAAATCTCGTTTTCTAATCAAGAAAAAAAACGAACAACGAAGGTGCGCTCAAAGCACATACTTTTAAGCATCTATATCATAAATGTACAAGTAAGAGGTTGTTTTGCGAAGCAAATTCTCGATAGTGGCTACGGAGTACTTTGCTAAAGCAAAGTGAGCACATACGTGCTTAGAAAGACACTCGTGTCTTTGCAACGAAGTTGGTTTTATTTTAACAAAACGTTTTGCTTCGAAAAAGCAAGCTCTCGGGAATGACAATGAAGTTGTTTGCTAAAACAAACTTAGCACATACGTGCTTAGAAAAACACACGGTTCTTTAAAGTTGGTTTTGCTTTAGCAGAACGTTAGGCTAAAGCAAAATTGTGCACCTACTGTGCTTAAAAAGTTCTTATAGGCACGTGCGTGCCTATAAAAACAACTACGTAATTTACCATACGAATAAAAAGTAGCAAGAAAACGCTACTTAAATAAAATTGAGTTGTTAATCATTAGGATTTCGAGCTGGGTCATTAGACAAAAACCCAAAAATAAAAAGGGAAACAAAAAAAGTTACCGTCGTGTAAACCACTAGTTTTAAAGTTAACATGTGTTAATAATAAATATCTTATAGGCTACTCCTTTTAAGGTTTTTGAAGGTATGCTTTTTCTTTGTTTGACTAAAACCAAACTTAGTTTGGCTACTGTTTTGCTTCTTTGAAGCAAAACAAATCGGTTTATGCATTAACAAACGTTTTGATTACAATTTTTAAATTTGTGCTGCATGCAACAGGATTCGAACCTGTGTCTCCTTTCGGAAGCAGATTATGAGTCCGCCGCTTTAACCACTCAGCCATACATGCTGTAACTTCTAAAACTTCGCCACACAAAACGACAATAAATAAAGTTTTGTAAAATTTGTGGGTACTTACCTAACAAACCATAAATACGGTATAAGTTTATCATTTGCGAACGACAGGTGTACTCGATTGTTTTGCTGGCATAATTATTCATGAATACGGTTAAAGAGCGTTATCTTAAAAGAATATATTGAAAGTTCGATGATAAAGTGATAATACCAGGTTTGCTAAAGCAAACTTAGCACATACGTGCTTAGAGAGCTTTATAAGTAACTATGATACTGTTGTTACGCACCTCCGTCGTTTTTCGTTACAAGTTTTGCTTTAACAAAACGATTGAAGCACGTATGTGCCAAGTTTCTGCTTGAACAAAACCTTGCGAAGCGACGAAGATACATTTCAAAGGTGCAATTGTGAGGCTTATGCTAAGCATGAGCATAGACAAAAAGAAAAAGCACCGAAAAGCTCAATTAATACTAATAACTTAGCCCCATACTACGAGTTGTTTCTGATCCTAAGTAGACACGTACACTCAGAAAATCAGTAGGACAAGCTGACTCACAACGTTTGCACCCTACGCAGTCTTCTGTTCGAGGCGCCGAAGCTATCTGGTTTGCTTTGCACCCATCCCAGGGTGTCATTTCAAGAACATCTGTTGGACAAGCACGCACACATTGTGTGCAGCCAATGCAAGTATCGTATATTCGAACTGAATGAGACATAACTGTTTTTAAGAATAAATTTTTATCTAAGATTGACCTTAATATTTTATGAATAGTGACGTTTTGCTTTAGCAAAACGTAACACTTACGGTGCTTCGAATGGTTTTCTAGAAGTAGAAAAACTTCGTTCATTGTTTGGCTTCTCGCGAGGTTTTGTTTTAGCAAAACTTGGCACGTACGTGCTTAGAGTGCAAACTAAAACTTGGTTTTTCGTACGTTTTGTTAAAGTAAAACTTAGCACCTATAGTGTTTACCATAGCATCGTTTTTAGAGTTGTACGAGTTATAGATCTAGAGTGCATAGGTTTGCTAAAGCAAACTTAGCACATACGTGCTTAAAAAGCAATGCTTTTTTATTTTATCTGATCTATTATAAAAAATCAATCGAGAACAATGTAAATTTATAATTCAAAAATGAAATATTTTTAATATTTTAAGCTATAAATCGTTCTGCTAAAGCAAAACTTGTTTTTTTCTAAGTACGTACGTTTTGGTGAGCTTTGAAGAAGCAAATTTTCGCTAGTGGCAACGAGGTTGTTTGCTAAAGCAAACAACCTCGTTGCCACTAGCGAAAATTTGCTTCTTCAAAACCTCTTGCGAGACTTTGCTTCGAAGAAGCAAAACAAAACAAAAAAAGCAAACAGCTAAAAGTAATTTAAAGAATGATGTTTTTTTAGTCTAATGGACGCATGAAAAGAACAGGTTCTAGATCACGGTCGAGACCTTTTTCAAACCCCGCTGCCGCAGCTCGAGCTCTACCTGCGTGCCATAAGTGACCCACAAAGAAGAAGAAGCCAAGGCAAAAATGTGACGTAGCTAACCAGCTTCGCGGTGAAACAAAGTTAACTGCATTAATTTCAGTGGCAACACCACCAACTGAGTTCAGAGATCCCAGTGGCGCGTGCGTCATATACTCTGCTGCACGACGCTCTTGCCAAGGTTGAATATCATTTTTAAGCTTATTAAGATCTAAACCATTTGGGCCTCTTAAAGGTTCTAACCATGGACCACGGAAGTCCCAAAATCGCATAGTTTCGCCTCCAAAAATGATCTCACCTGTTGGAGATCTCATCAGGTATTTACCTAACCCCGTTGGCCCTTGAGCTGACGCAACATTAGCTCCTAATCTTTGGTCTCTTACCAGAAATGTGAAAGCTTGCGATTGACTCGCTTCAGGCCCAGTAGGGCCATAAAATTCACTTGGATATGCCGTGTTATTGAACCAAGACATACAACAAGAAATAATGGCCATCACAGAAACGGCAGCAATACTATATGAAAGGTACGCTTCGCCAGACCATACAAAAGCGCGTCTTGCCCAAGGCCATGGTCGAGTTAGAATATGCCAAACACCACCGAAAATAAGCAGTGTCCCAATCCATATATGACCGCCAATGATGTCTTCAACATTGTCCACACTTACGATCCAACCATCACCACCGAAAGGTGATTTTAATAGATAGCCAAAAATGACTGCTGGACTGATTGTTGGATTAGTAATGATTCTTGTGTCTCCACCCCCTGGGGCCCATGTGTCATAAACCCCTCCAAAGTAAAGCGCTTTCCATACCAAAAGCCAAGCACCAATTCCCAGTACAATTAAATGAATTCCTAAGATGGTTGTCATCTTGTTCTTATCTTTCCAAACATAGCCAAAGAAAGGAAAAGACTCTTCTAAAGTTTCAGGACCAGCTAAAGTGTGATATACACCACCGAATCCAAGCACGGCCGAAGAGATCAGGTGAAGAACACCTGAAACAAAATATGGAAAAGTGTCAATAACCTCGCCTCCTGGGCCAACACCATATCCTAATGTTGCAAGGTGAGGAAGCAAGATCAAGCCTTGCTCATACATTGGTTTTTCAGGTACGAAATGGGCAACCTCAAAAAGGTTCATCCCACCGGCCCAAAAAACAATAAGTCCGGCATGAGCTACATGCGCACCTAATAGTTTTCCTGAAAGATTTATTAAACGGGCATTACCAGCCCACCAAGCAAATCCCGTTGATTCTTGATCACGAGCACCTACAGAAAGTTGATTACTAAAGAGCGTTTCCACGTGGCAATACCTCCTCAGGGAATACAAGTTTTTCGTGTGGTTGGTCTTGAGCCGCCATCCATGCACGAATACCTTCATTTAATAGAATGTTTTTTGTGTAAAATGTTTCGAACTCTGGATCTTCCGCTGCTCGGATTTCTTGTGATACAAAGTCATATGCTCTTAAGTTGAGAGCTAGACCAACAACACCAATGGCACTCATCCATAAGCCTGTTACAGGCACGAATAACATGAAAAAGTGTAACCAACGTTTGTTTGAAAAGGCTACACCAAAGATTTGTGACCAAAATCTATTAGCAGTTACCATCGAATATGTTTCTTCGGCTTGTGTTGGATTAAAAGCTCGGAATGTGTTGGCACCATCACCATCTTCAAATAGAGTGTTTTCAACAGTCGCACCGTGAATAGCACAAAGCAAGGCTGCACCTAATACTCCAGCTACGCCCATCATATGGAATGGGTTCAGTGTCCAGTTATGGAAGCCTTGGAAGAACAAGATGAAGCGGAAAATTGAAGCAACACCAAAGCTAGGAGCAAAAAACCATCCAGATTGACCTAGTGGATAAATAAGGAAAACTGAAACAAACACCGAAATAGGACCAGAAAACGCAATCGCGTTGTATGGACGAAGTCCTACTGAACCTGCTAGTTCAAATTGGCGTAACATAAACCCGATAAGGGAAAAAGATCCATGAAGCGCTACAAACGTCCATAAACCTCCTAATTGGCACCAGCGAGTTAAATCTCCTTGAGCTTCAGGACCCCAGATAAATAGTAGGGAATGGCCTAAGCTATTTGCTGGAGTTGACACTGCAGCAGTTAAGAAATTACATCCTTCAATGTAAGAAGATGCTAATCCGTGTGTGTACCAACTTGTTACAAAGGTAGTTCCAGTTAACCAACCGCCTAATGCGAAGTATGCTGTTGGGAATAGTAAAAGACCAGACCAACCAACGAAGACAAATCGTTCACGGCGTACCCAGTCATCTACTTTTTTAAACCAATCTTTCTTCTCAAAAGGTTTACCGATTGCAATTGTCATATTAGAAATTCTCCTAAATTTAAAATATTTTTCTACTCTGACTTTATTTGTAAGTTTTGCATTGCGTTTGTCAATGAACCTCAATAATGCACCTTTGTTGCTCGTCTATGCACCGTAGGTGCAAAGAAAGCAATCGTTTTGATAAAACAAAACTTGTATCGCGAAGCGTTAGCGATGCGTAGACGATTGTTCGACGCCAAAGCGATTTCTTTGCACCTACGGTGCATTGACGAGTGCAAAAAAATAGATTGTCTAAATTGTGCACTTCCTCCGCCTTTGCGAGAGCGATCGTCTATGCATCTCCGACGAGTGCAAAGAAATAGCCTTCTTTGCGTCTACGATGCATAGACAAGCAACGAAGGTGCATTCCGGAATTGCACGTTTTGCTAAAGCAAAACGATTGTATTTGCACAAACAAATCTCAAAACAAAATTTTGACATGATGAAATTAAAGATTTGTTTTAACAAAACTTTAGAAATAAGTTCAACTAAAAATTTAATATTATTTTTATTTTAATATAAGAAATCCTCTACAAACAAAAGAATACTTTTCAAAACTAATCTCAAAATAGGCTTTTGCACTCGTCTATGCACCTTAGGTACAAAAAAGACAATCATTGCTAAGGCAAGCGTCGCAAAGCGACAAAAATACATAGACGATCATTTTCTTTACACTTACGGTGCATAAACGAGTGTAAAGAAAGTTTTGCTTTAACAAAACCATTTCGTTGCAAAATGTTTGTACTAAAATTGTTTTGCTAAAGCAAAATTGACAGTGCTTTTTGTTTGTGCGCATAAACGATCGCTTTCTAAGCACGTATGTGCTAAGTTTGCTTTAGCAAACTTTGCACTCGTCACAAAATAGCTTTCTTTGCACCTACGGTGCATAAACGAACGACGAAAATGCATAGACGATCGCTTTCGCAACAAGTGCAAAAAGTTTCTGCTAAAGCAAAACTTTTTTTTCACTGGAAGTAAAATATTATTCTATACAAAATTGATAATTAGGTGTTTTAAATTGAGCTAAAATTTTCAATCTTCCACCGTTTTAAACCAATTAAAATAAATTTTATTATTATTTCTATTTGTGTATAGAATTAAGATAATATAAATTATATTTATCTTAACTTTACAAATTTTTATTTTGCTATACTTACAAATCAAAGATTTTAAAACCGTGTTTTAAAAAACTTAGTTTCTAAATTTTTAAAAACTTAATTTTTAATCTAAGATTTTTTTAATGTTTTTTAAGTTTTTCTAAAGAAAAACGAAGTTTTGTCTGCAAAAACCAATAAAAAAACGCTTCTTTGCTTTGCTTTGCACTTGTCTATGCACCGTAGGTGCAAAAACGAGTAGTACAAAGCAAAAAAATCGACAAAGGTGCATTTTAAGCCCCACAGGTGCCAAGTTTTGCACCGGCGTTGTTTTGTTAAATCAAAATTTTGCATGTATGTGCCAAGAAAACGTAACCTACAATGCAAATTTTGCTTTAGCAAAACCTCGCAAATCGCCTTTACAACGAGTGCAAAGCAAAACTTAGAAAAAACGTATAAAATCTTTATAATAAAAAAAATGATGTTAAAATCGACTTTGCACTGTTGTACTCTTGCACTGCTGCAAGTATGTGTAATCGCCTGCAATCACCTGCAATCACCTGCAACGTTAAAAGAAAAAGAGTTTGCTGATGTACTAAGTTTTGCAAAAACAAAACGTTTTGCTAAAGCAAAACCAACTTCGTTGTCACTATCAAGATTTTGCTTCGAAAAAGCAGGCTTTTTAATGAGATGTTGCTTTTTCAAAGCAAAACAAAAAAAAGCAAAAATTAGCCTGTTGGTACAAAATTTTGCTGAAGCACATGTACAAATCTTCGATTTATATGGACGCCTTTCTTTTTCTCAAAAAAAACGTAGAAAACGACGGTTTTCAGAGATAGAAAAAATTCAAAATCGGTTAATTCGTATAAATTTTATTACAGGTCTAAATTTAAAAACGACGTTTTTAAAAACGTCGTTTTTAAGCACGTACAGACTCAACTTTGCTTTAGCACAACTTTGCTTTAGCAAAACTGTAAGTGTCATCTTGGTTTTGCTAAAGCAAAACTTAGAATGCACCTTCGTGATGTACCAAAAATTTTACACCTTCGTCATGCAGCGCAGGGGGACCTTTGAAGCATTACGATACTTTTCTTTGCACCTACTAATGCATAAACAATTGCTTTCGCACCGATCGCTTTCGCGACGAGAGCAAAGCAAGGTATTTAAAGCTTTAGCCATAAATGCAAAGCAACGAAATGAAGTGTCAAAAACAACAGCTTTTGGTAATACTTCAGAATCGCGAACTATAGTGGTGACTTCCGGAAAAGGTGGTGTAGGCAAAACAACGACAACAGCTAATTTAGGTATGTCAATAGCCAGATTAGGCTATCGTGTTGCATTAATAGATGCCGATATTGGATTACGAAATCTAGATTTACTACTGGGTTTAGAGAATAGGGTGTTATACACAGCTATGGATATTTTTGAAGGGGAGTGTCGGCTCGACCAAGCCCTTATTCGAGATAAGCGTTTAAAAAATTTATCGTTGTTGGCAATATCAAAAAATAGACAAAGATATAATGTAACAAGGCAAAAAATGGAAAGTTTAGTTTCATCTATTGCTGCTTTAGGTTACCAATTTATTCTGATTGATTGTCCAGCAGGTATAGACGTAGGATTTATTAATGCCATTTCCCCTGCTCAAGAAGCTCTTATAGTCACAACCCCTGAGATCACTGCTATGAGAGATGCAGATCGAGTTGCCGGTTTGTTAGAAGCAAACGGTATTTACAATGCAAAGTTATTAATAAATCGAGTAAGGCCTGACATGATACAACGTCATGATATGATGTCGGTTCAAGATGTTCAAGATGTTTTAGGTATCCCTCTCTTAGGGGCTATCCCAGAGGATTTAAATGTTATTGTGTCTACAAATCGAGGAGAACCACTTGTTCTTCGAAAAAAGTTAACCCTTTCTGGAATTGCCTTTGAAAATGCTGCAAGAAGACTTATTGGAAAACAAGATTATGTTATTGATTTAAAAACACCTTATAAATCCTTTTTTCAAAAGATACAATCAATTTTTACAGAATAGTCTTAGATACGTACACTTCGGTAACGTGACGTTTTTCTAAAATTTTTGTTAAGCACGTGTGTGCTAAGTTTTGCTTTAGAAAAACCTTGTTTTAGCAAAAACGCAAAGAAGTCAACGTAGATGCATAGACGATCGCCTTCTTGGCATTCTAAGCACGTGTGTGCCAAGTTTTGCTTTAGCAAAACCAACTTCCTTGCCACGCGAAGGCGACGTAGATGCATAGACGAAGGCAAAGCAAAACGTGTAAGAGTTTGCATAGAAATATGTTTTTCATTAGTCAAACGTAAGACTCACGACTCGTTTTGCTAAAACAAAACTTGCCTTTCTAAATATAAAAACGTCGTTTTTAAAATAATGTCACCACGCTCATGTTGTATCCTTTATAATATATATACATTATTTGTATCTTTCAAAACTGATGTCCAATATATATATAATATATAATATAGTTGTCTTGGTAAAAATTCATTTATTAGAAATATGGAAACATCTTTAACACGTCGTTATTTGATTACAGGTTCTCAAAGATTAAGCAATTACTTTTGGGCATCTCTCATATCTTTTGGAGGTCTCGGTTTCTTAATAACGGGTTTCATTTCTTTTCTTGGAAGAAGTCAAAAATCTGATATTTCTACACTAAACACAATCCAATTTTTTCCTCAAGGATTAATTATGGGTTTTTATGGATCTTTAGGCTTACTCTTTGGAATGTATTTATGGTTAAATATCATTTGGAAGGCTGGGAGTGGATTTAATGAATTTAATAAAAACAATGGCATTGTACGCATTTTTCGTTGGGGCTTACCTGGAAATGATAGACGTATCGATTTAACTTATAAACTAAAAGATATTTCAGCTGTACGCGTTTTATTAAAAGAAGGCGTTAATCCTCGCCGAAGTATTGCTTTACTTATAAAAGGTAAACAAGAAATCCCTTTAACTCGTATAGGACAACCCATTGCTTTACAAGATATTGAAAATGAAGCTTCTTCTTTAGCTCAATTTTTGCAAGTGTCTTTAGAAACATTTTATAAAATGTAATTGTTTATGAAAGCAGGAATTTAAATAATAGAATTCAAAACTTTCTTCAGAATCGCTATCTTCACGATCAAAAAAATCTTTTTCAGCTGCAGTCAATACGAAATTTTTTTTAATATAACTTTGAAGTGTTTTTGCATTAGCTTTTGTAAAAACAATTTCAATATTATCTCCGTTCCATTCCTCTATAAAGATTGCGCGGGAATCCCTGCAGCAAGAACAATATCGTTGACACGTATACAGGCTGTAATAAACATAAAGTATAAGCTGTTCTTCGTTGATCACAAAAGGTCATATATGCTGTTGTTACGCGAAAGTTGGTATTATTCTCTTCGGGTATAAATTGCCGTAAGAACCACAAGGTATAGGCTATTGTTTTGTCATGACAAGCCTATGTTGCTCCCGAAGGAAACAACCGTGGTATTAACAATAAGGTATAATCGATTTCTGCGGGCATGACTCAATGACGTCACAACAGCTTATACCTGCTCTGGCTATTGTGTACACTATTATATCTACGGTTGTGATCCCAAAAGGGGATTAGTTTGTTTTGTGTAAATGTTTGCAGGTTCGAGCCTAAAAATACCTCTTGTTATCCGACGGTGGCTTTTAAATTTAGAGGTCACCCTTGTGTGGTAGGGGTTGCTTTCAGTAATCTTCCTATTGTAAGGTAAAGCATTAGAATTGCTTTTCTAGGCACCATAGTCGCTTTCTTTGCATCGTAAATGCATAAATGATCGTTTTCTTTGCATTGTAGATGCATAGACGAGTGCAATCTTAAAAATTATCGTTTTTAAAACTTCGTTTTTCGTGTATAATAAATATTTAAGGAGTTTAATAATTCAAATGGCAGCTAGTTTTTTACCATCTATTTTAGTACCACTTGTTGGTCTTGTGTTCCCAGCTTTAACTATGGCTTCTCTTTTTCTTTATATCGAAAAAGAAGATATTCTTTAATTTTTAATTTTATAGTTCATTTAAAAACGAAAGTTTAAATACTTCGTCTTTAGATTTTTTTTGTTTAAAATATTCGACACGAGAGCGATCTAGGTAATAATGAGACAAATCTTTAAGTTTTGCTAAAACATACTTTAAATTTTTACAAATTTTCTTACTAAGATCCTTGCACTTAAATTGTTTTGCTTTAGCAAAACTTTCTTTGCACTCGTCTATGCATCTACGTCGCCTTCGCGTGGCAACGAAAGTGTTAGCTAAAGCAAACTTAACACATACGTGCTTAGAATGCAAAGAAGGTGATCGTTTATGCACCTCAATCGCTTTTTCTTGTTTTTACGATGCATAGACAAGGGCAAAGAAAGCGATCTAAGCACGTGAGTATTATTTTGCTTCAGAGAAACAAAATTTCGAGAGTAGCAACAAAGTTAAAAGACACACGCGTGTCTTTGCTTTGTTTCGAAAAAGCAAAATAAAAAACTATATAAAAAATAAAAAAAAACTTTGTATTTTTTGAGTTGCTTTTTTTTTGTTCTATTCTATAATTTTAGCAAATACTTTTTACTTTAAGTCTTGTTTTGTATATATATAAAATGATATAATAAAATTGACCTGCAAAAGTATCGGTCTATAACTCAATTGGTAGAGTGTCGTTCTTACAAAGCGGAAGTTTGTGGTTCAAGCCCACATGGACCGAGAGTTTTTTGCTTTAAAAAAAATAAAGACCAAAAATATTTCAATCAATCTTTCTAGCACACTCATTTTTAAAAGCACAGATTGGCGTATCAACTGTCTTCAAATAAATTTTTTTTACTTATTTTTTTATTCTCTGTTTACATACAAGTTGAAAATTTGTTTTTTTTTTAATAAGCTTTGTTTTAGTGAATACATTTTTACAAAAGTTTCAATTCGTAAAAAACGTCAATTCCAGCTTTGGATTTTTTTATAAACAAAAACAAAGTGACGAACAAAAAAAGCGGATATAGCTCAGTGGTAGAGCATCTCGTTGCCAACGAGAAAGTCGCGCGTTCGAATCGCGTTATCCGCTTAAATATTAAAAATTTGTGTAGACATTGTAAATAAAAACGAAGCTATGCTAAGCATTATAAATATTAAATTTGACTTGAACATCTATGGTGCTTAACAGAGCACATAATAAAGACGAGTGTAAAGCAAAGCATTTTAAACAACATAGGTGCCTAGAAATAAAAGACAGATCCTTATATGCGTATTATAAAGATTTGTAGCTTTGCTCAGACAGACAAAACTTTAGAAAAATCTAGACACTATATTTTTAGTTTTGTATTATTAGAATTATTCAAAATATGTAAACTCCAAAGAAAGTAATACGAGCGTGTTTATAGTGCTTTGCTCTTTTTATAAAAACTTTTATTTATTTTTTAGAGCTTTTATATATATAAATAATGGGTTAAACTGTTTTTAATAATAAAACAGTTTTTTTTAACCTTTGTTTTGCTTTGCTTGGTATTCGTCTATGAACTATAAATACATAGACGAGCGATAGAGGTGCATAAACAATAGCTTTATTTGCACCGATGGTGCATAGACGAGTGCCAAACAAAGCCTTCTAAGTTTTGCTTCAGCAAAACTTACGGTGCATTTTTAAAAGAAAGACACGGACGTGTCTTTCTTTTGTGCACCTACAGTTCATGATGAAATAGCTTTTCTTTGCAACGAAGTTGGTTTTGTTTTAACAAAACGTTTTGCTTTAACAAACAAAAATTTTAGAAAACCTTAGAAAAACAAAATTTTGTTAAAAAGAAACTTCTATTTTTTAGTGAATTGTTAAAGCAAAACGTTTTGTTAAAACAAAACCAACTTCGTTGCAAAAAACACTATATTTTTTCTTATATACTAATGATGATTGAATTTGTAAAACATCCGGTGTTTACCGAAAAATCTGTTAGATTAATTGCAGATAATCAATATACTTTTGATGTTGATTTAAAATTGACAAAACCTGAAATAAAAAAAGTCATTAAGGATATTTTTAAAGTAGACGTGCTTTCAATAAATACACATATACCACCGCGGAAAAAAAAACGATTGGGAATGACGACTGGTTTTAAATCTTCAAAAAAACGCGTTATTATTACCATAAAAGCAGGACAGTCTTTACCATTATTAACAGATAATTAAAATTTTTTCTCAGCACATTTCTTACTTGTTTTTGCTTTTTTATGCGCTGTAAATACCTAAAAATTTGTAATACAAAAGGTAGAAAAACGTAGCAAGAAAATTGGTTTGCTAACGTAAATTAAGGTTTTGCTTCAAAAAAGCACAATATGCCAAAGCATTTTTTGATTTTACTTGTGTTGTTTTGATAAAACAAAACTTTAAATGCTTTAAGTGCGTATATTACACTGTATAAGCTTTACAGGTGCACTTTCAGCTGATCACAAGTACAATTATTCTTGTCCTTTCAGGCTATGCACTTCCAGTGCAGAACAAAGAAAGCGGCAAAGGTTAATTCTGAAAAGACAAAACCTTATATATGCTAAAGTCGAAATACGCAACTTCGTTGATTTCGGAGCATACTCAAGTTTTGCTTTAGCAAAAGAAAGACACGCGTGTCGTTTTAAGCACGTATCTGCTAAGTTTGCTTTAGCAAACAACTGAGTTGCCATTATTGAAAGCTTGCTTCAAAAAAGCAAAACAAAAAAATAGAATAAAAAAAATATTAAAAACATAGAAACAAAGTTTTTAAAAACTTTGTTTCTAAATCATTGTTTCATTTTTTATGGGAATTCGTTTATATAGCGCCTATACACCAGGAACTCGACAACGTTCGGTTTCTGATTTTGTTGAAATTACCTCATCCAAACCTACTAAACGTTTACTTATAAATAAACATAAATCAGTTGGTAGAAATAACCGAGGTGTTATTACAAGTCGACATCGAGGAGGAGGTCATAAAAAATTGTATCGCCAAATTGATTTTCAGAGAAATAAAATAGGTGTGAATGCAAAAGTAGCTTCTGTTGAATACGATCCAAATCGAAATGCTCGAATTGCACTTTTACATTATCCCGATGGGGATAAACGATACATTCTATATCCTCGTGGACTAAAAAAAGGCGAAACCGTTTTAGCGGATCGAGAAGCACCCATTTCAATTGGCAATGCCTTGCCTTTAACCAATATGCCGTTAGGTACAGATTTACATAATATTGAGCTTTTTCCGGGTAAGGGTGGGCAATTAGTAAGAGCTGCAGGTTCTTCAGCTCAACTTGTGGCAAAAGAAGGCAAATATGTTAGTCTACGGTTACCCTCTGGTGAAGTTAGGTTGGTTTCGAAAGAATGTTGGGCCACTATCGGGCAAGTCGGAAATGCCGACGCAAATAATTTAACCGTAGGTAAAGCAGGAAAAAAAAGATGGTTAGGGGAACGACCTAAGGTAAGAGGTGTAGCAAAAAACGCGGCAGATCACCCACACGGAGGAGGTGAAGGCAAATCACCTATTGGTCGTGAACATCCTGTAACACCATGGGGTAAACCTGCGTTAGGTCGGCATACTAGAAAAAAGAAAAATCCAAGCAATCAATATATCATCACACGTCGAAAATAAATATTTTATATATTTTTGCTTACAAATCTTTTTATAAAAATAAAAACAAAGTTATGCTATGATTAAGCTTTACAGGTGCACCTTCTTACAAATCGAAAACCCGAAATGGCAACGAAATTGATTTTGCTAAAGCAAAAGGTGCACTTGTCGTGAATCGCCTTTGTGGCGAGCGACGGAAGTTCTATTTTTTAGGCATACGCGTTTTGCATTCTAAGCACGTACGTGTTACGTTGTGTTTTAGCAAAACAGCTCCGGTACAAAGACAGATCGGTTGCTTTATCAAAATCTCAATTTTTATGCCCAATAAAGGTGAAAAACAAATTAAGTAACCGATTAAAGCAAAAATGGAAGGCTTTGCTTTGCACTGGTCACAAAATCTCTTTCTTTGCATTTATCGTGAAATAGCCTTCGCTGCGAACAACTGAGGTGCATGGACGATCGCCTTCTTTACATTCTAAGCACGTATGTGTCAAGTTTTGCTAAAGCAAAACGTTTTGCTTCGAAGAAGCAAATTCTCGTTATTGGCGACGAAGTAGAAAGACACAAGTGTCTTTGTTTTGCTAAAGCAAAACCTACTTCAAGCACGTATGTGCTAAGCCTCTCGCGAGAATTTGCTTCTTCGAAGCAAAACCAACTTCGTAGCAAAAACACTTGTGTCTTTCTACTTCGTAGCCTCTTGCGAGAATTTGCAAGATATATGTCCCAAGAATGTATAAATAAAATAATAAATTTAATTCCTCTTTTTAACATTATTTTATTCCAACAAAAAGATTAAAAATATTATGTCACGTTCATTAATAAAAGGGCCCTTTGTTGCTGATCATTTATTAAAAAAAATTGAAAAATTAAATAGTCAAGGAGAAAAAAAGGTTATTCTTACTTGGTCTAGAGCTTCAACTATTGTTCCTATGATGATTGGGCATACAATAGCTGTTTACAACGGCCGTGAACATTTACCAGTATTTGTTACAGATCAAATGATAGGACATAAATTAGGAGAATTTTCACCAACTCGAACTTTTAGAGGTCATTTGAAAAACGACAAAAAATCTCGTCGTTAAAGTTTTTGTAAATATTTGTTTTCTTGTTTATATTTAGTGGTTTATTTTGTTTTGCTTTTTTATGTTTACATAAAAAAGCACCTTTGATCTTTCGATTTGTTTATGTAGAGTGCAAGTTTCAAAACGAAGTTTTTAAAAACTTTGTTTTTAGAGTATGTTTTTCTAAAAAAAGCTTAAAAGCAAAATAAAGAAACCAAGAACAAATTTAAAAACAACGATAGAGTCGTCTTTTTTATTTATAATTTCTAGACACCATAGAGAAGGAAATTGATAACCTATAGTATAAGGCACCAAAGTTGCTTATCCATGCTTTATCGCTTTCTTTGCATTCTAAGCACGTATGTGCCAAGTTTTGCTAAAGCAAAACTTGCCTCTATGCATCTACGATGCATAAACAATCGCCTTTTTTGCACCTACCGGTGCACAAACGAGTGCAAAGCAAAAGAAAGACACGAATGTCTTTCTATTTCGTCGCCACTATCGAGAATTTGCTTCGCAAAACAAAGTTTTTTAGGTTTGTATGCAAAATAAAACAAAATAAGAAAGTACTCCCCTTCTTTGCACCTACCGGTGCACAGACGAGTGCAAAGCTAAAAATAATAATTTAAAAGTTTTTTATGGGTCAAAAAGTAAATCCTCAAGGTTTTAGGCTAGGTGTAAGCCAATCACCAATTTCTTATTGGTTCGCAAAAAATCGACACTATTCACAATTGGTAATTGAAGATCATTTTTTGAGATCCTCTATTTATAAAAAGTTTCCTAATGCAGGTATTGCAGCAATATATATTGAAAGACAAGTGGATACTATTAAAATAGATATTTCTGCTGCTCGTCCACGTCAACTTTTAGGGTCTTTTAGCAAAGATAAGCATCTTTATACAGGAATTCAAGATTTACGAGAACAGTTAAAGATTTCACTACAAGAATATCAAGCTGCAAGCTTACCTTTCTTTCAAAAAAAAGTAACAACGAAAAAATCAGAAAACACAAAGACTTCAAATAAAGTAAATGATAATACTCTTTCTGAACTTGTTGATTCTAGAGATTTAGTTTCTCATATTAGTATTGGCATCGTTAAACTTTCGGATCCTGATACGTCTGCAGCTTGTTTAGCCGAGTCTATTGTAGAACAATTGGAAAAACGTATTCCTTTTCGTAGAGCGATGAAGCAAGCGGTTTTACGAGCACAAAATGCTTCGGTAAAAGGTATCAAAGTACAAATATCTGGTAGATTAAACGGTGCTGAGATTGCGAGAAGTGAGTGGATTCTAAAAGGTCGTGTGCCTTTGCATACTCTTCGTGCAAAAGTACAATATGACTCTCGCACAGCAAGAACAATTTACGGTCTTCTAGGAGTTAAGGTTTGGGTTTTTAATGATGATTAGTTTTTATAAGCTTTATAAGAGCACTTTCAGAATGCACTTTCTAAGCACGTATGTGCTAAGTTTGCTTTAGCAAACGTCGCTTTCTTTGCATCTACGATGTATAGACAAGCGACTATGGTGCATAGACGAGAACAAAGAAGGCGAGGAGCGCACGTTTTGCTTTAAAAAAACTTAGAAAAACCAAGTTTTGCTCAAGCAAAACTTCTTACTCTGTTTTGCAAAAAACAGGGTAAGCAAGTCAACAGTTGGTAAAAAAAATATTATTGATGACGATATGTTAAGTCCAAAAAGAACAAAATTTAGAAAACAGCAACGAGGAAGAATGAAAGGGGTTGCCAGCAGAGGTAATAAAATCTCTTTTGGAGATTTTGCACTACAAGCTCTAGAACCTTGTTGGATTACATCTCGACAAATTGAAGCAGGACGTCGAGCAATGACTCGCTACGCAAAACGAGGGGGTAAATTATGGATACGTGTTTTTCCTGATAAACCTGTAACAGCTCGAGCAGCAGATACTCGAATGGGTTCTGGGAAAGGATCACCTGAATTTTGGGTAGCCGTAATTAAACCCGGTAAAATTATTTATGAAATGAAAGGGGTCACAGAATCGGTTGCCCGTACTGCCATGAGAAATGCTTCTTACAAAATGCCATTCAAAACTATTTTTTTAACGAAAATTTAAAAAAAATAGTTTTGTTCTTTTCTCTGCACGTAGTTGCTTCTTAAAAGTAAAATCAAGTATAAGTTTAAGCTTTTTTATGGTCTTACACCTTATAGGGGTATATAACATAGATAAGCCATTTCTAAGCACGTATGTGCTAAGTTTGCTTTAGCAAACATGGCCTACAGACCCTACAATGCTTATAGAATGTGCAAATAAATTTTGAATTTGTATTTAATATGCTAAGCACCAAAGGTTTTAAGTTTTGCTTTAACAAAACCAAGCGCATAGACTGCGATTTATTTGCAAAACGTTGTAGCTTTACTACTTCGCATAACAGAAAACAAGTTTTAAAACGAAGTTTTTAAAAAGAAAAACACATTATTTAGACATATTTAAATTTAAATTATTCAATATTATGATTCAGCCACAATCGTATCTTAATGTTGCTGACAACAGCGGCGCAAAAAAATTGATGTGCATACGTGTTTTAGGTGTTAATCAACAGCAATTTGCTCAAATTGGAGATGTTATAGTAGCTGTTGTGAAAGACGCTTTACCAAATATGTCTATAAAAAAATCAGAAATAGTACAAGCAGTTATCGTGAGAAGTTGTAAAGGTGTTACTCGAGAAAATGGAATGGTTATAAGGTTTGATGATAATGCGGCGGTGATAATTAACAAAGAGAAAAATCCACGCGGAACTCGAGTTTTCGGCCCAATAGCGCGAGAGTTGCGTGATCGTCAATTTACAAAGATTGTTTCTCTTGCGCCTGAAGTAGTTTAAAATGATGAATAAAGTTTGTTTTTTCTTTTCTATGATATGCTAAGCACCATAAATGCTTCATTTTGCTTTAGCTAAACGTTTTGCTAAAGCAAAACCCACTTCGTGGCCTCTAACGAGAATTTGCTTCTTCGAAGCAAAACAACGCTTTCGTTTATGCACCTACGTGTGCATACAACTGAAAGGACAAGTACGTTTCCAGAATCACCTTCGGCGCTTCTTTGTTCTGGTTCTGCCCTGTAAAGCTTATGCACTGTAATTATTTTGCTAAAGTAAAACGTAACATTTAGGGTGCTTAGAGTAGCATAGAAGCAAGTTTTTTTTAGCAAAATGATCGCTTTCTAAGCACGTATGTGCTAAGTTTGCTTTAGCAAACTTAGCCTCTATGATGCATTGACGAGTGCAAAGTAAAACTCAGAAAAATGACCTTTTTTTTTATTGTTTGATTGCCGCCAAATGCACGAGCATTTCATAAAACTATTAATTACAAAAAAAATCTTTAAATTTAATAATAAGTATGCCACAAAGACTAAAAGTTGTTTATGGAAAATCGATCCTTCCAAAATTAATGAAAGCCGATTTAGGTTATACAAACACACTTTCACCGCCTCGAATTCAAAAAATAGTGATTAATCGTGGTTTGGGTGATGGTTCACAAAACGAAAAAATTGTTGAATCTTGTTTAAAAGAACTTACATATTTAACAGGGCAAAAGGGTATTATTACACGTTCTAAAAAAGCGATTGCCGGTTTTAAGGTAAGAGAAAAAGCTTCGGTTGGTGTTTCCGTGACATTACGTGGTGACCGAATGTATGGCTTTTTGGATCGTCTGATTAATTTAGCTCTTCCTCGAATTAGAGATTTTCAAGGTGTTAATCCGAAAAGCTTTGATGGTAATGGTAATTATAGTTTAGGTTTAGAAGAACAGTTAATGTTCCCCGAAATCGATTATGACAAGATTGATCAAATTCGAGGTATGGACATTTCAATAGTAACATCGTCGAATAGTGATAGAGAAAGCAGAATTCTTTTAAAAGAATTTGGAATGCCTTTTCGAGATTTTTAAGATTTTGCTATTACCAACTACAAATCTAAAAACGAAGTTATGCTAAGATATGCTGTGCAAAGATGGGGCTTAGCGTAAGCCTTACAGGTGCATTTTCAGTGTATTCGGGAGATGTATGTTTTGCACTTTCTGTATGTATCGTAAATGCAAAGCAAAGCCTTCCAAGTTTTATTTTAGCTAAACTTTCTCTATGGACAAGCAACATTGTTGCCTTCTACGAGTTGTTTCTAATCCTAAGTAGACACGTACACTCAAAAAATTAGTAGGACAAGCCGACTCACAACGTTTGCACCTTACGCAGTCTTCTGTTCGAGGCACCTAAGCTATCTGGTTTGTTTTGCACTCGTTTAAGAATCGTAGATGCAAAGAATCGCTTTCTTTGCACTTCTGGGGCATAAACGAGCGACGGAGGTGTATAGACGTTTTACTAAATCAAAACTTGGCTCATACGTACTTAGAGTTCAAAACAAAGGATTAAAGGTTTTGTTTTAGCAAAACGTTTTGCTAAAGCAAAACCAACTTCGTAGCCACTAGCGAGATTTTGCTTCGCAAAACGTTTTGTTAAAACAAAACCAACTTCGTTGCCTCTTGCGAGAATTTGCTTCGAAGAAGCAAAACAAAACAATTAATTTAAATTTTTTTAGTAAACAATGGTTAACGACACTTTAAGCGATGTATTAACACGTATTCGTAATGGATGTTTAAATAATAGTCAGGTAGTTTCCATCCCATTAACACGGTTAAGTCAACAAATTTGTCATACTTTGGAAAAAGAAGGGTTTATTGAATCCTTTTCTCGGGATTCCTCTTTGAACGACATCTTGATTGTTAAATTAAAATATAAAGATCTTCTTTCTTATTCCTCAGCAGATAAAACAAAAAATCGAAAGGATTTTGCCAAAAACTCTGAAACATTGAGCAAAAAACGACCTTGTATTACAAATTTGAAGCAGATAAGTAAACCAGGTTTGCGGGTATATGCTCGTCATCAGCAAATTCCTACAGTGTTGGGAGGGTTAGGTATATTAATATTATCTACACCAAAAGGAATTATGACAGATCGAGAAGCACGATTCAGAAAAATTGGTGGAGAAATCTTATGTTCTATTTGGTAAAAATGATTCTAAAAACAAAATACGATATTTAAATTATAAAAAATTAGATGAAAAAAAATCGTACAGATGAACAGCCTATTGTAGAGATGGAAGGTGTAGTTACTCAAAATTTGTCTAATGGTTTATTTAAAGTAAAATTAAAAAACGGTTTTTTAGTGTTAGCACATCTTTCTGGCAAAATAAGGCGAAATTATATACGAATTTTATTAGGAGATAGAGTAAAATTGCATTTAAGTCCTTATGACTTACGAAGGGGAAGAATTGTTTATAGACTTCAACAAGATAGAAAGGAATAACATAGTTAAGCTTTTTTATATTAATGAAAAAGCCTTTTTTTGCTTTTCTCGTTTTTGTTTTATTTTTGTTTTAACAAAAACTACAAATTGATGATTTGCACAGATGTACAAATATAAAAACGAAATGAGGCTATGCTATGTGCTAAGTTTGCTTTAACAAACAACTTCGTTGCCAAGTTTTTGTACAAAAGTTGTTTTACTAAAGCAAAATTTAGTTATGCACTGGAAGTGCATACGTATATATTTTGCACCTTCGTCATGTATGCAAAATATTGTAGGAACGTACAGTTTCGGAAGACATACGTTTTTTTGGCAAAAACAAGAAGGTACGAACTGAAGGTTCATATCCTAAAAAAATATTTTGTAAAAAACGGAATTTAGCAAAAAAGTAAAAACATTTCAGACTTGCAAAAAAAATTTAATTAAAGTATTTATATGAAAGTAAGACCTTCTATTCGAAAAATGTGTGAAAATTGTCGTTTAGTTAGACGTAAAAGAAAAATTCTCATTATTTGTTTAAATCCAAAACATAAACAAAGACAAGGTTAAAGTACTTATTTTGGTTTTTTTAATCACCAGAAGTGCTCAATTTTGCTTTTAACAAAACTGAAATATCTTTTAGATTTCTAGTGTGTGTCTGAAAAATTTTTCTAAATGTGGATTTTCAGTTTTGCACCGTAAGTGAAGTCTTTGCTTACGGTGCAAAACTTGGCTTTTTTAAGAAAAAAATTTTAGAAAAGCTTTGACTGAACCCCTTTAAGTTGATGCATTTTCTACGGTTTTCTATCGTTTTGATAGAGCAAAACGATAGAAAACCGTAGCAAGAAAAATGCTTTGTATTTTTTTATTTGTCATACAAAAGATTGAAAGTAAAAAACACAAAAACAAAGTTTTTAGAATGTGTTTTTGCAAAACAAAAAAAACTGGTTTGCTACAGCAAATTGAGATTTTGCTTCAAAGAAGCAAAATCTACCAAAGCTTTCTTCGATTTGTAATACATAGCAGAAAAAAGCAAAACGAAGTAAATATATTTTATATTAAATATGACAAAATCAACACAAAAACGTACGTCAAAAAGAACAACTCACGGAGTAGTTCATATTCAAGCAACTTTTAATAATACAATAGTCACAATTACCAATGTAAAAGGTGAAGTATTATCATGGTGTTCTGCTGGAGTAGCGGGTTTTAAAGGAGCAAGAAAAAGTACTCCTTTCGCTGCTCGAAGTGCTGCGACGAATGCAGCAAAACAATCATTAGCTCAAGGCGTTAAACAAGCAACAGTTATTATGAAAGGTCCAGGACGAGGTCGAGAAACAGCGTTACGTGGTTTACAAGAAGCAGGTTTAAAAATTATCTTAATTCGAGATATTACATCAATTCCTCATAACGGGTGTCGGCCTCCAAAGAAACGTCGAGTATAAAAAAAGTCATGCAAAAACGTGCATCGGATGGTAGAATTTTTTTCTAAGCACGTATGTGCTAAGTTTGCTTTAGCAAATCTCATGTATGTTTCAAGCTTTGCTAAAGCAAAACCAATTTCGTTGCAAAGACACTCGTGTCTTTCTACTTCGTAGCCTTTCGCGAGAATTTGCTTCGCAAAACGTTTGTTAAAGCAAAACCAACTTCGTATCCTTTTGCGAGAATTTGCTTCGAAAAAGCCAAACAAAGACATTCGTGTCTTTCTACTTCGTTGCCTCTTGCGAGAATTTGCTTCGCAAAACGTTTTGCTAAAGCAAAACCAACTTCGTTGCCTCTCGCGAGAATTTGCTTCGCAAAACGTTTTGTTAAAACAAAATTAACTTCGTAGCAAAGACACTCGTGTTTTTCTACTTCGTAGCCTCTTGAGAGAGCTTGCTTCGCAAAACGTTTTGTTAAAACAAAATTAACTTCGTAGCAAAGACACTCGTGTTTTTCTACTTCGTAGCCTCTTGAGAGAGCTTGCTTCGCAAAACGTTTTGTTAAAACAAAATTAACTTCGTAGCAAAGACACTCGTGTCTTTCTAAACACGTATGTGCTCAGTTTGCTTTAGCAAACAACTGAGTTGTTACTAACGAGAATTTGCTTGATTTTTGAATTTGTATGTATATACTATGCATCGTAGATGCAAAGTAAAGCTTCTGTAAATAATCGCTTTCTTTACATCTATGATGCATACACGATTGCCTTCTTTCCATTTTAAGCACGTATGTTCTTAAAATGAAGATCAGAAATCAGTCTTTGCGCCATTTGTAAAAGAAACCAATAAAAAGTCTATAAAAAGAAATGGAAGATCTTGTACTTTCGTGTCTAGAATCTCGAGTAGAGGCTAATCGAAATTTGTATGCTCGCTTTTTGGTAGGCCCTTTTTTTAAGGGTGATGCCCTAACAGTAGCAACAGCTTTAAGACGAGTTTTGCTTTCTTCGGTAGAATCTGTTGCGATTACCGCTCTTTATATTCAAGGAATTACTCATGAATTTTCAAGTATTGTGGGTGTTCGTGAATCTGTTTTAGAGTTATCATTAAATTTCCAATCCATTATTCTCTGTTATGATAAAAACGTTTTTCAAAAAAACCGTTTTTTCGAGGATTTTCAAATAGGCTATTTACAAGTGCAAGGACCTAAAATTGTTTATGCTAATGATTTAAAGTTACCTTTAGGTGTTAAAGTAGTTTATCCGACACAATATATAGCCACAGTATCAAAAGAGGGTTTTATTGTTCTTAAATTTACCATAGGTAAAATTGATAATCAACCTACTAGAACTTTATCTTCCCATAGCTCTCGTCGCGAAGGCGATGAAACCCCTTCCCCAAAGCAAATGATACATCATCCTGTTTTTGGAGAATTGGTTAAAAAAAATATAGTAAAAACAAAAAGAAAATGTTCTTATAAAAGTGTTTATACTAGAAAAACCAAATCAAAAATTTATAATGCGCGTACAAATCGAAGTTTTTCTACGCTTTTCTCTAGCAAAACCAAGTCTTGGGCGCACCTTCAAAATACACCTCTGGAATGCACTTTTCGCGAAAGCGACGAAACTGCAAACCAAAAGAAAGCCTTCCACGTTTTGCTTCAGCAAAACAAAGAACGAAAAACTTTAAAACAGTTTGAGAAAACCAAGTTTTGGACGCATCTTACGTTTTGCTTTTTAGGATTTGCAAAAGCAAAACGTAAGATGCATCTTCAAAATGCCCTTTTGTCGCTTTCAATTGACTCTCGTCTGTGCACCGGCAGGTGGAAAAAAATTGCCTTCGCAATGAGCAATCGTCATGCATCTTCAAACTCCACCTTCGTTACGAACGCGGCGAATGCAAAGCAAAACAAAATTGACATCTATGTACCAGTAGATGCAAAGACGAACGACAACGGCGCATTCCAACCGCTTTCGCAACACGTGTCAAGCAACGCAAAGCATTTAAGGCAAAACATTCGTCGCAAAAACGATCTGGGGGGAACACATGCCTTGAAGGCACCTTCGTCGCTCGTCTGTGCACCGATAAGTGCAAAGAAGGCGATTTCGCGAGGCAACGAAGTTGGTTTTGCTTTAGCAAAACGTTTTGTTAAAACAAAACTTGGCACATACGTGCTTAGAATGCAAAACGTTTGCTTCTTTCCAAGTTTTGCTAAAGCAAAACCAAGTGCAAAATTCACTAATAAATCTAATTTAGAAAAAAAATTTTCGTTTTCAGAAAAGGTTATCAATTTATCTTTCTTACAAATCAAAAAGGACGATTTGGTAAAAAAGGATATAAGAAGAGAAGAAAAAGTATTTCAATCGGATATTTGCTTGCGTAATATAATTCCTCTTGATTTTACTTTATCACCTGTTTTAAAAGTAAACTTTGTTGTCGAAGTTGATGACGAAGTTTTATATCTACGCCAAAAAGTTCGCGAAAGGATAATTTTAGAAGTGTGGACAAATGGTAGTATTCAGCCGCGTCAAGCAGTTCATGATGCTACACTTTCTTTACTTGATATGTTTTCCTCTTTTCGATCTCTTTATCAAGTTAAATCAAATGACTTGCTTTTATTACAGTTTCCCGAATATACGAAAAAAATTTAAAACTTTAAGTGTTATTAAAGCAAAACTTTCTTGACAAAAAACCATCGAGAAACGAAGTTTATAAAACAAAGATACGCGTGTCTTTGTTTTGCGAAGCAAATTCTCGCAAGAGGCTACGAAGTTGGTTTTGCTTTAGCAAACGTTTTGCTTCGAAAAGGCAATGATGTTGGTTTTGCTTTAGCAAAAATTGTTATGTTTTGCTTTGCATTCGGAAAGCAACGAAAGTGCATGACCGAATTGCATAGACAAAAGCAAAACAAATCTAAAAATTTTGTTTATTTGTATGGGTATATGACACAATTAAGGTTGCTCATACGACAAAAAAAGAAAAAAAAGTTGAATTCAATTATTTAAGGAGGTATTTATTTTGTCGGAAAATCAAAAAATTATGGGCTCAGGTCGTCGAAAATCATCAGTAGCACAAGTAAAACTTGTTCCTGGAGTAGGTAATATTACAATCAATTCTAAAAGTGCAAGCCACTATTTACAAAAAGATGCTTTATCTTTATATTTAATTGAAGAACCACTAAAAACAGTTTCTTTAGAGGATAGATGTGATCTTATTGTAAAAGTTCACGGTGGGGGATTAAAAGGCCAAGCCAAAGCAATACAATTAGGTATAGCACGTGCTTTAAGTGTTTATCAACCATCTTATGTTTCTAGTTTAAAAGAAAAAGGATTATTAACAAGAGATGCTCGTGTTAAAGAACGTCGTAAATACGGATTAAAAAAAGCACGAAAAGCACCACAATTTTCAAAACGATAAACAAATCGATGAGCTTTTTCTTTTTTTCAAATTATTTGACACGAGTGAATCTTTTTTTTATACTCTCTGCAGCTTGCTTATACTATTATTCTTGTTTAACACAATAATCAATAATTTTTATTCAAATGGCAACGAAGTTAGTTTTGCTAAAACAAAACGTTTTGCGAAGTCGCTTAGCACATACGTGCTTGAAGTTGCAAATTCTCGCAAGAAGCAATGAAGTTGGTTTTGGTAAAGCAAAACGTTTTGTTGTAACAAAAGTGAGCACTTATAGTGCTTAGATTATATTTTGCGAAGCAAGCTCTCGACAGTGGCAACGAAGTTGTTTGCTAAAGCAAACAAAAGCAAAAAAAATGCTTTGCATTCTAAGCACGTATGTGCCAAGTTTTGCTAAAGCAAAACTTGCCTCGCGAAAACAACCGAGTTTATTTTTTTGATTCTAAGCAAGTTAAGTACAAATCAAAATTTTGTTAAATCATTTTGCTAAAACAAAACTTGTCAAAACTCTAAAAAACCGTCGCAAAATTTAGTAAAAAACATAACTAAAACATTTTTGTAAAATTGCCTTCTTTGCACCTATCAGTGCACAGACGAAAGTTAAAATAATAACAAAAATTAATTAATTTAAATAAAATATGTCTACAACAACTGATGAAATTTTAGAGAAATTAAAAACAATTTCTTTATTTGAAGCTAAAGAATTAGTCGCGCAAATTGAAGAAACTTTTGGTGTTGATGCAAGTACACCTGTAGGAGGTGTTAATATTGCTCCTACAGAAGGAGGAGGCCCAGGGGGTGAAGCTGCTGAAGAAAAAACAACTTTTGATGTTATTTTAGAAAGCATAGCGAGCGATAAACGAGTAGCTGCTTTAAAAGCTATAAGAAATTTAACTTCTTTAGGGTTAAAAGAGGCAAAAGATTTTACCACATCATTACCTAAAGCCGTAAAAGAGGCAGTTTCTAAAGAAGAAGCTGAAACGACAAAACAACAGTTAGAAGAAGCAGGAGGTCAAGTTAAAATTGTGTAAAATCGACAACTTTATTTGCTAAAGCATAACGATGTTTGGCTTTAGTAAAAGAGCAACTTCGTTGCTCTTTTACTAAAGCCAAACATCGTTATGATAAGCACTTTAAATAACAAATTAACGATAGAATAAATAAAATTTTGTAATTTTCGAAAATTAATGACGACAATAAATATAGAAGAACTGGTACAACGTGGTGTTCATCTTGGTCATCCAACCTCTCGTTGGAATCCAAAAATGGCTCCGTACATTTATACAAAGAGAAATGGTGTTTATATTATTGATTTAATGAAAACGGTTGAACAATTAAAATCGGTTTCTAATATATTAAAAAATTTAAGTGCTCAAGGAAAAAAATTTTTATTTGTAGGCACTAAAAGACAAGCCAGTGAAAACATTGCTAGGGTTGCTTTCGAATGCAACTCTTTTTACGTCAATCAAAGATGGTTAGGTGGCATGTTGACAAATTGGAAAACAATAAAAAAATCTTTACACACATTACAATCATTTACCGAAGATTCATCATTAGAAAAAGTGAAAGAAAATGACGTGCCTTTACAAAACAACGAAAGATTTAAAAAGATTACAAAAAAAGAAGTCACTCAATTTAAGAAAAGAAAAGATCGTTTGGAAAAATATTTAGGCGGACTAAAAGGGATGACGTCTTTGCCTGATGTGGTCATTATTGTTGGACAAAGTGAAGAAATGAATGCAGTTTTAGAAGCTCAAAAATTAGGAATACCTACAATATCTGTACTGGATACTGATTGTAATCCTACTTTAAGTGATTTTTTTGTAGTAGCTAATGATGATTCTATAAAATCTTTAGAATTTATTTTAAATATTTTTTTACAGGCCATCTTAGAAGGAAAAGAACATCAAAAATCTTTAAATTAAATTTTTATTAAGATCTAAAATTTTGTTTTGTTTCGAAGAAGCAAAATCTCGATATCGGCAACAACGAAGTTGTTTTGTTTCAAGGAAGCAAATTCTCGTTAGATATTTTGCTAAAACAAAACTTGTTTTGATTTGTTTTTCGTATGTTTTGCTTCGAAGAAGCAAATTCTCGCTAATGGCAACGAAGTTGGTTTTGCTTTAGCAAAACGTTTTGCTAAAGCAAAACTTGTCATCGAATATAATGGAGATTTTGCACCTTCACTGCATTCTGTGGCACCATAAGTTTTGTATTAATAGCTTTCGCCGCGAATGCAAAGCATTTTTTTTTACCTTTTTTAGGTGTACAGAGGCAAATTTTTCTTTAACAAAATTAACAAAACGATCGCTTTTTTTACACTCGTCTATGCATCTCTACATAGCCTTTTTTGCATCGTAGATACATAGACGAGTGCAAAAAAATTCTAAGCACATATGTTGACTTAGCATCTACTACGGTGTTTCGCATCATAACATAGCTTCGTTTTTAAATCTTCGATTTGTACGTGTGTTTAAGAGGCTTCGCCCGATAACAAACGCAATAAGCAACACCGTAGTGAATAAAAAAAAATATCACGTTTATTTATATGCTTATCTTAAATTCTGCTATTTCAGAACTTTCCGAAGTTTCTGTTGGACAACATTTTTATTGGAACATTGCAGGCTATTCGGTTCACGGTCAAGTATTATTAACATCTTGGCTTGTTTTAGGTAGTATTATTATTTTATCTATTTTAGGGAATAGTAATTTAAAGCCTTCAGTTCCTGAAGGATTGCAAAATCTTACAGAATATATTACTGAATTTATTCGTGATTTAGCTAAAACACAAATTGGGGAAGAGGAATATACTGCATGGGTACCTTTTTTAGGCACTATCTTTCTATTTATCTTTGTATCAAATTGGTCAGGAGCACTTTTACCATGGCGTTTAATAGAATTACCAAATGGAGAACTCGCCGCTCCTACGAATGATATCAATACAACTGTAGCGTTGGCGCTTTTAACAAGCATTGCTTATTTTTATGCGGGGCTACGGAAAAAAGGATTGGGCTACTTTAAACGTTATATCGAACCAGCAGCTTTTCTTCTACCTATTAACATTTTAGAAGATTTTACAAAACCTTTAAGTTTGAGTTTTCGTTTATTCGGAAACATATTAGCTGATGAATTAGTTGTAGGCGTTTTAATTGCTTTAGTTCCTCTTTTAGTACCAATACCATTAATGCTTCTAGGATTATTTACTAGTGCAATTCAAGCATTAGTTTTTGCCACTCTTGCAGGAGCTTACATAGGGGAAGCTTTAGAGGGGCATTAAACTTCATACAAATGTTTGTTAAAGCAAAGAGGGTACATACGTGCTTAGAAAGAGCTCAAAGTAGAAAGTGCACGAACTCCTTTTAAAAACTTTGTTTCTAAGATTTTTTCCAATTTTTGTTTGCAAACAAATTTTTAAATATATATATAACTTGTTTTTGGTTTGCTAAAGCATTCTAAACACGTATGTGCTAAGTTTGTTTTAGCAAACCAAGTTTTGCTTTAGCAAAACAGTAGAAAAATGTAGTGAATGTATACATTTGAAAAGCCAAGTCGAAATACAAATCAACAAACCAAAGCAGCAAAATACAAAGCATTTTTCGATTCGTAAAAGAAAGATTTGTAAAAAGATGGGTTTTTGTTTTTGGCCTATAAGACTTATACATTGTAAATATAAAACATACTTTCGATTTGTTAGCAAACCAAAACTTGAAAATAAAAATAAAAACAAAGTATTGGTCAGCTTTTCAAATGCAAAACTTCGTTTTGTGCTCTAAGCACGTACGTGCCAAGTTTTGCTTTAGCAAAACCTCGCGAACTGAAAACGTATGTCTTGCACTTTCGGTGCCCTCCAAGTTTTATTTGAGCAAAACGTTTTGCTAAAACGAAACCAACTTTGTAGCAAAGACACTCGTGTCTTTCTACTTCGTAGCTTCTTGCGAGATTTTGCTTCTTCGAAGCAAAACGTACTTCGTAGCAAAGACACTCGTGTCTTTCTAAGCACGTATGTGCTCACTTTGCTTTAGCAAAGTACTTCGTTGCCTCTTGCGAGATTTTGCTTTGCAAAACGTTTTGTTAAAAGAAAACCAACTTCGTAGCCTCTTGCGAGAATTTGCTTCGAAGAAGCAAAACAAAGACACTCGTGTCTTTCTAAGCACGTATGTGCTCACTTTGCTTTAGCAAAGTACTTCGTAGCCTCTTACGAGAATTTGCTTCGCAAAACGTTTTGTTAAAACAAAACCAACTTCGTTGCAAAGACAGAAGTGTCTTTCTAACTACGTATGTACTCACTTTGCTTTAGTAAAGTACTTCGTTGCCTTTCGCGAGAATTTGTTTTGAAGAAAACAAACAAAAAAAGCCGTGTGTCTTTTTCTAAGCACGTATGTGTTAAGTTTGCTTTAGCAAACAATTGAGCTGCCGATGGCGAGAGCTTATTTCTTCTAAGCAAAACAAATAAAAAATTGAAGTTTTAGGCAAGACATTTTTATCAAAACTTCAATTTTTGCGTGCATAGAAAAATAGTTGTATTTTGTTTTGTTAAAACAAAACTTGTCATGCTTTGCACTCGTCATTAAATAGCTTGCGCGACAAAACGACGAAGGAGCATCCCGAAAGTGCATTCTGAAAATGTAAAACCTTATCTACCCGAAAACATAAATAAACAACTTGGTTGCCTTATCTAGGTACTTACAGGGGACCATTTGTTTACAAACAGATTTATGCACCGATGGTGCATGGCATAGATAAGCAACTTCGTTGTCTACGTTGCTTATAAAAGTCATTTCACCGCTTCAATTTGTAATTTGTTTTGTTTTAAAAAAAGAAAAGAAAATTAACTTTGTTTCTACATTAATTTTTTTGGTACTATACTATCGTTTATTTAAATAGGAGAAAATAATAATTATGAATCCAACTATCGCCGCTGCATCTGTAATCGCTGCTGGATTAGCCGTTGGGCTTGCTGCTATTGGACCTGGGATGGGCCAAGGAACTGCAGCAGGTTACGCCGTTGAAGGTATTGCTCGTCAACCTGAAGCTGAAGGGAAAATCCGTGGAGCATTATTATTAAGTTTTGCTTTCATGGAATCACTAACAATTTACGGTCTAGTTGTTGCACTTGCTCTACTTTTTGCTAATCCTTTTGTTTCATAATACATTTTAAGCAAAAATTTTTTTTAGTTCATGTCCTGTATAGTTTTTTTAAATATAAAAATCTATGCTTTCGTGATTCCAAGCAAAATAAGCTTGGTGATTTTACAGAACAAGTTTAAGCCTTGATTTGAATTTGGTGACAAATTGAAATTTTATATGGCTAAATAAAAATGTACAAGAAAAAAAGACACACGAGTGTTTTTGTTTTGCGAAGTCGCAACGAAGTTGCAAATTCTCGCAAGAGGCTACGAAGTAGAAAGACACGAGTGTCTTTGCTACGAAGTAGGTTTTCTTTTAACAAAACGTTTTGCAAAGTCGCTTAGCACATACGTGCTTGAAGTTGCAAGCTTTCGATAGTGGCAACTCAGTTGTTTGTTAAAGCAAACTTACCGCATACGTGCTTAGAAAAACAGGTCAGTCTTTGTTTTGCAAAGCAAGCTCTCGATAGAGGCTACGAAGTACTTTGTTAAAGCAAAGTGAGCACATACGTGCTTAGAAAGACACGAGTGTCTTTGCAACGAAGTTGGTTTTCTTTTAACAAAACGTTTTGCAAAGCAAGCTCTCGCGAGAGGCTACGAAGTAGAAAGACACTTCTGTCTTTGCTACGAAGTTGGTTTTGCTTTAACAAAACGTTTTGCCAAAGTAAAACTTGGTAATGTACTAAAATCGCATTTTTTGCATTTACGATGCATAGACGAGTGTTTACGCCTAAAAAACTTCACCTCCGTCGCTCGTCTATGCATCGTAATGCAAAAACGAGTACACGTTTTGCTTTAACCAATTCGTTCTTACTATCGAAATTTTGCTTCTTCAAAGCAAAAAAAATATATATTTTTCAAGGCACTAGGCTTGAGGCGCAAAGAACACAATTTCAAACTTTTTTTGCATAGCTGTAAAAAAAGAGTTAAAAACATTTTATATAGTTTGGTTTGGCTAAAGTAAAAGCGAAGTATACTTCGCTTTTACTTTAGCCAAACATACCACAATGTTCTGACAAAAAAAATATGATTGATCATTTTTTCCTCTCATCCTCCAATTTCAATGAAATTCCTTTTGGAGAATCTTTTGGTTTTAATGGTAATATCCTTGAAACCAATATTTTAAATCTCGGTGTTGTTTTAGGTGTTGTCGTATCTTTGGGTGGAGATGCTCTACGTTCTTTGCTCTCTAATCGAAAACAAGGTATTGAAAAAAGTTTAGAGCAAGCAGAAAAACGAGCATTTGAAGCTAAAGAAAGATTAGCTCAAGCTCAATCTCAACTAGAAAGTGCTCAGAAAAAAGCTATTGATATTCAAGAACAAGGTTCCATAACTGCCAAGAAAGAAAGACAAGATTCTACAAAGCGACAAAACGAAGAAATTTTTCGCTTAACGGAGAAAAAAGAAGAAACTCTTCGTGTAGAAGAACAAAAAGCCGTCTCTCAAGTATATCGACAGCTTGTAAATCAAGTGATGGACAAAGTTAAATCAAGACTAACCAATCGCTTAGATCCTGCTTGTCACGCATCGGTGATCAATTTTCAGATTGTTTTACTTTCAAAATTGAGTCGTACTCAACTTTCTTAATAATGCTATTTCTTAAAAACTGGTTTTTTTTAAACTGCGTTTTTAAATTTCGATGCAAGCAAAATGAAGTTTTGTTTTAAAGAAGCAAATTTTCGTTAAAAGCTACGAAGTACTTTGCTAAAGCAAAGTGAGCACATACGTGCTTAGAAAGACACGAGTGTCTTTGCTACGAAGTTGGTTTTCTTTTAACAAAACGTTTTGCTTCTTCAAAACAAATTCTCGATAGAGGTTTTTCGGTAAGAAAAAGTAGTAAGTGCATAGCATAACATAGAAATGCAAAATTGAGAGAATCCTTACGGCGCATTTTCCTTTTAAGTTATAAGTAAATAAAAAAAAAATGGCAAAAATTAGACCTGACGAAATTAGTAGTATCATTAAACAACAAATTGAGCAATACAGAAAACAAGTACGTGTCGTTAATGTGGGAACCGTATTTCAAGTAGGTGATGGTATTGCACGTATTTATGGGTTAGACAAGGTAATGTCTGGTGAACTTCTAGATTTTGAAGATGGTACTGTTGGAATCGCTCTAAATTTAGAAACTAAAAATGTCGGCGCTGTACTAATGGGTGAAGGGCTTGCTGTTCAAGAAGGGTCTTCAGTTCGTGCCACAGGTAAAATTGCTCAAATTGGGGTAGGTGATGATTATTTAGGACGTGTCGTTAATCCATTAGCCGAACCTATTGATGGCAAGGGTAAAATTGAGAACAACGACACACGATTAATTGAATCTGGTGCTCCAGGGATTATCTCAAGACGTTCTGTTCATGAACCTTTACAAACTGGACTTGTTTCTATTGACTCTATGATTCCAATCGGTCGCGGACAACGTGAACTGATTATTGGCGATCGTCAAACAGGTAAAACCGCTGTAGCAATTGATACAATTTTAAATCAAAAAGGAAAAGATGTTATTTGTGTTTATGTTGCTATTGGACAAAAAGCCTCTTCAATAGCTCAAATTGTAGACAACTTGCAAGAACGCGGTGCTTTAGAATATACAATTATTGTAGCCGCACCTGCAGATTCGCCTGCAAGCTTACAATATTTAGCGCCTTACACGGGAGCCGCTCTGGCAGAATACTTTATGTACAAAGGAAAACACACACTTGTTATTTATGATGACTTGTCGAAACAAGCACAGGCATACCGAGAAATGTCTTTGCTTTTAAGAAGACCGCCAGGGCGTGAAGCTTTTCCGGGTGATGTATTTTACCTACATTCTCGACTTTTAGAACGTGCTGCTAAGCTAAGTGATGCACTTGGCGGTGGAAGCATGACTGCCTTGCCAATTGTAGAAACACAAGAGGGTGACGTTTCTGCTTATATTCCGACTAATGTTATTTCAATTACAGATGGCCAGATATTCTTATCAGGAGATATCTTTAATGCCGGGATCAGGCCAGCGATTAATGTTGGTATTTCGGTGTCACGGGTAGGCTCCGCAGCGCAGCCAAAAGCTATGAAACAGGTAGCTGGTAAGCTAAAGCTTGAGCTAGCACAATTTGCTGAGCTAGAGGCCTTTTCTCAATTCGCTTCTGATTTAGATCAAGCTACACAAAATCAGCTTGCTCGTGGTCAACGTTTGCGTGAGCTTTTAAAACAGCCTCAAGCCTCTCCTTTGTCGGTTGAAGATCAAGTTGCTACTATATATGCAGGTACAAATGGCTATTTAGATAAAATCAAGGTAGAAGATGTGCGTGCTTTTTTAGTAGGACTGCGTGAGTTTTTAGCCTCTAGAAAACCGAAATATGGTGAACTTGTACGAGAAAAAAATGTTTTTACAGAAGAAGCAGAAACGGTTTTAAAAGAAGCTTTAAAAGAGTTTAACGAAGAGTTTTCAAATTAGTGCTTTTTCTTTGACATGGACCTCTTTAAAAACGAAACTATGTTATGCTACGCACCAGAGGTGCGTAGCATAACATAGTTTCGTTTTTAGATTTGCTAAAACAAAATTGCAATATGCGTATTTTTGAGAATTCGTTGTAAAGAAGAATAGAATTTGTTATAAGAAAAGTGAGAGAATTTTCGTTTCCATGGAAGAGGGATAACTCCTTGACCACCAGTTCCTCGTATTAAATTAAACAAAATCGTTTCAATTCGATCGCTTAACGAATGCCCATATAAAGCATTTTCTAAAGTATAAAAGGTATAACTCCTTTCAGTCGTCGTGTGACGCCAGCTTCTTGCTATATTCTCTGAAGAAAGGCCTGTAAATATTTTAGAACTTGTAGGATTGTATGTGCTTTGCCATAGCTGTCGGCGCGCTGGCAGAAACTTTTTCACAGATTCTGCATTCTTCGATTTGTACGCGTACGCAACCTGACCTCTTTCTCGAAATCTAAAGGTGTTATGTACTAGCGCACTCCCTAGTGCTTTTGATTTAGCAAAACTTGTTTTGCACTCGTTGCGAAGGCGATTATTGCGAAAATGATGTAAATACACAGCATACACGATCATTTTCTTTCTACCTGCCGATGCATAGACGAGTGCACAGCATTCTGAAGACGTATGTCTTGAACGTTTTGTATCTACTGTACATTTCGAAGATACAAAACATTCGGGGCCTTTCACGTCTTGTTTTCGCAAAACCAACTTCGTTGCCACTATCGAGACTTTACTTTTTCGAAGCAAAGCAAAACGTACGGGCCTAGAAAAAAAAGATTCGGCTAAACCTAAATTTAAATCGGTAATATGCAATGGAAGAAAGCCTACAAGTGGACATGAAAGATGAACGGCGTACTTTGTGAGGTGCAAGGTTGTATAAAAAGAGCTTGTTTGCCAAAAATGATTACAGCAAAGCGTTTTAAAAGTAAAGCTTATCTGAGTTTGTAAAAGAGATAGACAAAACAATAAGAAAACAGAGTCTTGCCCACCAGAAAGATTTAATACCATGTTTGTTGAAGACTCAATGAGCTGTTTTTTACTAATGGTTTCTTGAATCTCCCGAACAATCTGTAATATATTTCTATTTTTTTGTTTTGTCTTGCTTTTTCGAAGCAAATTCTCGTTAGTGGCAACGAAGTTGGTTTTGCTTTCGCAAAACGTTTTGCTTTTGTATGCTTTGTTTTGCTTTGCGTGGCATTTGTCTGTGCACCGGTAGGTGCAAAAAAATAAATCGTCATGCCCTTTCAGAATGCACCATCGTCTCTTTTTTTGTTCTGCATTCGTCGTGAAAACAATCGTCGGGAAAGCGATCGTCGCGAAGGCAATGTAATTGCACAACACAGACGATAGACGAAGGTGCATTTTGAACGGGTATTTCGAAGATACCTTCCGAAAATACATTTCGAAAGTGCATTCTGAAAATGCATTTCGAAGGCGCATCGTTTCTTTAGAATCAAAGAAACGATGCGCCTTCGGTGTATAGCATAGGCCAACGGTTTTTTTAAAGTCAAACGTAGCTAATTGAGTGCTTTTCATTTTTATACGTTATTTTTTTTTGTTAGAACAAAGTTCATAATCGTAAATGTTTTATTTGTAAGATAATTTGTAAGATAGATTTTCTTTTGTTATAATTATATTATATATATTATTAATATTTTTGCGGGATAGAGCAGTCTGGTAGCTCGCGAGGCTCATAACCTTGAGGTCGCAGGTTCAAATCCTGCTCCCGCTAGTAGCTTATAAACTTCCAAATTTACAAATCGAAAAGTTCAAAGCATTTTTTTTTGAAAAGCCTCGAAATTGCTTTTTTTTGTTTTGCTTTAGGCAAAACCTCTTGAATAACTCTCTTCGCACTTGTTTATGCATCTACGTCGCCTTAGCGTTGCAACGAAGTTATTTGCTAAAGCAAATAACTTCGTTGCAACTTGCGAGAGCTTGCTTTTAAGAAGCAAAACGTTTTGTTTTAGCAAAACCTACTTCGTAGCTTCTTGCGAGATTTTGCTTCTTCGAAGCAAAACGTTTGCTTCGAAGAAGCAAAACCTACTTCGTAGCAAAGACACTCGTGTCTTTCTACATCGTAGCCTCTTGTGAGAATTTGCAACTTCGTTGCGACTTCGCAAAACAAAAACACGAATGAATGTTTTTAGAAAGAACATTCGATTTATGCGTGTACATGAGTTGTCTTTGTCGCCTTGTTCTTTTTTTATCTTGCTCTTGATTGCAGTGCGAGCTTTGCTTTTTTTATACTATCTATACCATATAGCTTAAATGCATAAATAAAAAACTTTGACTCTTTCTTTACAAGTTTTTTTACTCAATTTTTATAAATAAAATGCATAAAAAAGTATTAGTATAAAGCAAAACGTACCACCAACTATTATGCTTGGTTTTGCACTCGTCTATGCACCTTCAGTGCTCGTCTATGCATCTACGTCGTTTTCTTTACATCGTAAATGAATAGACGAGCACTGAAGGTGCATTTCGAAGTTGTATTTTGAAAGTGGTATAAACAAACTTTTTAACCTAAGTCCTACTCTGCACCTTAGGTGCATCGCAGAGAAAAGAAACAAGGTAAAAAGCAAAAACAAAAATAAAATGTTTAGAATTTAGTAAGTCTTTATCAACTTGGCCTTTGCATGTACTCTCGTCGAAGACCTGTCTTTGCATGAGCTCTGTTTAACTAAAGCAAAGCAAAGACACGCGTGTGTCTTTCTAAGCACGTATGTGCTAAGTTTGTTTTAGCAAACAATTTCGTGGCCATTAGCGATAATAAGAAAATGCATCTTTCAGGCGTATACACTTGTCTATGCACCATAGATGCGTGCAAAGAAAGCGATCGTTGCAAAAGCGATTTTAGTGCATACTTAAAGAGTTGTTTTGCAACTTCAAGCACGTACGTGCTAAGCAACTTCAAAGAAGCAAATTCTCGTGAGAGGCTACGAAGTTGGTTTTGTTTTAGCAAAACGTTTTGCTAAAGCAACAACTGATCTCTGCTGTAGTTTAGATAAACAATTTCGTTGCCTACGGTGCCTATGGCCATCGGTAAGATAGGGGTTACTTTATTGCATATGTTTTAGGAAAGATCGCATGACAATTAGCGCACCAGAGCGAGAAGCCAAAAAGGTGAAGATTTCAGTCGACTCCAATCCAACAGCAACGACTTTTCAAAGCTGGGCGAAGCCCGGCCATTTCTCTCGTACTTTATCAAAAGGGCCCGCAACGACAACTTGGATTTGGAATCTCCACGCGGACGTGCATGATTTTGACAGTCATACAAATGACCTTGAAGAAATCTCTCGAAAAGTATTTTCTGCGCATTTTGGACAGTTAGGGGTTATTCTTATTTGGTTAAGTGGGATGTATTTCCACGGCGCAAGGTTTTCAAATTATGAGGCGTGGTTGCAAGATCCGATTCATTTAAAACCGAGTGCTCAAATTGTATGGCCTGTTGTTGGTCAAGAAATATTGAATGGTGATGTTGGTGGGGGCTTCCAGGGTATACAGATAACATCAGGTTTTTTCCAACTTTGGAGAAGCAGTGGTATCACGAGTGAACTACAGCTGTACACAACAGCAATTGGTGGGCTTATTTTAGCAGGAGCTATGTTCTTTGCCGGTTGGTTTCATTATCACAAGGCTGCTCCTCGATTAGAATGGTTTCAAAATGTAGAATCAATGCTAAACCATCATCTTGCAGGTCTTTTAGGGCTAGGAAGCTTAGCGTGGGCCGGACATCAGATCCATGTGTCTTTGCCTATTAATAAGTTGCTAGACGCAGGAATTGACCCCAAAGAGATCCCTCTGCCGCACGAATTTTTGTTAAATCGTGATCTAATTGCGCAGCTGTATCCAAGTTTCTCAAAAGGATTAGCTCCTTTTTTTACTGTAAATTGGAGTGAATACTCTGATTTTTTGACATTTCGTGGTGGACTAAATCCAACAACTGGTGGGCTTTGGTTAACAGACACAGCGCATCATCATTTAGCTATTGCGGTGCTCTTTATTATTGCAGGTCACCAATATCGTACTAATTGGGGAATAGGGCACAGCATTAAGGAGATTTTAGAGGCACATAGAGGGCCTTTTACTGGTGAAGGTCACAAAGGACTTTATGAGATCTTAACAACATCTTGGCATGCTCAGCTAGCAATTAATTTGGCTCTTTTTGGGTCGTTGTCGATCATTGTAGCTCATCACATGTATGCTATGCCACCATACCCATACTTAGCAACTGATTATGCAACACAAATCTCTCTTTTTACACACCATACGTGGATAGGAGGTTTTTGTATTGTAGGAGCAGGGGCGCATGCGGCTATTTTTATGGTAAGAGATTACGATCCAACAAACAATTATAACAACCTATTAGATCGTGTTATAAGACACCGAGATGCTATGATATCGCATTTAAACTGGGTATGTATTTTCTTAGGCTTTCATAGCTTTGGGCTGTACATACACAATGATACGATGAGTGCACTAGGTCGACCTCAAGACATGTTTTCGGACACAGCAATTCAATTGCAGCCTGTGTTTGCTCAATGGATCCAAAAAACACACTTTTTAGCGCCACAGCTAACAGCTCCTAATGCCCTGTCTTCGACAAGTGCAACATGGGGTGGCGATGTCGTGGCTGTTGGTGGAAAGGTAGCTATGATGCCAATTTCTTTAGGCACTGCTGACTTCCTTGTTCATCACATTCACGCTTTTACTATCCATGTTACAGTACTTATCCTTTTAAAAGGTGTTCTTTACGCTCGAAGTTCTCGATTAATTCCGGATAAAGCGAATTTAGGTTTCCGTTTCCCATGTGATGGACCTGGTAGAGGAGGAACTTGTCAAGTTTCGCCATGGGACCACGTTTTCTTAGGATTGTTTTGGATGTATAACTCTTTATCTATTGCGATTTTCCATTTTAGCTGGAAAATGCAATCTGATGTTTGGGGGACAGTTAATAGCGCAGGTGTTTCTCATATTACAGGAGGAAACTTTGCACAAAGTGCTAATACCATCAATGGATGGCTACGAGATTTCTTATGGGCACAATCATCACAAGTTATTCAATCGTATGGGTCTGCTCTATCTGCTTATGGACTAATATTTTTAGGCGCTCACTTTGTATGGGCTTTTAGTTTGATGTTCTTATTTAGTGGTAGAGGGTATTGGCAAGAACTTATTGAATCTATTGTATGGGCTCATAACAAGCTGAGAGTAGCACCAGCTATTCAACCAAGAGCTTTAAGTATTACACAGGGTCGCGCAGTTGGCGTAGCTCACTATTTACTTGGAGGTATTGCTACCACTTGGTCTTTCTTCTTAGCTAGGGTTATAGCAGTTGGATAACTTTTGAGTCTATCTAACAAAATACTTAGGTAAAAGAGAAACGCGTGTCTTTCTAAGCACGTATGTGCTGAGTTTGCTTTGTTTTGCTTTAGCAAAACTTGGCACATACGTGCTTAGAAAAAACAAAGTAAACCTTTCATTCTAAAAACGAAGCTGTAGAAAAATGTACCAAGAAAAGTGTTTGGTATCTTTTTTCTGCTCTTACAGTTTTGCTAAAGCAAACATTAAAGTGCACCCTCATTGCTTTGTAAAGTTTTGCTTTAGCAAAGCGTTTTGCTAAAGCAAAACCAACTTCGTTGCCTCTTACGAGAATTTGCTTCGCAAAACAAAGACACGAGTGTCTTTCTACTTCGTAGCCTCTTACGAGAATTTGCTTCGAAGAAGCAAAACCTACTTCGTAGCAAAGACACGAGTGTCTTTCTAAGCACGTATGTGCTAAGTTTGCTTTAGCAAACAACTTCGTTGCCTAAGGTGCTTAAAATGACTTTAATGATAAGAACCATAGGTGCTTCGCAAAACTTCGTAAAGCCCCGCTTCGTTTTTAATTCTACAATTTTGCTTTAGCAAAATTTTAATGCATTCTATAAAAATTATAAAGTATGGAGTTATAGTCAGAATATGGCAACAAAATTTCCACGATTTAGCCAAGGTCTCGCACAAGATCCAACGACTCGTCGTATTTGGTATGGTATAGCAACAGCCCATGATTTTGAAAGTCATGATGGTATTACAGAAGAAAGTTTATATCAAAAAATATTTGCCTCACATTTTGGTCAGTTGGCTATTATTTTTTTATGGACATCAGGAAATCTTTTTCACGTTGCTTGGCAAGGCAACTTTTCACAATGGGTTGCAGACCCTTTACACATTCGCCCTATTGCACATGCTATATGGGATCCTCATTTTGGTCAACAAGCCGTTGAAGCCTTTACACGTGGCGGTGCCGACGGGCCCGTTAACATTGCCACATCTGGGGTGTACCAATGGTGGTATACAATAGGAGCAAGATCTCCTCAAGATCTTTACCAAGGTGCTTTGTTCTTGGTCATTGTATCTGGAGTTCTCTTGTTTGCTGGATGGTTACACCTTCAACCGAGATTTCAACCTTCTTTGTCATGGTTTAAAAATGCGGAATCTCGATTAAATCACCATTTAGCCGGATTGTTTGGAGTAAGCTCTTTAGCTTGGACTGGACATTTAGTTCATGTCGCTATTCCAGAAGCTCGAGGGCAACATGTTCGATGGAACAACCTGTTGTCAGTAGCACCCCACCCTAAAGGATTAGCACCTTTCTTCTCGGGTGACTGGGCAGCATATGCACAAAATCCAGACAGTGCAGACCATTTGTTTGGAACGTCAGAAGGTGCTGGCACAGCTCTTTTAACTTTTTTAGGGGGATTTCATCCGCAAACACAAAGTCTTTGGTTAACAGATATTGCACACCATCATTTAGCAATTGCCGTGTTGTTCATCCTTGCTGGACATATGTATCGAACTAATTTTGGTATTGGTCACAGTTTACGAGAAATTGTAGATGCTCATACACCACCGTCAAAAGGATTAGGTGCAGGGCATAAAGGGTTGTTTGATACAGTGAACAACAGCTTGCACTTTCAACTAGGACTTGCTTTAGCTAGTGTAGGAACAATCACTTCCTTGGTAGCTCAACATATGTATTCGCTTCCGCCGTATGCATTTTTAGCTCAAGATTTTACAACACAAGCCGCGCTTTATACACATCATCAATACATTGCAGGTTTTATTCTTTGCGGAGCATTCGCACACGGAGCAATCTTTTTTATTAGAGATTATGATCCTGTACAAAACCGAGGAAACGTTTTAGCTAGGATTTTAGATCATAAAGAAGCAATTATATCTCATTTAAGCTGGGTTTCTTTGTTTTTAGGATTTCATACACTAGGCTTGTATGTTCACAATGATGTTATGCAAGCATTTGGAACTCCTGAAAAACAAATTCTTATTGAGCCTGTTTTTGCTCAATGGATTCAATCTTCACATGGAAAAACGGTTTACGGCTTTGATTTGCTTTTATCACAATCCAACAGCCCAGCTTTTGCTGCTGGACAAAGTTTATGGTTACCTGGTTGGTTAGAGGCTATCAACAACAATAACAACTCGTTGTTTTTAACTATAGGCCCTGGTGACTTCTTAGTTCATCATGCAATTGCATTAGGGTTACACACAACAACGTTGATCTTAGTGAAAGGAGCTCTTGATGCTCGCGGTTCAAAACTTATGCCAGATAAAAAAGATTTTGGATATAGTTTCCCTTGTGATGGTCCGGGTAGAGGAGGAACATGTGACATCTCTGCTTGGGATGCTTTTTACTTAGCGGTTTTCTGGATGCTCAACACAATAGGTTGGGTCACTTTCTATTGGCATTGGAAACACCTTGGTGTATGGCAAGGAAATGTTAACCAATTTAATGAATCATCAACATACTTAATGGGGTGGTTAAGAGACTACTTGTGGTTAAATAGTTCACAGCTTATTAATGGATACAATCCATTTGGTATGAACAGTTTGTCAGTTTGGGCTTGGATGTTCTTGTTTGGACATTTAATCTACGCAACAGGTTTTATGTTCCTGATCTCGTGGAGAGGATATTGGCAAGAGCTTATTGAAACACTTGCTTGGGCTCATGAACGAACTCCATTAGCCAATTTAGTAAGATGGAAAGATAAACCGGTAGCTTTATCGATTGTACAAGCAAGATTAGTAGGGTTAGCCCACTTCTCAGCCGGATATGTTTTAACTTATGCAGCTTTTTTAATTGCATCTACTTCAGGTAAATTTGGATAAGCCACGAAGTAAGCCACGAAGTGGCTTACTTCGTGGCTTACTTTGTTTATGCAGAAATTAAAGTTTTAAACAAGTTTAAAAAAAACGACGTCCTTGGCGTCAAGGACGTATAAATCGAAGGTTTGCTTTAGCAAAACGTTTTGCTAAAGCAAAACCAACTTCTTGCGAGAATTTGTTTTTTCTTTGTTTTGCTTTAGCAAAACAATGCAAAAAAAAAGACACGTGTGTCTTTTTAAGCACGTATGTGCTCACTTGGCACGCGTGTGCCTAGAAAACTTCACCTAGAGTACACTTTTTTCTTTTTATTTAGCTGAACAATTTTGTCGCCACTGTCAGAGCTAAAACAAAATGTAGCATCTCTGAAGCTACCCTATTGCATTGGATTCTAAAGTTAGATATAATGCTTTAAAATGAGAAATAAAGACGTTTTTATAAAAATATTTGTTTACAAGTTTTTATATTACTATCGTTTTGCTAAAGCAAAACGTACTACGCCTCATTAAAATTATGGAAATTATCTGGTTACTAGTTTTTTACTTTAAATTCTAAGCACGTATGTGCCAAGTTTTGCTGTAACTAAAACTTTATCGAAATAACAAAAAACAACTTCGTTTGTGCACCGATAGGTGCAAAGAAAGCGATCAAAGACACTCGTGTCTTTCTAAGCACGTATGTGCTAAGTTTGCTTTAGCAAACAACTTCGTTGCAAAGCAAAATTTTTAAAAACGTCGTTTTCTTTTGACAAACTAAACAAAAAAAGTCTAAGCTCTAGTAGCTCAGTGGTAGAGCGATCGACTGTTAATCGATTGGTCGTAGGTTCAAGTCCTGCCTGGAGCGTGATTTTATCCGTTTATCTTTACATTCTTTCTTTTGGATAAAAAAATTATTACCTAAAACATGAAGCTTAAATAAAATTCAAGGTACTGGTCAAAAAAACATATGTTTAGTTTAATAGGATTCTTGCGTTTGCGATCTTGCACGTTACTGGATAAAAGCAAGAAACACTCACTCTGTTCCGCAAGCGGGATGTTAAAACACTCTTCAACAAGAGGACGCCGCAAGCTAGTCTCTTACTTTAAGTCCCGAAAGTCCAAAGCTTTTTTTAAATTGCTTTTTTTGCATCGTAGATGCATAGACAAGAGATCGTCGTCTTTTGTGCAAAATCCTTGCAAGTTTTTTTCCCGAAAGTTGTTTTGCTTTAGCCGAACTATTAGAAACAAAGTTGTTTTGCTTTAGCAAAACTATTTAAAACAAATATCGCGAGTTGAAACTTTGCTGCAACCAATTAAGGCAGTTTTGCTTTATTCAAACGAGTTGACAAAACGATCAAATTTTAATATACTAATATTTGTTTACAGGTGCCCTCGTTAAATTAGAACCACGCCAATCCATCTCGAACTTGGTAGTGAAATGATTTGAAGGCAACAATACTTATAGGGAAGCCTATCGGAAAAATAGTTTGGTGCCTGTAAATTTATTTTTTTAAAAAATATTCTTAATAGAAAAAAAAACTCGTTTTGCTAAAACAAAACAACTTTGTTTCTAAGCACGTATGTGCGAAGTTTGTTTTAGCAAACAAATAATTTTGCTAAAGCAAATCGACAGCGGTACAAAAAAGATCTCTTTCGCAAAACATCTAACGAGAATTTGCTTCTTCGAAGCAAAACAAAATAAGTAAAAACTTGACAGAATAGCAAGATCTCTATATACTTATAAAGAAAAGTCAATTATACATCTTTTGATTATGCACTTTTTTTGTCTTATTATAGTGTTATAGTAAGAACTTACAATGAGCTAAATGGGCAGCATTGGAAGTTTCCTGTCTAAAAACTTTTTTTATTATATTCCCATAAGTTTTAAGTGAACAGGTTAAAATCGAAACAATGCATCCTAAGCACATATGTTCTAAGTTTTGCTACGGAAATTCGTAGACGATCGCTTTTGCAACGTTTGCTAAAGCAAACTTGGCACATACATGCTTAGAGTGCGAATCAGTGAAACAATAAAGACGCCAAGCCTTTTATACTTTTATACTTTGTAAAAAGTAAGCCTGTACAAATTTTAAATAAAAATGAGCCCTTGTGGTGGAATTGGTAGACACACCAGTTTTAGGAACTGGCGCCTCTGGTATGCCGGTTCAAGTCCGGCCGAGGGTAAAGCCTATGCCCTTGTATCGCTTTCGCAACGTTTGTTAAAGCAAACTTGGCACATACGTGCTTAGAACGAAAATAAACATATTAATAAGGGCAAAAACAATGCAACGTACTCAGGCTAAGCACGTATGTGCCAAGTTTGCTTTAACAAACATAAACTTTTGTTTTGTATTGACTTCGTTGTTTTGCTTCGAAGAAGCAAATTCTCGTTAGTGGCTACGAAGTACTTTGCTAAAGCAAAGTGAGCACATACGTGCTTAGAAAGACACTTGTGTCTTTGCTACGAAGTAGGTTTTGCTTCTTCGAAGCAAACGTTTTGCTAAAAAGCAAAACTTGGCACGTACGTGCTTAGAAAAAAATCAAAAACACGCGTGTCTTTCTAAACATGTATGTGCTAAGTTTGCTTTAGCAAACAACTTCGTTGCAATGTTTTGCTTTTTAGCAAAACATGACACGTACGTGCCTAAAAAGTTTTGTTTTAGTTTTAGCAAAACGTTTTGTTAAAGCAAAACTCGGCACATACTTGCTTAAAATGCGGATTTAGTTCAGTGGTAGAACGCTAGCCTTCCAAGCTCGATGTCGCGAGTTCGAGTCTCGCAATCCGCTAAAAACTTGCAAAGTTGAGTTATGCAACGATATAATTTATCGTGAGAAGAAAATTTTTGACCACGCTATTTTAAAGTATTTTATGTTATTTATACCACCAAAGAAAAATATTGGTCTTGCTTGCAAGACAACTTATCTACATTTTGCTAAAGCAAAACCAACTTCGTTGTCAGTAACGAGAGCTTGCTTCGAAAAAGCAAAACCTTTTTTTTTTAAAGAACATTCGTATTCAGCTTTAAAGCTGTTGACAACAATGTTAGCTTGTTTTTTTATTGAATCGTCTTTCATCGATAAGATTAATCTAGGTCGAGCGGAAGCCTATCCAATCTTTGCTCAACAAAATTATGCAAATCCTCGCGAAGCAAACGGGCGTATTGTTTGTGCGAATTGCCACTTAGCTCAAAAAGGTGTTGAACTTGAAGTGCCTCAAGCTGTTTTACCTGATAGCGTGTTTGAAGCAGTGATAAAAATTCCTTATGACAAACAAATAACTCAGGTGTTAGGAAATGGTAAAAAAGGTGGATTAAACGTTGGTGCAGTTTTGATTTTACCACAGGGTTTTTCTTTAGCACCTCAAGAACGAATTTCAGAAGAGTTGAAAAACAAAGTTGGCAATGTGGCTTATCAACCCTATAGCACAGGAAAAGACAATATATTAGTAGTAGGCCCTATTCCTGGAAAACAATACAGTGAAATGGTAGTGCCTTTGCTTTCTCCTGACCCGAACAAATCAAAAGGAGTTTCCTATTTAAAATATCCTCTTTATTTGGGAGCAAATCGTGGGCGAGGTCAGGTATATCCTGATGGATCGAAAAGCAATAACACAATTTATAATGCCGCAACATCAGGCAAAATTATAAAAATTGAACAAATCGGTAAAAAAGGTAAAGGCGGATTTGAAATTACACTAGAAAAAGCAAACGGAGAGTTAGCAGTCGAAAAAGTTCCAGCAGGTCCTGATCTTGTTGTTCAAGAAGGGCAAAGTGTACAAGTAGACCAACCTTTAACAAACAATCCAAATGTGGGAGGTTTTGGTCAAGAAGAAACAGAAATTGTTTTACAAAACCCTGCGCGTGTTCAAGGTTTAATTGTGTTTTTTGTTTTCGTTGTTCTTACACAGTCATTCTTAGTATTTAAGAAAAAACAGTTTGAAAAAGTACAACTTGCAGAAATGAATTTTTAAAAATTAAATACAAAAAAACGAATTTTTCAAAAATATGTTTTGCAACGAAGTTGTTTGCTAAAGCAAACTTAGTACATAGGTGTTTAGAAAGACACTTGTGTCTTTGCAACGAAATTGCGACTTTGAAGCAAGCTCTCGCAAAAAATGACGAAATAGAAAGACACAAGTGTCTTTGCTACGAAGTTGGTTTTGCTTTAACAAATTGCTTCGAAGAAGCAAATTCTCGCAAGAGGCGACAAAGTAGAAAGACATGAGTGTCTTTGCAACGAAGTTGGTTTTGCTTCAGCAAACGTTTTGCTTCGAAGAAGCAAATTCTCGTAAGAGGCGACGAAGTTGGTTTTGCTTTAACAAAACGTTTTGCGAAATCGCTTAGCGCATACGTGCTTGAAGTTGTAAATTCTCAGAAGTAGCAATGAAGTTGGTTTTGCTTTAGCAAAACGTTTGCTAAAGCAAAACCAACTTCGTTGCCTCTTGCGAGAATTTGCTTCGCAAAACGTTTTGTTAAAACAAAACCAACTTCGTAGCAAAGACAGAAGTGTCTTTCTATTTCGTAGCCACTAACGAGAATTTGCTTCTTCGAAGCAAAACGTTTTGCTAAAGCAAAACTTGGCCTATACGTGCTTAGAATGCAAAGAGGGCGATATAAATAGTTTAAAAAATGTCACCTCCTCGTCGCTGTGCAAGTTTTGCTAAAACAACACGAGTTTAAAAATAAAGTTTTGTATCTTCAAAATTTACAAACGGAAAACCATTAGTTATGAAGAAGAAGGGGTTTACATTATTTCACGAAACGAGTATACTGTAAATAACTATAATTTTACAGCAACAAATTTTTAGAAAAACGTATAAAAAAAAATCTTGTATTATACTAGTTTACAAATACAAGTTAAATTGGTTTTTTACTTTGTTTTGCTTCTTTGAAGCAAATTCTCGTTAGAGGCGACGAAGTAGAAAGACACTTCTGTCTTTGCTACGAAGTTGGTTTTGTTTTAACAAAACGTTTTGCGAAGCAAATTCTCGATAGTGGCTACGGAGTAGAAAGACACTTCTGTCTTTGTTTTGCGAAGCAAATTCTCGCAAGAGGCGACGAAGTTGGTTTTGTTTTAGCAAAACGTTTTGTTTCTTCGAAGTTACAACTCAGTTGTTTGCTAAAGCAAATTTATCAGATACGTGCTTAGAAAAACACACGGCTTCTTTTGTTGGGCTCAAATGAAACAAAAGTGCAAAATATCAATTTTTGGTTAATGTAGCTACATTGCTCTCAAACACAGAGTTTTTATAACCAAGTGTATGAAGAAATAATGTTTTTTTATATATTTTTTTTGATGGAAGGGTGGCAGAGCGGTTGAATGCATCGGTTTTGAAAACCGACGTAGCTTTACGGCTACCGAGGGTTCGAATCCCTCCTCTTCCGTTTGTCAATTTTTGATAAAAATGCAGGTTTTAAAAACAACTTCTTTTTTTTTAATGGTACGTTTTGTTTTAGCAAAACGTATAAAAAACTTAGAAAGAACTATACGTGTTTTTCTGAAGCTAAAGCAAAGTTTGGCACATCCGTGTTTAAAACGGACCGAAGGTGCAAAACCGACGGTCTATCTCGAAGGTATAAAATATATAACGTTGAAAAGTCAACAGATAAAGAACCAATACTTTTTTTTGTTTTGTTTTAGTAAAGTTTAGAACTGGATTTGTACAAAAAAATCATATTTTATTTTTTTTGTAAGGGTACCCAACAAAATTCTATTTTTAAAGGGCTTGTAGCTCAGTGGACTAGAGCACGTGGCTACGAACCACGGAGTCGGGGGTTCGAATCCCTCCTAGCTCATATAAGTAATTTTTTTGCCTTCGTTTTTTGTATTGTGTATTTTCTCGTTGTTCTTTGTTATTCAAATGGAAACTTCGGATGTTTAGTTTTAATTAAACGTTTTGCTAAAGCAAAACCAACTTCGTCGCCTCTCGCGAGAATTTGCTTCGAAGAAACAAAACGTTTTGCTAAAACAAAACCAATTTCGTTGCCTCTTGCGAGAATTTGCTTCGCAAAACGTTTTGTTAAAACAAAATCAACTTCGTAGCAAAGACAGAAGTGTCTTTCTACTTCGTCGCCTCTAACGAGAATTTGCTTCTTCGAAACAAAACGTTTGCTAAAGCAAAACCAATTTCGTAGCCTCTTGCGAGAATTTGCTTCGCAAAACGTTTGCTAAAGCAAAACCAACTTCGCAGCAAAGACACTCGTGTCTTTCTAAGCACGTATGTGCTCACATTGCTTTAGCAAACAACTGAGTTGCCGCTAGCGAGAGTTTGCTTCTTCGAAGCAAAACAAAACAACTTTGTTGCCGCGTTTTGCTTTTTTAAAACAAAAGAAACCGGTTTGTGAGCGAAGAAAATGAGTATTTCTTAGTGCATAAAGCCGCTTTCGTTTGTACATCTGTTTTTGTTTGTATACGTGCTTTAAGCAAAACAAGATTTGTAAGATACAGTGTTTGATATTTATTAAAGGAAAACTTGGTTTTTTTGTAAAAAGAATAAAAAAATGAAGTAAAGATGATCTATTCGAATTCTTTAGCTTTTCTAATTTATAAAAAGTTGATAAAGTCGTGATATGAGTTTATAATTTTTTTATATAATTTTTCTGATTTTTCTACCAAACAAAGAAGCTTTTTTTTCTAAATTTTATTTTATTACTGGTTTGTTTTTCTAAAGTTTTGTTTTTTTTGCTTTAGGGAAACACAATTTTAGAAAAATTTAGCAAAAAAAAATACAAATTTAAAAACGAAGTTTTTTAAACCTTTGTTTCTTTTCTACGTAGGTTAGAGTAAGCACTATAAATGCTACCAACTTTGTAGCCTCTTGCGAGAATTTGCTAAAGTAAAACTAGCTTCGTAGCAAAGACAGAAGTGTCTTTCTAAGCACGTATGTGCTCACTTTGCTTTAGCAAAGTACTTCGTCGCCTCTTGCGAGAATTTGCAACTTCAAGCACGTATGTGCTAAGCGACTTCGCAAAACGTTTTGTTAAAACAAAACCAACTTCGTAGCAAAGACAGAAGTGTCTTTCTACTTCGTAGCCACTAACGAGAATTTGCTTCTTCGAAGCAAAACGTTTTGTTTTAACAAAACCAACTTCGTTGTCTCTTGCGAGAATTTGCTTCGCAAAACAAAAACATTCCTGTTTTTCTACTTCGTAGCCTTTTGCGAGAGCTTGTTTCGCAAAATGTTTTGCTAAAGCAGAATCAACTTGGTAGCAAAGACACTTGTGTCTTTCTACTTCGTAGCCTCTTGCGAAAATTTGCTTCGCAAAACAAAGACAGAAGTGTTTTTCTAAGCACGTATGTGCTCACTTTGCTTTAGCAAAGTACTTCGTCGCCTCTAACGAGAATTTGCTTTTTCGAAGCAAAACGTTTTGTTAGAACAAAACCAACCTCGTAGCAAAAACACTCGTGTTTTTCTAAGCACGTATGTGCTCACTTTGCTTTAGCAAAGTACTTCGTAGCCACTAACGAGAATTTGCTTCTTCGAAACAAAACGTTTGCTTTAAAGAAGCAAAATATACTTCGTAGGCTCTTACGAGAATTTGCTTCGCAAAACAAAGACACGCGTGTCTTTTTAAGCACGTATGTGCTAAGTTTGCTTTAACAAACAACTTCGTTGACACTCGCGAAAGCTTGCTTCGCAAAACATTGCAAATAAATAACATGTCAAATTTTTAAATAAGTAAAAAAGTAAAATATTATGTCTATATTAACTTGGATTGAAGATAAAAAACGTCTTAAGGTATTAAATGCTCCGAAATATGTCAACTCATCATCGGATTCTAGTAAAGGATTATGGACTCGATGCGACAAGTGTGGAGTTATTTTATACATTAAACATTTAAAAGAAAACCAAAGGGTTTGTTTTGGTTGTAGTTATCATCTTCAAATGATGAGTCAAGAGCGAATTGAAAATTTATTAGATAAAGCTCCTGTAGTCTCTTCTTCATTTTTTACCGAACAAACAAAAAACTCAAAAAAATCAAAACATGCACCGGAAGTGAAAAACGTTACCTCTGGTGCAAAACTTGGTTTAAGTGAATCTTTACGTGCTCACGGAACACGGCTATCTTCTCGAGAAAATATGGTTTCTACTTGGAGGCCTCTTGATGAAACGGTTTCTCCCTGCGATCCCTTAAAATTTGTAGATCAAAAAAATTATACGGATAGACTGCAAGATGCCCAGGACAGAACAGGGTTACAAGATGCTATTCAAACAGGAACAGGAATGATTGATGGTATTCCTGTAGCTTTAGCGGTTATGGATTTTTCTTTTATGGGAGGGAGTATGGGATCTGTCGTTGGTGAAAAAATAACAAGATTGATAGAATATGCAACGCAAGAAGGATTAACGCTGATTATTGTTTCTGCTTCTGGAGGAGCTAGAATGCAAGAAGGTGTTTTTAGTTTAATGCAAATGGCAAAAATATCAAGTGCGCTACAAATATATCAATCTTGTGCGAAGCTCTTGTACATTTCCATATTAACTTCTCCAACAACTGGTGGGGTAACTGCGAGTTTTGCAATGTTAGGAGACATTATTTTTGCTGAACCTAAAGCGTTGATTGCTTTTGCTGGGCGTCGAGTGATTGAACAAACATTATGTGAAGATTTACCAGATGATTTTCAAACATCTGAATATATGTTGCATCATGGCTTAATTGATCTTATTGTGCCACGCCGCTTTTTACGCCAAGCACTTTCAGAAAGCATCAAGCTTTATCAAAACGCTCCTTTTAAAAAACTCGGACGAATACCATTCGGAGTTCAAAATCCGATAACTTTTCTTACAGAAGAAAAAATACGTCGTCAATGGGGTCGATTAACAAAAAAAGGAACAAAATTTATAGATAAAGAACAATATCAGAGCAAAAAGCTTGATTTGTTTGCGTCTGAAATGTGCCGTCAGAATCCAACTTCGTTGATCGTCTCTGCACCGGTAGGTGCGAAGAAAGCCATCTCTAAAGGTTTTGCTGAAGCAAAACTTGGCACGGAAAGTGCATTACAAGTGCAAAGCAAAGTAGGCAGTACTCGTTTTGTAAAGGTTGGAGATAAACTTGATCTGCACGAACAAATCGAAGACTTGTACGCGTATAAAAAAAGAAAACTGAATTTAGCTTCAGCAAAACCAATCACCTACGCTACTTTAAAAAGCAACAGTGCAACAAAAAAAGAAACCGATAAGGGAACAATTCAATATCGTGAAATATTGACATCTTTTCAAATAATGCTAAATCTTTTTTCTTCGTTGCACGATACACGTCCAAATAAAAGGTTTAAAAGCAAAACAGCTTCGGAAGGCGTTGTAGGTTTCGATTTTAAATCTGACAACAATGAAACTTTGCGAACAAAAATACGAACTATTACAAAATATATATCTACCTTCCAACCAAAAAAAAGTTTAATTGCTATTCCTGTCTTAAATAAATATTTATACGGACAATCAATTTTAAAAGTATCTCAAAGAAGGCGACTACCAGTGCACAGACGAGAGCCACACAATGTTTTAAATAGCGTGACCCACAAAATACTTACAAGAGATAATAACAAGCCAAATGGCCGATTTGATTTGAAGATATTCTCTACGGCTTTACTAAGTTTTGCTTTAGCAAAACCTTTAGCAAGAACTTGTTTTTTCGAAGCAAAACAAAAACACCCGTGTCTTTCAACATCGTTGCCTGTAACGAGAGTTTGCTTCGAAGAAGTAAAGCCAGAAAACCAAAACGTTTTGCTAAAGCAAAACCAACTTCGTTGCAAAAAAGCCTATAAAAAAGAATACAAGATAAATCGTTCTGCTGTTACTGTACAAACAAACGCGTCTAAAGCGGTCACAAAAGCTCAAAAATTAAAAGGTACTTCTTTAATAACGCACCGTAAGCTTTACACTCGTCTCTGCTATGCACTTACATTGTCAAAGAAAGAAAGCGCCGGAAATGTATCCAAAACGTACGTGCCGAGTTTTGCTTTAGCAAAACAAGATTGGGATACAAATAAAAAAGCTGTAAAACAAGCCAATCCCGTTTTGTCAAAGCATAACGTGCAAAAGCCATCCCCAGAATATTTTGCACTCGTTATGTACCTTCGCCGCTCGTTGCGAAGACAATTTCGCGACGATCGCTTTCGCGACGAATGTAAAGCAAAAAGGCTTTCGCGACGATCGACGAAGATGCTATCCGAAGGTGCAAAACCTCCGTACATAGAAAACGGCAAACAACCTCACTTTGTTAATAATTTCAATAATAACGGGTTCTCTTTCGTCACGAAAGCGATAAAAAAAGGATTGTCAACAACATCTCGCGTTGCAAATACAAATCAAAATTTTGTGGAAAGCGATCGTCGTGAAATCGCCTTCATTGCACCTACCGGTGCACAGACGAACGATGAAGGTGCAAAGCTTATAAAAAACCAAACAAAACAAGACCAAATCGAAAATCTATACGCATCTAAAGAGAAAGAGTATAAAACAGATTTGTTTCGGCAAGAAAGTACAAATCTCAAAATGAAGTTTTTAGATGATATAAATTTTTTAAATCAAGCTATAGAGTTGGCGGCAACCGAAAGCGTTGAATGGCGAGCTTTTTACATAGATCAACAATTATCGGAGAATATGGGTTTTTTAGATGATTATTTAGAAGATCATAACGATTACACAATAAAAAACGACAACATACTTTTCTATAACTCAATTTCTCGGAAGGCCCCAAAGACGCTAAAAAAAAGTGGTTAATTTGGAAAAAGAAACAACGTTTTTAAAAACTTAGGGGCTCGGTTTCTTCTTAGCCTCTTTACTTTTAAGCTTTTACGGTTTTGCACGAACAAATCGAAGCCTTTACTCAGTTAAACAGTATAGGTGCTGAGCAAATGTCAAATACCTTCAAAATGTAACTTTCTTGCTCGTCGCGAAGGCGATCGTCTATGCCTAATAAGTGCATAGACGATCGCCTTCGCGACGAGCAAGAAAGGTGTATGACGACTGTATATGAATAAATATAAAGCATGCAACTTCGTTGCCATTAGCGAGAGCTTGCTTTTTCGAAGCAAAACTAACTTCGCAAAACGTTTTGTTAAAACAAAACCAACTTCGTTGCAAAGACAGAAGTGTCTTTCTAAGCACGTATGTGCTCACTTTGCTTTAGCAAAGTACTTCGTAGCCACTAACGAGAATTTGCTTCTTCGAAGCAAAACGTTTGCTTCGAAGAAGCAAAACCTACTTCGTAGCAAAGACACTTGTGTCTTTCTACTTCGTCGCCTCTATCGAGAATTTGCTTCTTCGAAGCAAAACCTACTTCGTAGCAAAGACACTCGTGTCTTTCTAAACACGTATGTGCTAAATTTGCTTTAGCAAACAACTTCGTTGCTACTCGCGAAAGCTTGCTTCTTCGAAGCAAAACAAAATTTTAGATTTGTAAAAAAATCTATACGCAAAACAAATTGAAGATTGGTCTAGGAATTATGTGTATAATCATTTTAACGATTGTAATTGAAAACGTATCAAAACAATTTGATAATACCCAAGCATTACGTCATATATATTTAGAAATAAAAAGAAATGCAATTGTCGCATTAGTTGGTGGTTCGGGATCAGGAAAATCCACATTGTTGCGTATGATAGCAGGTTTGGATTCACCGGACAAAGGTTCCATTTGGCTACACGGAAAAAATACAGCTTTTATGTCTGTTCAAGAGCGTGAAATTGGGTTTGTTTGTCAATCTTACGCGCTTTTTCCTCACATGAGTGTTTATGACAATATTGCCTTTGGGCTACATGTGAAAAAAGAAAGTGTTGATCAAATACAAGAAAGACTAGACTATTTATTAAAATTAATTGAGTTAGAGAATTTAGCTCATCATTATCCTCGTCAGCTTTCTGGAGGCCAAAAACAAAGAGTAGCTTTAGCTCGGTCACTAGCGCCGAACCCAAAAGTCTTATTACTTGATGAGCCTTTCGCAGCTTTAGACATGCGAATGAGAAAAGAACTAAGAGATTGGGTTCGTACCTTACATCAACACACCTCCGTGACTATAATTATTGTAACACACGATTATAAAGAAGCCTTAGAAATTGCTAGTGATATTGTTATGTTACAAAAAGGTCGTGTTGAACAGCATGGTAAACCAGAAGATTTTTATAAAACTTTTGTCGAACGAGGGCTTATTTAATTTTTAGTTTATATTGATGTCATCCTAAGCACGTATGTGCCAAGTTTGCTTTAGCAAACATTATATGCGAGTTCTTCTTTTTTGCTTTCTTGTTCTAAATCTAAAAACAAAACTATGCTAAACTTAGCAGAAGCCTTCTAGGTGCACCTTTTTGCTAAAGCAAACTTGGCACATACGTGCTTAGAATGCAAGGGAGACAAAGAAGTTGCTTCTCTCAGACTCATTTTTTACAGACAGGCCCATGTAATCGCTTTCTAAGCACGTATGTGCCAAGTTTGTTTTAGCAAACTTTGCACTCTAAGCATGTATTTGCCAAGTTTTGCTTTAGCAAACTACTTCGTAGTCTCTTGCGAGAATTTGCAACTTCAAGCACGTATGTGCTAAGCGACTTCGCAAAAGGTTTTGTTAAAACAAAACCAACTTCGTAGCAAAGACAGAAGTTTCTTTCTAAGCACGTATGTGTTCAGTTTGCTTTAGCAAATTACTTTGTAGCCACTATCGAGAAATAGATGCATAGACGATCGCCTTCTTTGCATCTACAATGCAAAGACGAGTGCTTCAACGAGTAAAACAACTTTTGGTTTTACATTGTATGAAGAGAAATAAAGGGATTTGAACAAAAAAGCGTTACCATTTAAAAAAAAGTATTTTATATTGAATTTAAAAATTATGCCTATCGGTGTTCCTAAAGTGCCATTTCGAATGCCTGGTGAGCCTACAGCTCAGTGGGTCGATCTTTTTAACCGACTTTCGAGAGATCGTGTTCTTTTTTTATGTAGTGAATTAAAAGATGAATTAGCTAATCAGCTAATTGGTATTATGTTGTTTTTAAATGCTGAGGAAGAAAAGAAAGATATTTATCTTTATATAAACTCACCTGGCGGTTCTATTACTTGTGGTATCGCTGTTTATGATAGTATGAACTTTATAGATGCGGATGTCACAACAATTTGTGTTGGAACTGCAGCTTCGGTTGCATCCTTTGTTTTAGCAGGAGGTAGTATTGGTAAAAGAATAGCTTTTCCCAATTCTCGAATCATGATTCATCAACCCGAAGGTGGAAGCCAAGGTCAAGCCTCTGAAATAGTCTTTGAAGCTTCTGAGGTGGCACGTATTCGTCGAGAGGTTGCGAAAGCTTATGCTGAACGTACTGGCCAAAGCTTATCACGTATTAGTCGAGATATGGATAGAGATCAATATATGTCAGCTAAAGAAGCTAAAGATTACGGGTTAGTAGATCAAGTAGCTATTGAACAATAAAATAAAAATATCCTTTACGTTTTTTTTAAGCTAAAAGAAAACGTTAAAAAATTGTTTGCTTCGAAGAAGCAAAACGTTTGCTAAAGCAAAACCAACTTCAAACACGTATGTGCTAAGCCTTTTGCGAGAATTTGCTTCGCAAAACGTTTGCTAAAGCAAAACCAACTTCGTTGCAAAAACACTCGTGTTTTTCTACTTCGTAGCCACTATCGAGAATTTGCTTCTTCGAAGCAAAACGTTTGCTTCGAAGAAGCAAAACCTACTTCGTAGCAAAGACACTTGTGTCTTTCTACTTCGTCGCCTCTAACGAAAATTTGCTTTTTCGAAGCAAAACGTTTTGTTAAAAGAAAACCAACTTCAAGCACGTATGTGCTAAGCCTCTTGCGAGATTTTGCTTCGCAAAACGTTTTGCTAAAGCAAAACCCACTTCGTGGCCTCTAACGAGAATTTGCTTCTTCGAAGCAAAACGTTTTGTTAAAACAAAACCAACTTCGTAGCAAAGACACGCGTGTCTTTTTAAGCATATATGTGCTAAGGTTGCGACTTCTAAAAAGAAAGACACGCGTGTCTTTCTTTTTATTACATTATTTTAAACTTGATATGTCATTAGCTACAAATATCAAAGAATTTGCAGATGTATTGCATAATATTTATGCTCAGCAGCTATCATCTATAGAGGGCACGGATATAGCAGCAGAGAGCGTGATGTCTTTAGCAATACCAAAAGTTGTTGTATTACAGCAAGCTTCCGTTTATTTAGCAAAAAGCCTCGGTCATCAAATCTTTTCGTTGTTGAGTTTGCAATGGTTAAGAGATTTTGCTTATTTTCCCTTACTTTCTCATGAAATGGGAAGCTCAGAGAATATTATGACGGATACTTTTCTCTCTGAGCCAGCTTCTTATTTGTTTTCTTTTTCAAAAAATGGCGTGACCTTGTCATCACCCGGAGAGTCTAAAGAAAGCTTGTCTTTTCTTTTTAACGGCTTCTTAAAAAGCGAGTGCTTGTTAGCTGGCTTTGTTAACAGTTTCTTTTTTAGTCTTCCTTTTTCATTACCTTATTTGATTACTTTAAGACGTATGTTTTCTCAAGGAATGGCTGCCGCAGCTGCGTCTATCTTCGGTACTGTTGCTGCACATTCCTTATTGCTTGTAGGGGTCATTTATGGAATACGTTTTTTAGTTATTCCATATTATTCTTTACAACCTCTCACTTTTTTAATTGGTATTGTTATGATGGCAATTGTAATAACAGAGTTTGTAAAAGAAAAAAGAATGTATCTTGTCCCACTCAATCATTATCCATCTCTTCTTAGGATTGGTATCATTAATTTTATTGTAGGGCTAAGTGAGTCTGCAACGCTGTTTCACGATCTTCATCATTTAACGCTAAATCAAGAGATGAGCTACTTGCAGCTATATCCATCTTCGAGTGCCTTAGATTCATTCTTTAGTCATACTATGTATCTAATAGCATTTGTTTTAGGCCATACTGCTTTCTCTTTTTTATTTTGTTATGGCGTTTTGAAAGGTAATGAAAAGGTGTGTTCTTTAACTGGATGGACACTTCCAAGAACAGTCAATCGAATCAATAAAGGTTTACTTGTAGCAATATTGACCTTGACGTTCTCGACCTTTCCTTATTATGGGCTCGATTATTTATTCACAAAAAGTGTTGGCTTTTTGCCTGAAGATCCGGCGTATAGTAACACTATCTTTTCTCCTACTCAAGTTCGATCAAGAAATCGACATTTTAAAAGCCGAGCACCAGCTACAAAAAACGCAAAAACAGCGTTGGAATTAGATGTTAATTATTTCGATCGAGGTATGTATCTTAATGCTCCAAAAGAAGAAAAAATCTCTTCATTGGCTCTTATAAATCAAAACATGGGAGAAAATACGTATGATGGCTTAAAGACGCCGTTCTTGGATTCTCTTACGAAAACACCTTCACCTGAGTCGGTGAACACATATGACCCGGCTTTAACTTTTGAAGAACTCAACTATCAAGGAGAATCGGCTTGGCTTATGAGGCATGAACGGGCAAAAAGATTACCTGAAGAACAAGATTCTAAAAAACCATCCATTTTTCAAAAGCCAAAAAGTCATTTTAAAGAGTTACGAGTCAAGCAAGACAACAAACAAGCTGAGGCTGCCCTTAAAGAAGGTACACAAATTGGATCTATTTCAGAGTTGAAAGAAGGAATTCGACCTGGTTTTACCGAAACAACACGTCCACCGGAGGTAAAAAATTTCAAAGAAGGTGAAAGAATAAAGCCCTCAAAAGCTCATGACATGCAAAGAAAAGAAATCGATTTCTTTGCACCTACTGTCGCCTTCGCTAAGAGTGCAGAAACGAGAGAAGCACAAGAAGAAAACCAGCAAAGATCTTTAGTCAAAGAGCTTTTCTTTGATAGAGAAATAGCTTCAAGCTATGAAAAATCATTTACCTCACCTTTTGGAGAAGAGCCGGAGGGCACACCACCCGATCTTTTACCTGTTGAAAACATAATTAAGAAAAGATATCGATTAAATCCAGTTTATAGAGCTCTCTTACAAGTGGACATAGATTCTTTTATAGCGCGACAACCCATTGACTATAAAATAACCCAGAATCAAGAAGTTAGCCTTTTTAAAAAACGTCAACTTTTAGAGAAATACTATAATTCTATACGCTACTATTCACCCATTGAAACCACTTTGTACGCGACGCGTTTTGGTGATGATAAGAATGCTTTTTCTCAGGTTGATCTAACAAAAAATCCAATAACCGATTTCAGAGTTCGTCCTAAAAGTTTTGGTGAAATGATGTATCATCAACAATTTAAAGGAACACTTCATACTGTAAAAAGATTTTTTAAGCTTTCTTTTGATGAACAGTCATCGCGAATGCAATTTAACCCTCATAAAAATAAAATCTTGTCTTATGATCAACCTCTTTATAAAAAGCGTCAATCAACTTCTAAAAATACGGAACGCGATCGTCGTGAAAGCGATGGAGCTACAAAACCAAAAGAAAATCAAATCGCTTTCAAAGATCACCCATCTTTGCATGAAGAGCTCTCTTTAGAAAAGATTCTTCCTTTTATGGAAGAAAGTAATAATGCACCTATTTATGCCGGATGGGACGATAAAGCGCGTAAATTTGTTATCACAAATAGATTTAACTTTGTTGTTGGCTAAAGCAAACTTAACACATACGTGCGTAGAAACGAAGTTTTAACAAAAATCGCTTTCTCTACACTCCAAGCACGTATGTGCCAAGTTTGTCTAAAGTTAAACTTGGCACATACGTGCTTAGAATGCTTCTTTCATTAAAATGATTAAAATGAAGTTTTGCTAAAGCAAAACTTGGCAAATACGTGCTTAAAAAGTTCAAGGTTTTGCTTCGAAGAAGCAAATTCTCGCTAGAGGCCACGAAGTGGGTTTTGCTTTAACCAAACTTGGCACATACGTGCTTAGACCAATCTTTACAGTTGATCTTTTTATAAAAAAATTCGTGTCTTCATTTTATTTTTGTTATAATAATAATAATGTTAAAGGTAAATCAGAGTATCGCCTTCTTTGTATTCTAAGCACGTATGTGCCAAGTTTTGCTTTAGCAAAACCTCTAACGAGAATTTGCTTCTTCGAAGCAAAACGTTTATGCACCTACGTCGCCTTCTTTGCATCGTAGATGCATAGACGACACCTAAAACAAAAACAAGAAACTTCGTTATACACCGTAAAAACGAGGTTTTGCTTCTTTGAAGCAAATTCTCGATAGAGGCGACGAAGTAGAAAGACACAAGTGTCTTTGTTTTGCAAAGCAAATTCTCGTGAGAGGCTACGAAGTAGTTTGCTAAAACAAACTTGGCACATACGTGCTTAGAAAGACACTTCTGTCTTTATTTTGCTTCTTCGAAGCAAATTCTCGCAAGAGGCTACAAAGTTGGTTTTGCATTAGCAAACGTTTTGCTTCTTCGAAATCGCTTAACACATCCGTGCTTGAAGTTGCAAATTCTCGCAAGAGGTAAACAAGTTTTCATTATTAACAAACACATATATTATGGAAGTCAATATTCTTGGTCTGATTGCTACGGCGTTATTTATTATTATTCCAACATCTTTTCTCTTAATTCTGTATGTAAAAACAGCTTCTCAACAAAGTTAGAAAGCATGTTTTGTTTTAGCAAAACGTTTTTCTCAAGCAAAACCAACTTCGTGGCTACTAACGAGAGATTACTTTTTCGAAGTCGTTTAGCACATACGTGCTTGAAGTTGTTTGCTAAAGCAAACTTAGCACATACGTGCTTAGAAAGACACTTCTGTCTTTGCTACGAAGTTGGTTTTGTTTTAACAAAACGTTTTGCGAAGTCGCTTAGCACATACGTGCTTGAAGTTGCAAATTCTCGCAAGAGGCGACGAAGTACTTTGCTAAAGCAAAGTGAGCACATACGTGCTTAGAAAGACACTTCTGTCTTTGCAACGAAGTTGGTTTTGTTTTAACAAAACGTTTTGCCGCTATGGTGGAATTTGGTATACACATGATATTCAAAATATCACGAGAAAACTCATGTCGGTTCAAATCCGACTAGCGGTATAATAAAATTTTGTATTGCACAGCTTGTAAATTTACCGAAAACTAAGCACGTATGTGGCAATCGCTTTCTAAACACGTATGTGCTATGCACTCTAAGCACGTATGTGCTTAGAGTACAAAACGTTTGCTAAAGCAAAACCAACTTCGTAGCCTCTTACGAGAATTTGCTTTTTCGAAGCAAAAGAAAGACACTCGTGTCTTTCTACTTCGTAGCAAAGCTAAAAAAATTTTTATTCAGCAAAAATGAAACAAGTCTTTTTTTTAAAGAACTAGTAAATTTTGAATTTTTTTGATAAAATTCTTTGTCGTAAACAAATGTAAATTTCAGTTACAATGCATGGTTTGGCTTTAGCCAAACTTGGCACATACGTGCTTCATACATTTTGATAAAATCTCTAAAATTTATACATTTTGATTTATAAAATTGCCTTCTTTGCATTCTAAGCACATATGTGCCACGTTTTGCTTGAGCGAAACGTATATGCATAGGCTAGATAAAAACCGAGAATATGGCGGAATTGGTAGACGCAACGGACTTCTAAAACAAATTGAGCACTTTAGGTTGTGCTAAAAGTTAAAAACAATCGTTTAAAAAGATTGACTTTTGCATAAAAAAGCAACGTGTGTGAATCACAAAAAAAAACGTCGTATAATATAAAAGCAGTAGAAACTTTGTACTGCCCCCGATAAAGGCAAACTGAGCACGTAAGATAACTTATTTGCAAAACGTTTTGTTAAAACAAAACAAACTTCGTTGCCTCTTACGAGAATTTGCTTCTTCGAAGCAAAACCTACTTCGTAGCAAAGACAGAAGTGTCTTTCTACTTCGTAGCCTTTAACGAAAATTTGCTTCTTCGAAGTCGCTTAACACATACGTGCTTGAAGTTGCAAAACACACAAGTTACAAATGAGAAATCCTAAAGGTGAACGCTTTCAAAATCAAGGAAGGAAAATACTTTTAAGAAGTGACATTTATAGGCATGAACCAATACTTTTCTAGGCCAACTGTCTTTTACAAAACGTTTTGCTAAAGCAAAACCAACTTCGTTGCAAAGACACAAGTGTCTTTCTAAGCACGTATGTGCTCACTTTGCTTTAGCAAAGTACTTCGTCGCCACTAACGAGAATTTGTTTCGAAGAAACAAAACCAACTTCGTGGCCTCTAACGAGAATTTGCTTCTTCGAAGCAAAACCAACTTCGTTGCCTAAAAAGATTTTCGATTTGTTCGTGTTTAAAAACTTTGCTTTAACAAACCTTTTCTAATCTTGAGTCAAGTTATATTATTTGTTCTTTTTTGTAGACCAAGCTTGGGTTTCTTCGAGACCCTCATAAAAACGTTCTACAAAAAAAACGAATTACACCAAAATATAAAAGACGCAGAGACTCGATGGAAGCTATCCGTTCTCTTACAAGTCAAGTAAGCACGTGCGTGCCAAGTTTTGCTTCGAAGAAGCAAGCTATCGTTAGAGGTTTTGCGAAGCAAAACTTGGCACATACGTGTTTAGACTAAAAATAAGATATGGGTAAAGAAAGAGTCCATTATAACAAAACAGCCTTTGCTCATGCTTCTTACGCTACAAAAAAAATATGGGTCACTTTAAAACAAAATTGTTTGCTAAAGCAAACATAGCACATACGTGCTTAAAATGTTGTAAAGCTGTTCATCTGTCGTCGCGTGAGCATTTGTAATATGGTATACACTGAAAATCCGTTGATTTATTAAATCGTGAGGGTTCAAGTCCCTCTATTCTCAGCACATCAATTTTTAGAAACCACGTTCTTGCTTTTCTATCTTCTGCTATGCTAAGCTATGCTAAGCACTATAAATACTTCATTTTGATTTTGCAAGTTCTCGATAGAAGCAACGAAGTTGGTTTTGCTTTAGCAAAACGTTTTGCTTCGAAGAAGCAAATTCTCGTTAGTGGCGACGAAGTACTTTGCTAAAGCAAAGTGAGCACATACGTGCTTAGAAAGACACGAGTGTCTTTCTTTTGCTTCGAAGAAGCAAATTCTCGTTAGAGGCCACGAAGTGGGTTTTGTTTTAGCAAAACGTTTTGCGAAGCAAAATCTCGCAAGAGGCGACGAAATATTTTGCTAAAGCAAAGTGAGCACATACGTGCTTAGAAAGACACGAGTGTCTTTGCTACGAAGTAGGTTTTGCTTCTTCGAAGCAAACGTTTTGCTTCGAAGAAGCAAATTCTCGCGAGAGGCTACGAAGTTGGTTTTGCTAAAACAAAAGGTTTTGCAAAAGCAGGTAGTCGCATATACGTGCTTAGATCGATATCTTTGCACTATAAGCACATACGTGCTTATAGTGCAAAACAGAGAAAAACTAAAGCAAAATTTAAATAACTTTCTAGCATTTAAATGCAAACTTAAAAACGAAGTTTTTAGTTAAAACTACGTTTTTTTTTAATAAAAAAACGTAAAAACAATTTTTTTATACAAATTATATAACATACTGATTTTATGGTTGAACCACTATTGTCTGGAATTGTATTAGGCCTTATTCCTGTTACATTACTCGGTCTTTTTGTCACAGCTTATTTGCAATATCGTCGTGGTGATCGTGTTACTAGCGAATTTTAATAAACTTGATTTTTGGTTTATAGATTGTACACAACTAAAGGTTTGCTAAAGCAAAACCAACTTCGTTGTCTCTTGCGAAAATTTGCTTCGAAGAAGCAAAACGTTTTGCTAAAGCAAAACCAATTTCAAGCACGTATGTGCTAAGCCTCTTGCGAGATTTTGCTTCGCAAAACGTTTTGCTAAAGCAAAACCCACTTCGTGGCCTCTAACGAGAATTTGCTTCTTCGAAGCAAAAGAAAGACACTCGTGTCTTTCTAAGCACGTATGTGCTCACTTTGCTTTAGCAAAGTACTTCGTCGCCACTAACGAGAATTTGCTTCTTCGAAGCAAAACATATTCTATATTATTATTAATAAAAAAAAATGATAACAATTATCAGTTATATAATATTTCTTATAGCTTTTGTACTTACTACGTTAACATTGTACGTGGGGTTATTAAAAGTAAAACTTATTTAAATAGCTTTTCTGACGATCTTTACGTTTGCTTCGAAGAAGCAAAAGAAAGACACTCGTGTCTTTCTAAGCACGTATGTGCTCACTTTGCTTTAGCAAAGTACTCCGTAGCCACTATCGATAATTTGCTTCGCAAAACGTTTTGCTAAAGCAAAACCTCTAACGAGAATTTGCTTCTTCGAAGCAAAACCAACTTCGTGGCCTCTAACGAGAATTTGCTTCTTCGAAGCAAAACAAAGACACAAGTGTCTTTCTACCTCGTAGTCAACTTCGTCGCCACTAACGAGAGCTTGCTTCTTCGAAATCGCTTAGCACGTACGTGCTTGAAGTTGCAAAACGTCTATAGACCCGAGTCGATCGTCTATGCATCTACGTATCGCTTTCTTCGCATTCTAAGCACATACGTGCTTAGAGTGCTAAGTTTGCTTTAGCAAACATCGCTTCCGCGACGAAAACAAAGACACAAGTGTCTTTCTACTTCGTAGCCACTATCGAGAATTTGCTTCGCAAAACCTCGTCAACTTTTTCTGTTGGTTGGTTTTTTTGATTTGCTTCTTTGTTGGTTTGCTAAAGCAAACTTAGCACATACGTGCTTAGAAAAAAGAAGCGTAAACTCTTCGTTTAATTCATTTCTCTAAGCACGTATGTGCTAAGTTTGCTTTAGCAAACATAGTAAAATTAATTGTAAATTTATAAACTTAGATCGGTTTGCTAAAGTAAAGCAAACTTATTACATACGTGCTTAGCGTGCTTAGAAAGCACCCACAAACAAAAAAATGTGGGGGCTTTCCGAGATTCAAAAACAAATAGTTTTTTTGTAATTACCGATTTGTTTTTTACTAAACTAATCTGACGAAATATTAAAAACAAGTACTATTTTTATATTTGTTTATGGACTCGGGTGAAGTTCGCAGTCATCGCAAAAGCGAGGCAAAGTTTGCTAAAGCAAGCTTAGCACATACGTGCTTAGAAAGAGGACTCTCAAAAAAGGAGAAAGAAAAAGCAGTGTGATTTTTGTTAACGAAATTTGTTAAAGCAAACTTAGCACATACGTGTTTAAAAAGAAGATGTTCTTTTTTGTTAGCAAAGGAAAGCGCTTTCTTAACGAGAACATTGAGTTTTTTAGCTTGTGCACAAACCCCCCTAAGGGGGGAGTTGTGTCGAAAAATGGCTATTAGCCGTTGATTGAAGGAGCTTCTACCGACGCAAGGTCAAGTGGGAAGTTGTGAGCGTTACGCTCATGCATTACTTCCATACCAAGGTTTGCACGGTTGATGATGTCACCCCAAGTGTTGATTACACGACCTTGTGAATCTACAACTGATTGGTTGAAGTTAAACCCGTTTAGGTTGAACGCCATTGTTGAGATACCTAATGAAGTGAACCAAATACCTACTACAGGCCATGCTGCTAGGAAGAAGTGAAGTGAACGAGAGTTGTTGAACGAAGCGTATTGGAAGATAAGTCTACCAAAGTAACCATGAGCCGCAACAATGTTGTAAGTTTCTTCTTCTTGTCCAAAACGGTAGCCTTCGTTAGCTGATTCGTTTTCAGTTGTTTCACGAATTAGTGACGATGTTACTAGTGAACCGTGCATTGCTGAGAATAATGAACCACCAAACACACCTGCTACACCTAGCATGTGAAAAGGGTGCATTAAAATGTTCTTTCTGTTATGCATAACTTTTAAACGTCTGTTTAAAAAAAATCGCTTTAACGATAAATGCAGACAACTCAGAAAGAGTTGTCGCCTTAAATTTCTTTAAGGTGTCGGACTATATTATAAAAGATTGAAATTCTCTCGCGTCTGGACGAGAAGAATCAAGAACGAGCTTTAATTCTCGTTTTATCTTTTCTAAGCGCTCGTGGAGCTTCAAAATCTTTTCCTTTTGGCCCGCTCTCGTGAGTAATGGAAGTAGATCGTTTGCTCTAGTCTCTGAACCTTCCAAACATTTCGGTTTGGCTTGGCTGCTGATTAACATAGCAAGATATTCGATATAACTTTCGAATTGGTCTAGGTTGTTTTCTTGATACCCATATCGATTATGGAAATCAACATGAAATCTTTTTTCTAACAAGATACCGTTAAGTGGAGCATAAAGAAGAAGATCTCGTATTTTTGTGCTATGCTTCTTCGATCCTGAGAAGAAATGGTGCATGTGTAGGTTTTCTTTAGAGCCTGAGATTGCACATTCATTCTCCCAATTTTTTTTGATTTCTTTTTCCCAAGATCGTGCTTCTGATGTGCGGCGCCAATCTTGACCACAGCCTTTCATGCGAATGTGATTCTTTCTGGCACGATAAAGCGCAGATTTTTTCATTTTTTTTATTGTTTCTAAGGAAAATTGTCTCTTCTTTAACTTTGTTGAAAGGTAGGCATTGCTACAGCAAGGCATTCCAAACCGAGATCGACAATAGTTAGAAAAGGTTGTAAGGTGATCAACCTGATGAGAGCAACAATGTACTACCAATGAGGAGTTCTTTTTTTCATACTCGCCAGAAACATAAACATGACCGTTGGAAGAAATCAACTCTAAAGTTTGCAAAACCTTTCTTCTTTGTACTTGGTACTGTTACTATAAACCATAAACATAATTATCTTGGGTGAGTTTTCCAGCAATTCACTTAGTTTTAAGAGCACAACATTACTTATGCTCTGCTTGGAACACGATCATGAAGTTGAACGTTCCTGAAATCATTTATGTTCAGCAGGGCTCGTGAAACCCTGCCTGGAATAAAATCCAATCTCACATTATCGCTTTCTTTGCACTCGTCGCGAAGCGACGGAGACGCATAAACGACTGCGAAGATAAGACTATATCCAACCTCACATCACTGCGAGGATCAGACTATATCATTATCCTTTAGAAAAAACGCTGTTTTGCAACGAAGTTGGTTTTGCTTCGAAGAAGCAAACGGTTTGCTAAAGCAAACTTAACACATACGTGCTAGGAAAACAAGCTTTCGCGAGTGGCAACAAAGAGGTTACCTCGTTTTTAAAAAAGGACACTTGCTGTTTCGAGGCACACATTTCCTCTACTCCCGTTGGGATAGTCGTTAGGCATTTTCAAAAAAAGTGACTGGTTTGCAAATCTGAGCTGTTTTACAACGAAGTTGGCTACGAAGTAGAAAGACACTTCTGTCTTTGCTACGAAGTAGGTTTTGCTTCGAAGAAGCAAACGTTTTGCTTTAGCAAAACGCATCGTAGCTGCAAAGAAGACGCTTTTTTTTGTTTAGCATGGGATTGTCTAAAAATTTTTTGTTTTTTACCAAAGCTATCTCTCTAGCTTCTCTACAATATTTTAGACGTCTTCCATTTAAGCAAGTTTACAATTTTAGTTTACACTAAAATGGGGCATTTTTGTTCACCCAAAGGCATACCATCAGAAAAACTACCTTGTCCGATTGGGTAGATGATGAATACAGCAGTTGCTGCAGCTACTGGAGCTGAGTAAGCTACTGCGATCCATGGACGCATTCCTAGACGGAATGAAAGTTCCCACTCACGTCCCATGTATGCGCAGATACCTAGGAAGAAGTGACATACTACTAATTGGTAAGGACCACCGTTGTATAACCACTCGTCTACTGAGCTCGCTTCCCAGATAGGGTAAAAGTGAAGACCAATAGCGTTTGAAGTTGGTACTACCGCACCAGAAATGATGTTGTTTCCGTATAGTAATGAACCTGAAACTGGTTCACGGATACCATCGATGTCTACTGGCGGTGCTGCGATAAATGCGATGATGAAAACAGAAGTTGCTGTTAGTAGAGTTGGGATCATTAACACGCCGAACCAGCCCACGTATAGACGGTTTTCAGTGCTTGTTACCCATTCTGCGAAACGTGCCCATAGGCTGTTGCTTTCGCGTCTGTTTAAAATAGCTGTCAT